TCTGCAGCGGTTGCCCCGCCCCCCCTTTTGCATTCCTCGTCGACCGTTGATGAAATTATGAAAATTATCAAGGACCACTTATCGATGAGAATTGGAAGGCCAGGGACCCGGGGTCGAGAAAGCGAAGCCACTCTGCGCGGCACGAGTCCCGTAGGGCAGTTTACTTTTCCGTGCGTTGCATAAACCTACCAGGAGTGCAGATTTAGGTGCTTCAGCCACAATTAATCTTTTTTTAGCTATTGCCTCGTCCATTACTATGTTTCCGTACGCAGGAATACCCCCGTTAGCTGGATTTCGTAGCAAATTCTAGTTGTTTCTCGTCGCTTTTTCGGGCGGGGGCCTACTTACTAGCCCCAATAGGAGTAGTTACTAGCGTTATCAGTTGTTTTTATTATATACGCTTCGTGAAAATAATGTATTTTGATACACCTAAAACAATGAAATATTCCTCAATTTTAATGCGTATTTCATCGAACGGGGCGCCGTGGGCGGAATACGCCTTGAACACATTGATCAAGAGCCGCTTGCGATCGGGCAAATTCAGTCCTATACAAATTATCCTGAACTGCTGACCTTAGTTCCTCCGCAGTCTTCCCAGGAACCTGGATCGCTACGCACTGAATTTACTGACCAGCAGTCAGATCATTCTCGCCCGAGACCCCGGTGGTCCAGTGAGTATGTCCAGCGAACTCATGGAACCAACCCTTTGGCGTGGTTCTGAGGGGCTCAGAATGATCCGTATGATTGATTGGATAAAAAAAATGCTCCGGAAATAAAGATCTAGCTTATTAAACCGGTTCGAATTTACGGCCACTAACGTGATTTCGTCCAATTATGGTATTACCGCTTGGCACGAGAGATAACCAACGAGTCATTGGGGATGAACAGCCAACCGGCGGATAGACAACTGAATCTTCGAGTCGGATAGGGTCGCAGAAACAGAAATACAAGTCTTCAAGGCCATAAAATCTGTAAGCAATTTGAAGCAGCCCATGTCAGACGGGAGGGACCTTCTACGTATGATAGATCAACAACGGGTTACCTGATGGTGTGTCTGGTTCAATATCGGGTTCAAAATCCTGTCACCCGTTATCTGCTTGAGCTCTTTTTCAAAGAGGCCTCCTGTCACACTGTAAGGATAGTTGCTTCTTAAGCAAGGATGAGCTTGGAGCCAGTTATCAATCCAATATTAGACCCTCTGAAACCGAAGCTATCCCGTTGTCTGCCTCCAGTTTCAGGTGAACCACTCACTCCGTAGCCTCGTTAACCACACGCTTACCATAATACCGAGGTGAATATCCCAAACGGAATTTCTGTATACTCGCTCCCCAGTGGTCTTTCCTTGCCGACGCTTTAACCTTATTAATATTTAGATTTTCCATAGGTCGTAGGACTTTCTCTTGTTTTTTACGATAATTTATCATTCTTATGGAGTTTATAAGAGATGCGCATTATTGGACTCGAACCAATAACCAATAGGAACGGATTTTAAATCCGTCGTGTTTACCTCTTTCACCAAATGCGCGAAAGAGCGGAGACAGAAATAGATATATTGCTTTAGTCCTTTCTGTTTCTTTCGCCTCGCTGTGCGCTCGACAACATCTGCTAAAGCGTAGAGCCTTCTTTCTCTATGGCTAATACTGAGCCATATATTTCTCGGGTTGAAGCATTAGTCTCTCTTTCGTGATCCAACTGTAATTCGCTGACGCGAAATCAAACCGTAATTCGAGTACGGGGCATTAATTAATTATTAGGTAAATTTATTATTCAATTCTTATTCTTTAATATATGATTATACATGAAAACGAGATCATCTTATCGCGAAGCAATTCCCTTAGCAATGGGCTAATGAATGGCAAAAAAAGGTGTATAGGCGATCGGAACCGACTAGACCGACTTTACTGAATCAAGGTAGGAATCGAAAAACAGACATTATTGAAAATAAAAAGTTTAAGTTATCGGTACGGCTCCGGCGAACAGAAAACATATCTTTTAGGTTTTCGATTTTACGAGCCGGAGTCCTCAACTATTTATCGCATTAGTTAAAAGTGGATAAGTAATTCCATTCGAAAATTTACTGCTGGCCGGGCACCGTCAGACGGGTAAACCCTACACGGACCGAGAGAACACTGTTTTCATAGAATAGAGCAAAGATAATACTTAGTGGCTGAGTACGAAGCCAATGTGGGGGAAGCTGAGCGAGAGACTACAAGGGATAGAAGCAACTCCATGGGAACTCGCTATATTATAAACGTAGGTTATATGAACCCCGGCCGACCCCTGAGGTTGCCTGAATCTATTCCGCGGATTAAAAGTAGAGCCTACATAAATTGGATCCTTTTTCCATCGATAAATAAGAATGCCTTCCGGCAGGTCGGATTCGAGCAAAAAAAAAAATAGTACTTATGTATTTACTTATAGTCATTTTACCGTTGATCGGGAGTTTTGCGGCAGGGTTTTTTGGTCGTTTTCTCGGTTCAAGGGGAGTGGCTGTAGTCACAACCACGTGTGTTTCATTATCTTCTATTTTATCGTGTATTGCATTCTACGAAGTCGCGCTGTGTGCCAGTGCTTGCTATATAAGGATTGCTCCTTGGATTTTTTCGGAACTCTTTGACGCTGGTTGGGGCTTTTTATCTGACAGCCTTACAGTCATTTTATTATTGGTCGTCACAATTGTAAGTAGCTTAGTTCATATTTATTCAATTTCCTACATGTCTGGGGATCCGCATAGTCCACGTTTCTTTTGCTATTTGTCAATTTTTACTTTTTTTATGCTGATGTTGGTAACTGGAGATAATTTCATTCAGTTATTTTTAGGATGGGAGGGGGTCGGACTCGCATCATATTTATTGATAAATTTTTGGTTTACGCGCATTCAGGCGAATAAAGCGGCTATTAAAGCTATGCTCATAAATCGCGTAGGTGATTTTGGATTAGCTCTCGGGATTATGGGTTGTTTTACCATCTTTCAAACAGTTGACTTTTCTACTATTTTTGCTTGTGCCAGTGCCTTTTCCGAACCCCATCATTATTTACTTTTTTGTAACATGGAATTTCATGCCATAACTGTTATTCGTATTTTAGTGTTCATTGGCGCTGTTGGAAAATCCGCACAGATTGGATTGCATACTCGGTTACCCGATGCAATGGAGGGTTTTATAATATTTGTTTGAGGGCTCTCATGTGCCATTAGGTACATTCCAACAATCTCACTGTATGCTGGAATCGTCGTCCAAATGAGAGTCCCTATCGGAAAAATATCTCATTTCGACCAATCAGCAGGAAACCTATCAGGGTCCCACTCGGCGAAGTCAAGGCCGAAGGAGCTCTATAGGGTCCCCAGAGACTGTACGTAAGACCTCTTGTTCGAAATAGAATCTCTTCTTATCCCGAACCCGCTCTGCTGGCCCAAAGGGCACGGAGACCAGAGGAAGAGGCCCCCCCGAAGGGCGTCGTAGTACCTTTTTTTTTGTCCGACGGGGCCCCCCGGACTATTTCTGTCAGACAAGAAAGGAAAGAGAACTGAAAAAAGGGGGGGGGAAAAGGAAAAAACCTGACGGACTTACGAAAAAAAATGGACGAAAAAATAAACTGATAAGTTTTTGTAAGAATCTATATTTTTGGCGTTGAGCCCATTTATGTATGAAGGAAGAACCACATCTTAGTTCTCAATGGCACAGCGGCCACCCGTAAGATTATTGGGAGAGCCCATATTTCATAAGTGGAAGATCCAGTCCCTACTCTTGCCAGAGGTAGACTCACCAACCAATTACCCAATGCTGTGGAGAAAATATATATTTTCCGGCCTTGTGAAATCGTAAATGGTTATGCAAGAGTGGCCCACTCCAGTATCCGCTTTGATTCACGCGGCTACTATGGTAACAGCAGGCGTTTTTATGATAGCAAGGTGTTCTCCTTTATTTGAATACTCACCCAATGCTTTGATTGTTATTACTTTTGTAGGCGCTATGACGTCATTCTTCGCGGCAACCACCGGAGTATTACAAAACGATTTAAAAAGGGTTATAGCTTATTCGACTTGTAGTCAGTCAGGCTATATGATCTTTGCTTGCGGCATTTCCAACTATTCCGTTAGCGTATTTCATTTAATGAATCACGCCTGCTTCAAAGCACTGTTATTCCTGAGTGCAGGTTCAGTGATTCATGCCATGTCGGATGAGCAAGATATGCGTAAGATGGGAGGGCTTGCTTCCTTGTTACCTTTCACCTATGCCATGATGCTTATAGGTAGCTTATCCTTAATTGGTTTCCCCTTTTTAACGGGATTTTATTCAAAAGATGTTATTCCGGAACTTGCTTACACGAAATATACTATCAGTGGTAACTTCGCTTTCTGGTTGGGAAGTGTATCGGTCTTTTTCACTTCTTATTACTCTTTCCGTTTACTGTTTTTAACCTTTCTAGCACCAACTAATTCATTCAAGCGAGATTTAAGTAAATGTCATGATGCGCCCATTCTTATGGCAATACCTCTAATCCTTTTGGCTTTTGGGAGTATTTTTGTAGGATACTTGGCCAAAGATATGATGATTGGTCTAGGTACCAATTTTTGGGCTAATTCACTTTTCATATTACCCAAAAATGAAATTCTGGCCGAATCTGAGTTTGCTACTCCAACCATTATCAAACTAATTCCTATTTTGTTTAGTACTTTAGGTTCATTCGTGGCGTATAGTGTAAATTTTGTGGTGAATCCACCCATTCTCGCTCTGAAAACTAGTACTTTTGGTAATCGACTATATTGCTTTTTTAATAAGCGTTGGTTTTTCGATAAAGTTTCTAACGACTTCTTAGCTAGATCGTTTTTGCGTTTTGGATATGAAGTTTCGTTCAAAGCTTTAGACAAAGGTGCTATTGAAATCTTGGGTCCCTATGGAATTTCATACACGATTCGAAAAATGGCCCAGCAAATAAGTAAAATTCAAAGTGGATTTGTTTATCATTATGCCTTTGTTATGTTGCTCGGATTAACAATATTCATTTCCGTTATAGGCCTGTGGGATTTCATCTCTTTCTGGGTAGATAATCGATTGTATTTCATTTACATAGTTAGCTTTTTATTTATCAATATCTAAGGAAACATTGGTACGAACTAAAGGCCCACACTTCATTGTATAATATATTTAATCTTTAGGGAACGCAGGGGCAAAGCTAGCTATGAAAGACCCGGGGGTACCCCCCGGCCTCCCCGGGCGGGTAGAGCCGCCCGTTGGTTTTCGGGCTTTTTCTCTGATATAAAATAACTCTCCCGCGGGTCGAGACCTTCGGACCTCGGGAACAGAAAAAAATAACCGAAGCGATAGTTGCCCATCGGCTCTCTGACCTGACTTTTTTAGGAGCTTCACGGCGCACCAGCGCCTATTACACGTCGGTCCTCGGAAGGGCGTTTAGACTCCTGTCCCTAGTAGTATAGGTAATCCGCTCCATCTCGAACCCTATCCTTCCGCACGAGAGGGTAAGTAGAGGACAAACCATTTATGACCTGGTTGATATATACCATCAATAGGCATGGAGCGAGCAACGTACGTTCATGCGCTTCACCATTTGCAGAGCTCAGGTGCCAATGGTTAATTGCTGGTTGACAAGGACCGAAAGAGTCTCCGATTCGCCGGTACAGAACCTCATCTTAAATACAAGAGAACCGGCTTGCTCCATACCTTTGGGTTACCCCCGGCCGGCGGGGTAGGAGGTAAATGGAACCCCCTCAACAGAGCTTCTTGCACATGCTAAGGTCTCCGTGTCCGTTGCCGAACAAGGATGAGTGCAACGCCTTTGCACAGAAATGGACTTGTGCTTTTTATCGTGCGGAATCCAGACCGGTCGCCCGATGGCAATAATCAACTCGATTCTCCAAAAACGGACCGGGTCCACAGATTTTTAATATCAAATGCTGATTTTTTGCTTCAGGCTATTTATTATTGTACCGGCATTTTTCATAATAATTAGATCAGCGCATTCTGATTCCATTGTGAATAACTATCTATTATCCAAAAACTGAAAGAAGGGAAACAGACAAAAAAAGGGCGGCAAAAACTTGCCTAACAAGCAGAGGCCTCCCGCCCGTAGGGCAGCGCTACGGGCCTTTTCGCAGCATATATATTCTTCGCAGCAAAAATATATATATTTTTTTCGGGATCTCTAGGAAAAAGAGTAAACGTATATGTTACAAGTTTTAGCTCCATTTTATTCCAATTTAAGTGGTCTCATTTTGCTTCCTTTGCTAGGAAGCCTTATTATTTTGGTGATCCCGAATTCGAGAGTACGTCTGATACAAGGTATCACAATTTGGACCTCTTTGATTACTTTTTTATATTCTCTTTCTTTCTGGATACGCTTCGAGAATGATACAGCAAAATTTCAGTTTGTGGAAACTATTCGATGGCTTCCGTATCCAAATATAAATTTCTATATAGGTATAGATGGTATCTCGTTATTCTTTGTGATCTTGACCACGTTTCTAACCCCTATTTGCATTCTTGTTGGCTTTTACAGCGTCGAGAGTTATAAAAAAGAGTATATGATAGCGTTTTTCATTTGTGAATCTTTCTTAATTGCTGTGTTTTGCTCACTCGATCTTTTAATATTTTACGTTTTTTTCGAAAGCGTGTTAATTCCCATGTTTATTATTATAGGTGTTTGGGGGTCCAGACAGAGGAAAATCAAAGCAGCATATCAGTTCTTCTTGTACACCTTGATGGGATCCTTGTTGTGCGCCACGTTGGTACCAGTGAGTCTCCGGGCAACAGTAAAATAAGCCGGCATGGGGTGTTCCATGTAAAGCGTCCCACTATCCTTGCGGGGAAAGCCCAAAGGGTATTGTAGCATGTGGGAAAAGGGGAACACGGCGTGAAACTGATAGCGCTAAGGAGTTCGTTCCCCGAGCTAGAAGTTCTATGGCTCGTCTTGTGAGTCTACTGGAGGTATCCCACTCAGTCTGGCTGGGAAACGGCCCAGCTATTATGTCGCCAGCGGGAACAGCGATCTTCTTCACAGCCACCGCCCTTGAACGGGGGGCTAATAAAAAGAGTGGAACGCACTTGAAGACAGCTACCGTATAGATACGGGCAAGGACTCAGAACCTAAGGGACCGATTCGACACACTAGGATGAAACGTGGGATTGTCTAAGGTTGCTCCGGGGAACTGGCTTTTTAACCTCTCTGGGGGGGGGATGTCAGACCCGGCGGGAGAAGGGTAGGCAACGGGGGGCCCGTAATAACGGACATGATTCTGCTAAGGGGCCCAGAGAGAACAGATGATGACATTATAAGTAAAAACCTTATACTGTTCATCTTGTCTTGAGGCGAGAGGCCGAACCCAAACAAGAAGGCCCGGGCGGGGTCCGACCTCGGTTAGTTGGATTGGAATTGAGAGGGACACAGGGTATACTGAGAGCGAGGAGAGGCCAGATGGCCCTAAAAACTTCCAACCAATCTATAAACTCAAGGATCACTCGGAGAGCCGTATGCGGGGAGACTTGCACGTACGGTTCGGAGGAAGGCCATTGATACCTAATGAAGATATCACCATGACTGAGGTATAAGCCGCGCGCGCCTCGAAAGTGCAGAGAACTTGGTTTTATTGGGTAGTTGAGGTTGGTGGCCCATCTCTTACCATGCTCCTAGCCATTTTATTTATTTTCTTCCAAACAGGAACTACTGATCTACAGATATTACTAACCACAGAATTTAGTGAGCGGCGCCAGATCTTGCTATGGATTGCTTTTTTCGCTTCTTTCTCCGTGAAAGTGCCTATGGTACCAGTTCATATTTGGTTACCTGAAGCTCATGTGGAGGCACCTACGGCTGGATCTGTAATCTTGGCAGGAATTCTTTTAAAATTGGGAACCTATGGTTTTTTAAGATTTTCTATACCCATGTTTCCCGAAGCGACACTTTATTTCACTCCTTTCATTTATGCTTTAAGTGTGATTGCTATTATATATACTTCCTTAACTACAATAAGACAAATCGATTTGAAGAAAATTATTGCTTACTCCCCAGTAGCCCATATGAATTTTGTTACTATTGGTATGTTCGGTCTGAACATACAGGGAATTGAAGGTAGCATTTTACTTATGTTAAGTCATGGACCGGTTTCCTCAGCCCCTTTTTTATGTGTTGGGGCCTCATACGACCGACACAAAACAAGAATTGTTAAATATTATGGAGGTTTAGTCAGCACCATGCCTATTTCCTCTACCATTTTCTTATTTTTCACCTTAGCCAATATGAGTTTACCCGGTACTAGCAGCTTCATCGGGGAATTTCTTATTTTAGTAGGGGCTTTCCAAAGAAATAGCTTAGTGGCCGCATTGGCAGCACTTGGTATGATTTTAGGCGCCGCTTACTCACTTTGGCTATATAATCGTGTGGTTTTCGGTAATTTCAAACCCAATTTTCTACTCAAATTCTCCGATTTGAATAGAAGAGAAGTTCTCATCTTTTTACCTTTCATTGCTGGAGTTATTTGGATGGGTGTTTACCCCGAAGTGTTCCCAGAGTGTATGCATACTTCCGTGAGTAACTTAGTGCAACATGGAAAATTTGATTAAAAAACATAAAAAAGAGGTTCGAAGAAACGTTTGAGCATGATTTTTTAGCGCTTTTCCCGGAGATCTTTCTTATTAACGCAACCATCATTTTGCTTATTTATGGAGTTGTATTTAGTACCTCTAAAAAATACGATTATCCACCGTTAGTGCGTAATGTGGGTTGGCTTGGTTTACTTAGTGTTTTAATAACCATCCTATTGGTCGCCGTTGGCTCACCCTTAGCTGTTGCCAATTTAGTATATAATAATTTAATAATAGACAATTTTACATATTTTTGCCAAATCTTTCTATTATTAAGTACGGCTAGTACCATAGTTATGTGTTTGGATTATTCCAAACAGGAGAGTTCGAATGCTTTCGAATCTATTGTATTAATTTTATTTTCTACTTGCAGTATGCTTTTTATGATCTCGGCTTATGATTTAATCGCCATGTATTTAGCTATTGAGCTTCAAAGTTTATGTTTCTATGTGATCGCAGCATCAAAAAGAGACTCTGAATTTTCCGCGGAAGCCGGTTTAAAATATTTTATTTTAGGTGCTTTCTCCTCCGGAATATTATTGTTTGGTTGTTCCATGATTTATGGGTTTACTGGAGTTACCAACTTTGAGGAATTAGCTAAGATTTTCACTGGATATGAAATCACTTTGTTCGGTGCTCAATCTAGTGGTATCTTTATGGGAATTTTATTTATCGCTGTAGGTTTTTTATTCAAGATCACTGCAGTTCCTTTTCGGGCGGCCGTTAGACGGCCTATGGGTACCGACAGATTGCGGCCAATCTCAATACTTTCGGGGCGCCCTGTGCGCCGAGCGTGGAGAACTCATCACTACCTCGTGAGAGCGTTGAGACCATAGCATGTCACAAAAACGCGGTTGAGAGCTAAATAGTTTTTCGCTGCTCAATAGCACCGCGTGAGCTCTAATAGTGCCACACGAGATAAGCCCGCCTGGCGAATCGAAGTTATCTTCTTGTCAACTGGCTACCCAGTTCACCCGTCGAAGGGTAAACGCGCGAACGCACGCTGGTGTGCTTCCTGCCTGTCGAAGTGAAAAGGCGGCAAGGTCTAGATTGGAGCTGTAAACTGCATGGAAGCTGATTACCCTACTCTTTGGGGACAATTAACAAAACGATATCTCGAGGCACCAAAAAAAAACCATAGGCTGTACCGGCGAGATCCAACGGTGAAACAAATCCCCGGCTGGAAGTCAGAGGACCTTTAGTACCTTCCTTAGGGGCCAAATATTTTGTTTCTATTCGGCCGCAATCAAGTGCGAAAGCGAGGGAAGAAAACAAATTGTCTTCTCGGCTCAGTGAAGCGCTGGCAACAACATAAGGGAAGGGGTCTATGCGGTACCTGCCTATACTTGGCGGGTTGGACTCTACAAAATCAACTGATATCATTCCAGGTGATCCAAGTGGATCCGGCTGCGTGTGGAGTGGAATAGCTGAAAGCAAGAAGGGTCCGAAGGCGCGAAGAGGGAGAGGCCCAGGGGAGCTCGACCCGCCGGTTGGAAGAAATATATACTTCTCGCTGTGCCCTCTCTCCCTAAGGGGGATGGTGCTGCGGCGGCGCCCTTTGGATATATAATCCGAGAGTTAAGTAGAGTTAGAGAGCCGTATGATGGGCCACTATCTAGTACGGTTCGGAGAGCACTGTAGTAAGTCATTTGGGAATTTTCTCAACCGTTTGCTAAGCGAACAGCGAGTGAACGACAAATATGAAATATATATATCTATTTCCGAAAACTTATCAGAATCATCCCTTTTTTTGTCTGGCAGTGCCCGGCCCTTTTTTTGTGAAACAGAAAAATTGACCTACCGGCCTCTCGGGTCCCGGCCAAGAAATAAGTGCGCGGGAATCGATCCACGAGCCATTTCCGGCCCTCGACCTTTCGGAGGACCCTGTGAAGCTAAGGAAGTCTCCCTTGGAACCATCCACAAAGTGCTGCGCACTTCTTCCTACTTACGGTCCCGCGCCTCCGGCGGCCATAGGGACGCAGTGCGCGGGGAGGGTGCTCCGGGAGAGAAGAGAGGTACATAGCACTCGACCAGAGGGGGAGCGCTTCCTGATTGAAGGGCTTTTGAGCCCTCGAACCAATAGGGGATAAGAAAAATATAGATTTTTTATTGACTCGTTGCGCGACTCGGTGAATGTATCTTTGACTCTATATATGTGGGCACCCGATGTATACGAGGGTTCACCTACTATAGTTACAGCATTCTTTTCGATTGCACCTAAAATCTCTATTCTTGCCAATATGTTACGTGTTTTTATTTATAGTTTCTATGATCCAACATGGCAACAACTATTCTTTTTCTGCAGCATTGCTTCTATGATCTTAGGAGCACTGGCTGCCATGGCCCAAAACAAAATCAAGAGACTTTTAGCTTATAGTTCTATTGGACACGTAGGTTATCTTTCAATCGGTTTTTCATGCGGAACCATAGAAGGAATTCAATCACTATTAATTGGTACCTTTATTTATGTATTAATGACCGTTAATGCATTCGCTATGGTTCTAGCGTTACGTCAAAATCGTTTCAAATATATAGCAGATTTAGGTGCTTTAGCCAAAACTAATCCTATTTTAGCTATTACCCTGTCTATTACTATGTTCCCATACGCAGGAATACCCCCATTAGCTGGATTTCGTAGCAAATTCTATTTGTTTTTTGCCGCTCTAGGCTGCGGGGCCTACTTACCAGCCCCAATAGGAGTAGTTACTAGCGTTATCAGTTGTTTTTATTATATACGCTTTGTGAAAATAATGTATTTTGATACACCCGAAACATGGATTTTATATAAACCCATGGATCGTGAAAAATCGTTACTACTAGCAATCACTGTCTTTTTTATTACTTTTTTCTTTCTATATCCCTCTCCTTTGTTTCTAGTTACTCATCAAATGGCACTTTGCCTATGTTTATGAGCTTAATGATTTCTCGGGGGGACGCAGCACAAAAAAAAATCTTCGCGGCTGATTATCTATCATATATAGAGAAATCCCCCCTCAAGGCTTTAGCTCTCCGCAGGCCCGTAGTGCATAAAAGGCTTTCTGATTTCGTGGCCCTCTGGTCTTACATCCAAAGGGCCACCCCACGGGGGGAGCAAAAAAAAATATGTATATTTTTTTTTCGTGCGGCTCAAACGGGACTGTCATCAGGTTCTTCGCTGAGGCACGATAGTGGCACCACCTTGACTCGGTTGGCTCCCTTGGCCCTTCCTACGCATTTTTTCAGCGGCCCTGAGAGTTGGGGGGTGGAGAGATCTGCCCCACACCCACGGGAAACCCTTCGAGTTAGGACTCGGGGCCGCCCTCTTTGCTTGATTTTTTGTTGCCCAATCTGGTATAAAGAAACCCCCCGATAAAAAACAATGTCCATTGTTTACTGTTTCTTTGCACATATTTGACTCCTCTACTTGGATATACGAAAATTATATCAGTCTTTGCGTAGTACTTTATTTCCCGATTGCCCTTACCACGCTAGACTTCTCGGATATTAACTACTATGTTGCTTTCCCTAATCTCCTTTTTTTTCGTATATCCTTTTATTCCATCTTTCTCCCGGGACCGCAATCCAGCCATAAAAGAATGGCTTATTGACAATCAATCAATTCAATAAACGCTATCCTATCTATGCTTTTTCAAAGATTTTTGGTACAATCCCGCCCGCTTTTATGTAAATATTTATTGGAAACTTACGAGGTTTCAGATACATTATCTGAAACCTTGTAGGCAAAAGGGGTAAGACTGGAAGCGGAAAAGGAGCGCGTCTGCCGTATAATGGGAATCATTGATGGCGCAAAGATGGAGATTTGGTTAGAGTTTTTACATATCTCATTACGAACATATATCGTCACGAGTCTCTATTTTGTTTTTCAAATAGCCATAAAAATCAAAGGGTCCAAGGTCTGTCCGACCATCTGACCTCAGCAAAGAGGCGGAAGTACCACCCGCGCAGGAATAGCTAATCCAACCGGTTACGGTCCGTGAAGTCTTCTCTAACGGGCCACAAGATTAGATGAATGGTTAAATCCTGACGATTTTCATCCATTCATCTAATGTGGTGGCCCATTCCCACCAATTTATCTAATATGGTGGTCGAGAACTCCTGTCGGATCTCTTACTTCGTGAACTCATATGATTAAATATTATTATTTGCTCCAAATTTCCGGATTTAACCCTTGCCTTAATCTCTTGATTTATAGATTTACTCTCTCGACTTATGGATTCAATCTCTCGATTTATGGATTCAATCTCTCGATTTATGGATTCGTCGTATATGCATATATAATGATTATAATTTGCTCCCACCCAAATTTATTGATTTATTTATTATTATTTCCGTATACACAAAATAGAAGCCTTATGTTATCCGTGCTCCATTACGCTTCCCTCTTCCATTATCTCTTTACCCGGCTCGGTCTTCCGTTTCATATTATTCTTTCCCCCAAATAGCATCTCATATGCGTTTGTGCCGACGCTGTTGCGAAAATATTTCATCTGCCGCGGGTCCGGTTCCTTATTGGACGATTATTTTATTGACTCGATATAATTGGCTGCATCCACCTTGTTCCTAATGGTTTGCCCCTGGTCGAGTCCTCCATCGAATAATACAACGCTTAAATCCGGTAGACATTCGCGGATGCTGGATGATTGCCGATGTGAGCTGTCGCATAACCCCGATCTACGAAGTATTCCACAAATTGCTTTGTCACTACCTCGAGGGAAGCGCAAGGGCTAGAATTAGGCCTAGAACGTATCAACTGCAAACTGCGCAGACTATCCATCCATGAATAAATGAAAGGCTCGGAAAAGTCCAGTACGCGCTGTCGTTCCGCGTACGGGGGGTAGAAAAACATATAAGGTGTACGATACGCGGGCTAACTCGGGCACTCCGAAGAAATAAGTAACTTTCAAACAAAATTTTGAGTTGAGGGACATTAGGTATAATAAACGCGGATTGGCACATAAACGCCTCTGACTGCTGCAACTAGATAGTAACTTCGGCAGCTTAGTTACATCAATTCTTTCGATGTGCACCTCGACAACGAATGTGAAAAGCGATTATATAAACGAAACTGAAGTTTCTCCATATGTTGTACATACTATTTGCAGTTATATGTATATATATACGAAACTTCAGTTTCTGTATATGTATATGCTATTTCCAATGATTTCTCTGTATGCGAAACTCCAATTTCGTGTATTCTATACGATAGAGTCCTCCATGCTATGCGTTATGCCGCCGCACTCCGCGACACGCCCCGGGCCGCCGCCGTCTTCCCGAACCAATAACATGTAAACTATGTGAAACTGGAGCGAATCAATATACAAAAAACACGAATTATAATTTTCTCCAGAATAGTTTTTAATACAAAATTCATTATATTTCGTCATGTGTTGAACCTGATCAGAACCAGGGAAACGCAGAGCAAAAAAAAAGATTTTTTGTTCGTTTCATTCCAGTTTCATTCCATCGGACCCTTTCTTCTCTTTCGGCCTCCATTCGCGATGCGAATAAAGCGGGAGAGAAGAAAGAAGCAAGCTTCTTTCTTCTCTGGAATTCACTTTTTTTCTGCGAAATGGTTAGTAATGTGCCGCATTCTTAGCTCAGTTGGATAGAGCAACAACCTTCTAAGTTGAAGGTCACAGGTTCAAATCCTGTAGGATGCGTAAAGTGTGCAATGAATAATATATATCAACGGTACATCCTTTTACTTGTTCGATTAGTCCATGGGAACAACGGTACACGCGTGGATTGACCCATTTTTCGTCAGAGTCCCGTTGCACCGCCGGAAAATAGAAGCTTACTTATCATAGGGAGAGTGGCCGAGTGGTTAAAAGCGACAGACTGTAAATCTGCTGAAGGTTTTCTACGTAGGTTCGAATCCTGCCTCTCCCAACTATACTTCGTATTTGAGAACTGGAGGCTGGGATCCAAGCCTCAGAAACCACGATATCGACGGGGGGGGGCACGTAGTGTTTGTCGGATTATGTCCACGTTTTTTGCATCGAGTCGATGTTCGCTTCCCATTTCTCTTTTACCAATTGTTCCCGATTTAGCCGCCGAAGGGAAAGGATCTAATGAAACTGAAAGCGAGATGTCCGCCAGGATCCGTAGGGTGGAGATACAACCGCAATGTCATAGTTCTGTATTGGCCACCGCAAGAGCCTATGTCGTATATATAACGACACCAGGGCAAATTGTAGCTGTTGGCCCAAAGAGAAGTACTGGGGGGTTACAAGGCGATGGATGCAGCGGAGCCAGCAATAATCACAAGAGCAAGTTATTAGCTATACAAAGAGGGAGCACGTTCTAGATGTCGGCCCTATAGAAGCATCTAGTAGCCCGCCCGAAATCTCTGAAGAAAAAGAATACGCGTCCTTTATCGACTATTTCATAGTACTTACATCCTTGACACGCGCTCCCGAGAATTTCGATGAGACATCTTGAAACCTTGTTCGTAAGGGATGGCCCAATGCTCCGGATTGCTGCCAAATTTTGTTCAGATCTGCTTGCGTCGAAAGTCTGGGGCCTTTTGCATGTGATTAGATATTTTCCTTGCATAAGTTTCCACCCGCCAGTCATTAACTGGGGCGTCGATCGTCCGACCGGCACAATACGCAGCTTCACTTAAGCCGTGCCTCCTGATAGCCGAAAACGGCGCGTTTCCCGCCCCCCCCTCTTTTTTTTTTAGCCGGGTAGCGGTAAATTCTCGCTCGAGCCATTTATAGAATGCCGGTGAAACATGCAATCCGGAAGGTCATCCCATTAGGGAACAAACACATTGCACTTAACATAAGGAATTTCAACTCCGAAAGCCGCATACATAAAAAGAGGGGCAGAAACATTATTGGACCAAACGTCGGATGCAGAAACACATAATAGATCCTCTACCTTTGGTCGAGCGCTACCTCGGATACATATGCAAATAGAACTTATGGACCCATAATCTTCATAAAGAAAAAATTGACAGAAGGAACTCATAAAAACTTCTTTGGCCCTTGGGCCGAAGAAGTTTTTATGAAAAAATTCCCCTTGAACCCTTTTCTTTCATCCGCTGCGGGGTAGGCTACGCCTACTCGACTTCCGAGCCTGGCGGCGGCTCCTCGGTCAAGTCCCTAACGGGGCGGGCCCCCCCGCCTTCCAAGGACTCGGCATTTCGGGACGGAGCGGATCAGTGCTTAAGTTACACAAATGGCGTCCCCTTCGGACCTCGATAGCTTAAAATTCCTCAAAAGTAGTAAAAGCCTCTTGCTCGGGCGAGTGCCCTTTGGGCCACAGGGTTCGGGTTGAGGCCTGCTGGGGGGGGGTCGCGGGGAGCCGCCCCGAAGGTGCGTAAGCACTTCCTTTTCCGTCAAAAGGATAAAAAAATTTTTTATTTCGTTTTCCATCCCCTCTCAACGAAGATATCGAGAAAACTTCACCGAGAGCTAGTCTTTGATTGATTGCTAATTGAGAAACAATCGCTTGATGCTTGATTACTAGCGTGTTACACTGACTGTACGAGGCCAGACTGCGGGACTACGATCAAGATGTTGACTGACACAGTACTCGGCGCTAAACTGTAACGGAAAAAATATATATAGATTTTTCTGCCCGTAGGGCCTAGCACTCTGAGGTAGGTTCTATTTGAGTGAGATCTAGAGACGTTGGGGGATGGGCAGAAAAGGGCAGTTTTATGGCACGAACGCCTAATAACGCAATATGCTAGTCATGCGGCGGCTATTTACGATGCTTTATACCACAGCTTAAGCTAATAGGATGAAGCATAAATATGTATATATATATATATATATATCTCTTTTTTATGTTTATCTTGCAGCGATCAAGCGTATACGACACGTAGTGCTTAAGAACAGCCAACTAGTGCTTGTAGCTCAATTGGATAGAGCACCAAACTACGGATTTGGGGGTTGAGAGTTCGAATCTTTCCAAGCATGGGCCTATCCATCGGATTGGACTAAGGGAATACGTCAGATAAGTAGAGAATAACTAGTTCCAAGCAGACGTTCTCTAGCTCCGCCCCCGCGGAAAGGGCTACGAAAAAAAAAAAAATATATATATATACCTACGTCCCCCGACTAATGGCTCAAGCACACTGTGCTCTTGTATTGTCCGACTATCATGGACCCGTGGCGCCGAGAGAAACATGGGGTTCCAAATCGTAAAGAGTCCGTAAGGGTGGTGTGAACGCCAGTTTGGTGATCTTACTACACATGTGGTGGACTGCTCGCCGCAGGTACCACTAGAGCCTGGTGGCTTTACCCCAAAATTCGGTATAGGACTAGATATGAGTATTAAATTACTCGGTCTACCCTAGTCTCTGGCTCCAGGAGAGGGAGGGCGGAGATCCAAGGCCTGACTGGTCCGCCGTGAGGCGGACGGAGGAGCCATTATACCCTGTGCCAAGTCATGTATATATATCGTAATTTATGGCGGAAATAGCTTAATGGTAGAGTATAGCCTTGCCAAGGCTGAGGTTGAGGGTTCAAGTCCCTTTTTCCGCTTGTAGGTACCGGGTCTTTAGTTTAACAGGCACGAAATGATCGTGATCATCGGCGGAGCAAGCAGAAGGCGCGATAAGCTTCTCTTCCCTTTGTTCGTCTCTCATATTTTGTGTTTCTTGGATCTTCTTCTTTCCCCATTCCCGTGTCGGGAATAGAGCTGAAGCCGAGAGAAAAGGCCCATAGCGCGGGGTACTGTCAGACGGAGGAAAGGAAAAGAACCGACAAAAGAAGGGAAACCGGTTTGTTTCCGGGAGAGGGCCAGAGGCTATCTCCCCGATAAGCTATAGGGCTAAAGCTCTACCGGGCCGTACGGATATATATTTCCCCGCTTAGCATTTCTCGGATGGTTCTATAAGCGTTATATGGATGAAGGCGCATTCCATTCTGTTTCTCCGAGAAAACAAAATTTTTTTGGACGTCGAAGACACTCAAATATCGTAAGGGGCGGCGGCGAAGCACCTACCGTTAGATTGCTCCAAAAACGGAGCCGAAGGGCTGGTGCACGGGTTTCGGCGAAATAAAAAAATACTTTACAATCATAAATAAGAATACTATTATGCAACAAGAAAACTTGTTGTTTTCTGAACCGTCAATCCTAAGTTCGGAGTTGATATTTTTCGAAACCGTATAGTAGCTTACAGATTTTATTCGAAAAAGATGCTCGTATGACTTTTGGTTATTACATTCGGCCAGTTGCCGTTTTTTTACAACGGCATCATTTACTTATGACGTGTGTTGCTCTTCCGTAATATTCCGTTCTTTTCGAAAACAACACCGGTAAACTAAGAGCATCTAGAGTCGGGATTGAGGTTATATAGCCTGTGCGATAATTGATTGCTCCAGTAGAAAGTGCTTCGTGCAAAATGTATGGGTTGAATGTTTAGGATCTTTGCTGAATGAGGCCCTCAATTGTGGGCGGGAATACACATAATACGCCGTGAGGTCGACATAGCATCATCGATCTAAAATTTGGTCTACTGATAAGGACGAAGAATCCGAAGCAAGTAATTTGGAGTTATCTCGATAGGAAAATAGTCATTCGTTTGCGACGGCTCCAAGTGCTGCTCAAGATCCTACTCGTCGTGCGCACTCCCTTCGTGACCAACATCATAGAGAAACTCGGATTTTGATAGAGAATCGAACATTGTAGCGTTATGAAGGGGATGGATACATCTCTTACAGTATTGGAACCCGTAAAGGTTTGGCTATACCCCCTTTTTTGTTTCCGAATTCAGCGTCACTGTTGAACGAGGGGGCGCTATTCTCCCATAAGTCGTTGCGTACGGGGATCCTGAACCTGTAATTCGTCATCTCGAATACGCAAAACTACCGCAGGTCTCGACCTTCGGACCCCGAAATATACAACGGGCAATTCCATTCTACTTGAGAACCTTTCCAACCACTTCCAGCGCAATACAACGCTTGGCTCGCAGCCTCAAACGGATATGGTATACTGCTGAGTGGTAGTAAAAAGATGCTACAAGAAGTCCCTTATGACTTCGATATCTATTTCCATCGATCGATGAAGCGGCTGACCCGCCGCAGAGCCATGCGGCTGACCCGCTGCAGAGCCATTCGGTCTACGGGCCCCCGTAATGCTTCGGGCTTTGCCGCCTAGCGGATAATAAGCCTTCCGGTGAATACGGACCACCGATAAAAAACCCAAAATATTTTCGTTTTTATACTTTCACTTCGGAACGGAATAGTGGACTTAGGACACCGCACACCTTTTTTCGAAGCGATTTCGTCCCTTTCGTCTAGGGGTATAGGACATCGGCTTTTCATGTCGGAGACACGGGTTCAAATCCCGTAAGGGATAATCTTACTTACCTTCACTGAGGTTGCTCCAAAAGCGAGGGGGAAAAGGCTTTATGGCGGCGGTTTCGACAAAAAAAAAGAATAAACTTCAATGTTTTTAATTATCCCGGCTTCCGTTCGGTACAAAATTATTAACTTTTCTAGTATTGAATCAAGTTTGAAGATATTTGTTTCGAATTCATTATTTTTTTACTCGTTTTTTGGCATCTTTTTCGGAAAGAGCACGAATCTTATTGGTGTTTCAAAAGTGTCTTTTTCAATGTCTCAATTTCGAAATTTATTATTGTCAGTCTCAACCACTTTTATTACTTGTAATTGCATTATTTGCACATTTGAGCGGTCTATCAGATATTTATGATTACGTTTTCGTGTCTTCCTAACCATTATCGTAACTGCTGCAACTTTACTCTATCTTCTTTGTATGAGGCTTTGGCTCCACTTACACTACATTGAAACGGAATCCGCGCACCCAACGGAAAGTGCTAAATAGTTTACTAGTGCGCCCTGGGAACGTATCAGTGGTGCCTATGAACCATATTCAAATTAGGGGTGTCGCCGGCCGGCAGGGAGGCGCTGCGCACTGCAAGTGAAAATTGGAAACCTATCGCAGGTTAACCATCTGCCCCGCGGGAAGGGGTCGCTTCGTAGACTAACTATAGGTAGATATTTTACGCATCAAAGAAGACGAGATCGAGTTATCCCCGCAACGATCAAAAAAACGTATGAAGGGGATACGTGCAAACGAACGTATTAAGCAAACAGAGTTGGGTTTTAAGCAACAAAAACGAGATTTAAATCTATCTGATTCGTTAAGACAGCACGAAAATACAAGGGATGCCCAAACTTTAGAATACCCAAAAAACTCTTGTGAGAGAGCTACGCCGACATGAAGAACGCCCTTCTTCGGTGAAGCCGAGAAGGAGTCGTCTCCCTCGCTAAGACTACCGGTGAAGGCATGATGCTGAGCGAATCGTTGCGCTTCGGAAGAAAAACCTATAATCAAACAAATGAGTTTTTGATTCCATACCTCCTCGACTACGTTACTACTTGGGTACCCACCATTGCGCTCCTCTGGCAAATCAGGAAATTTACTTGTTCCTTTCGACATAAAAATAAGTAAAAAATATGTCCATCCATTTAATCTTCTTCATCTTCTAATGTGCGATACATACTAATAACGCTATCTCGTGCAAAGAAGCGAGAGGTTCATGGCCGCCGACCTCTTCGGTGGGTGGTCCCCGTTACCTCGTACTAGCATCGTACCTTATAGAACCACTCCGGTTGGTTACCACATTGGCTGGCCCGAAGAATATGCTAGTCCGGCTACCAAGAGGAGTATCCCCCCCGAATTCGCCATCAATGTAATGTGCCATTCATTCCGCACAATATGCAGCTGCTGAAACGGGATAAAAAGCTTGTCTGACGTAGGGGGTCGGAGAGATCCGTGTTCGTGGACGAGCATTATCCATGAAGAAGTATGTCCAGACTTAGCTAATCCTCTTCTTCGCGCGAGACTTGGAAGGAGTCGAGGATGACGATCTGTTACGCCGCCTCAGTGCGACTCGAAAGAGAAGTGGCGAGCCGGCTGGTGTTTAACAGGACTTCGAAACAACAAAGGCAAATTTGAAGTCGGACCCATTTTATCGGACACCTACGGCATCCCTTTGGTCAAGCAGCAGTAACATATTTATTTTTTTAGTCAACTTTCCTAGCATAATGAAACTGATGCTAGCAAAGAAGAAGTTTACTTCGAGGCCCCGCGGCCTCTTACCTCCCTCCAGGGGGAGGCCGACGCCCGAAGACTAGTAATTGTAGGCCTACGCAGGCCACCCAAATCCCTGTTCCGTAACGTTTTAGGGATGCGAAACTAGTATGTACGGTTCGGTGACGTAAAATTAGTTCTACCTATTATGGATGAATCGTACCAGACCCCGGCTGAGCGATATGCGGGAGGGCCGAAGGTGGCGCAAGTAGCATAAACGAAATGATAAATTTTTGAAGTCTCCCCGACGAAACAAAGGAAGGAGGGTACGGGGCCAAAGGGCTTGAAAATATCTAGAAATTCATATTTCTCGGTTGGGGATTAATCGAACGATTTTGAGCCGAATCTTGGGTACGAAGGATTGAAAAATTAATGGAAAAAAACGAAATGAGCGAAATATGCCAACAATGAATCAGCTTGTTCGTAAAGGCAGGGAGTCGAAACGACGGACAAAGCGTACTCGAGCTTTAAATAAATGTCCTCAGAAGCAGGGGGTTTGCCTGCGTGTTTCGACAAGATCGCCGAAAAAACCTAATTCGGCTTTACGCAAGATAGCTAAGGTACGTCTAACCAATCGAAATGAAATAATTGCTTACATTCCCGGCGAGGGTCATAATTTGCAGGAGCATTCCGTGGTTATGGTTCGAGGAGGTAGAGTGCAGGATTTGCCAGGCGTAAAATACCATTGTATTCGAGGAGTTAAAGATCTTCAAGGAATACCGGGTCGACGTCGAGGCAGATCTAAATATGGTACGAAAAAACCCAAAGATTATATATGAATTTATTCGAAAAATCGAATTTCAACTGTGTTTTTAGTTCATCTCTTGATCGGTTTCACTCATCAGGACTTTCAGAGAGGGTGGGAACGAAAAGAAATAGATTTTGTCGCGGAACAGAAAGCGTTTATGCGCTTTGCTTATCCCACCGTAGATATTTATGCTATGCCCTGGGAGGGCTTCTGCCATCAAGACCCAGGGGCCGCCGTGGGGCAAGCACATACAATTGCTCAGACAATTTGGGCTATATCCGGGGCTTGAATGGTAAACAAAGACAATTAATAAAAAAATTGGTTCACATTTGCATGATTGATGGGAAAAAAACGAGATCTCGTGCTATTGTTTATAAAACGTTTCATCGTCTAGCTCCTCATGGCGATGTAATAAAACTTTTGGTTAACGCCATAGAAAATGTCAAGCCTATTTGTGGGGTGAAAAAAGTAAGAATCTCAGGCATTACTCGATTAGTACCGTCTATTACAGCAACAACTCGTCAAGAAACCTTAGCTATTCGTTGGATGCTTGAATCAGCAGCCAAACGACGTATGGGCAAAAAGAGCATAAGCTTAGATCAATGTTTATACGCCGAGATACTGGAGGCTTCCCAAAAGATGGGGATTGCCCGTAAAAAAAGGGATGATCTTCATAAACTTGCTGAAGCCAATCGTAGTTTCTCTCATTATAGATGGTGGTGAACTATCTACTTTGTCGATTATAAAAAAGCTCACCTGCGAGCAACTGAAAACATTTCTTCATTTCGATTTAGCAGGGTGATCTTTTGCTATACTTAGGCGGATACACCATCCTAAACTTCGTTCCTAATTCCGACTTGGCAATGAAATATCTGACTATGCGCCAAATTTTATCTCATCTCACTTTGATTGTTCCGCCATATTCTGTCAATTTGATAGGGAAGCCCGCAGCGATTGTAAAGCTTCCAGTACTAGATGATATGATACAAAACAGGGATAAACTACTAGAGACTATTGGTTATTAGAATATTCATATGGTTGGTACAAGATAATTAACTTATCTCATATAGAGATTACTCGGATTACCTTTTTCAATTAATTTCATCCCCCCGGGGATGAAGAAAACAATTTTACGCGGGTCCAAGACGCGCAACCAACGGGCATCGGACTCTCCCCTATCGGGTGGGTCTTCATGCCGAACCCTTAGCCCCTTCTTTCGTAGGAGTGTTTTTCCTTCGCGGGCACTACGTGCTTCTTTGGCCCCACGGATCGGAAATGGCTCTATAATTTACGCAAACTTATTTGCCCCATGAAATCAGATTTGTTTTACTGTTAGAAAGGTTAATTAGTATCAAATTGTTGGAATTTTTATACGTATCCCTTTTTGTTTCCAGAAAATATGTAGATAAGGATTCATTCTTATGTAATATTTCCATTTTCGTTCGTAGGGGCCGGTTCGAATTTTTAGGTGTTTATTACCTCAGTTTGGTTATTTTCCGGATTCGACATTGTAATAAATTCATAATGAGAAACTTTCCGGTTCAAACCGTTTCTTTGGTATACACCTCATCAAAAGCTATGGGAAGTAGCTAAATTCTGTGTGTCATGCGTCGGGACTTCCCATATAGTAGACCGAGTCGGCGGCTTATCACGGAACCTTTTCTGATTCCCGCCCAGTAATGCTTAGGCTGGGTAATGGCATTTCCCACCGGTTATCCAAAAAAATAATACGCCTTTCTTGCCCAAACTCAGTTGTTTATCTCTTATTATGGTGGGTCGCTATCAGCGGCCTCCTTTTCTAAAAAAAATAGAATCAATTATGGCGTGCAGCCCGCTAGAACAATTTGCAATTATTCAATTGATTCCTATTCATATAGGAAATTTGCATTTACCATTTACCAACTCCTCTTTGTTCATGCTACTAACTATCGGTTTAGTATTGCTTCTGGTTCATTTTGTCACCCTGAATGGAGGACACTTAGTACCAAATGCTTGGCAATCCTGTGTGGAAATGATTTATGATTTTGTGCTTAACTTGGTGAACGAACAAATAAGTGGTGCTTCTTCGGTGAAACAACGGTTTTTCCCCTTAATCTATGTCACCTTTACTTTTTTATTATTTCGCAATCTTATCGGTATGATACCATATAGTTTTACAGTAATGAGTCATTTTATAATTACCCTAGGTCTTTCATTCTCTCTTTTTATTGGAATAACTATAGTTGGATTTCAAACACATGGGCTCCATTTTTTTAGTATCCTATTACCGCAAGGAGTACCCCTACCGTTAGCACCTTTCTTAGTACTTCTCGAGCCAATTTCTTATTGTTTTCGCGCATTGAGCTTAGGAATACGTTTATTTGCCAATATGATGGCTGGTCATAGTTTAGTCAAGATTTTAAGCGGGTTCGCTTGGACTATGCTATCCATGGGGGGTATTCTGTATCTGGCGCAGCTTGCTCCCTTCTTTATAGTATTCGCATTAACTGGTTCAGAATTAGGTGTTGCCATTCCACAGGCTTATGTTTTCACAATTTCGCTATGTATCTACCTAAATGATGCTATAAACCTTCATTAAAGGGCCTCACTTCCTTCGCGCGTCATAATCAACCGTAATAAAATAACCGGGTTTGCTGACGCAAAGCAATGCACACCAATGGTCCCTTTCGCCCCTAATTCTTAGGGGTTGGGTACTCATGCGCTACCCGCAAGGGTGCGCAAAACAAAACTACACGAGTATTACTCAGCATGTGGGCATCATGAACTTCAAGCAATAGAACGACAAGCAAAAAAAATATATATTTTTAGCCGCCCCTTCCCTCTGCCCCTACGGGGATAGAGCTAGGCCCAGCAGGCCATAGCAGCTCAAGGTTAAAATGCTTCGAAACATCGCCAAAGAATTCTTTTTATTCGCTCTATGGACTCCGTCAATGCGGGCGGCTTGAGGTGGCGTTATAGAACGAAGAAAAAATCTATATTTATTTTTCTCAACCCGGCGGGGCCTTGTATTGATGGGTCAATCCTGCCCATTATGCGTGACGTCAATCATGAAGAACACAAAGTTTCCATGATACGCAAAAAAAAGGCACAAAAGTTATGGCGAGACGACTATCGATTCTTAAACAACCTATATCTTCTACACTTAACAATCACTTGATGGATTATCCAACTTCTAGCGATATAAGTTATTGGTGAGGTTCTGGTTCGTTGGCTGGTCCTCGTTCGGTTATCTAAATACTTACAGGGGTTTCCTTAGCTATACATTATACACTTCATGTGGATGTAGCTTTCTCAGGCGTGGAACACATCATGAGAGATGTGAAAGGAGGCTGGTTGCTTCGCTATATGCATGCTAATGGAGCCAGTATGTTTTTTATTGTCGTTCATCTCTATTTTTTTCGTGGTTCATATCATGAAAGTTATGTGAGTCCTAGCAAATTAGTTCGGTGTCCCGGAGTGGAGTCGTCACGCTATTCCCAAGTATGGTAACAGCTTCTATGGGATACGTATTATCTCGGGGTCCTCTTCATGGAGCCACAGCTGGCGCAATACCTATCGTAGGAGACACTATAGTAACTTGGCTTTGGGGCGGCTAGACAATGTGACCTTAAATCGTTTTTTCAGCCTTCATTACTTACTTTTTTTTATAATAGTAGGTGCTAGTATCCTGCATCCGGCTGCATATCGATATGGTTACAATAATCCATTGAGTAGAAATTATTATGTAGATGAAAAAGTTTTCATCCCTATTTCTATGGAAAAGATAAGGGACGAGCCGCCGTATAGGAAACAACGGTGAGGTCCTAGGGCTTTTATCCCTAGGAAGAGGGGCCTACCCACCTAAGCGAAAGGTCCCTAGCAGTAAAAAAGCGCTTGATAGCAAACAGTAGCGAAATAGCCTATGTACTTACCAAATGGTTCCCGTTTGTCAAGTTTCACCTTGACGCAGTCTATCAATCGGGCCATCTCCAAGGGACCGTGGGGTGTGCCCCTCCGGATTCGAACAAGCTCCGAAGGAGGTATAAAGTCATGTTAGAGAGCGATGTAATGGGCGACTATCTTGTACGGTTCGGAGAGCACTTAAGTAGCCCGGATCGGTTAACGGGGGTAAACCTGGGGCCGTATAGGGTGGACCCTCGACTCTATCCCGCAAATCCCGTGTCAACCCCGGCTCAAATAGTGCTGGAATGGTATTTCTTACCAGTCCATGCAATTTATCGAAGTATACCCAACGAATTAGGGAGTCTACCATAGGACTAGTTTCTGTGTCATTATTGGCTCTACCTTTCACTAACACTTCATATGTACGTAGTTCGATTTTTTCTACCAATTCACCAAAAATTGTTTCGGTTGCTTGTAGCAGATCGCTCGCCTTCAGGTTGGATTGGATGTCAACCCGCCGTGTAAGCACCATATGTTACTATTGGACAAATTGCTCCAGTGGGTTTTTTCTACTACTTCGCTGCAACGATCACTGTTTACGAATGTAAAGCCGAATTATTCGTAGAAAGGTATAATGCTTGGAAGGTCGCAGATTACGACTTTTTCCAATACATCTGCCTTCCTCTTTTGGTTTCACTCATGATCGCCTCAGCTTTAGAGTTACGGGCCTACGCAACAAACAGCACTCTTCGTTGAATCTGTACCTAGCTCGCTGTGGCGGGCTAGGTACGGGGTCTGGTTTTGATTTTCGCGACTCAATCGGACGGATTTTCGGGCTTACGACCGCGATTATTTCGCTGGCCAATTGATTGAGGCGCTCGTATCAAGGCTCTACTTCCTCCTCGACGGTAGAGGACTTGGAAAGGGGGGGGGCGGCCCTATCACAATTACCGAATGTTATTTACGGGCGGGGACAGCGAAATGGGATTGCGTCGCGTTTCCCCTGTCCCGAATGTCTAAGAGCTCCATAATTTGCGGCGGCAGCTCGCACCACTATACGAGTTTGGTTCGTGGAGTGCTTCCGTGGATGAGATGATCCGTCGATAAAGTCTAAGGGCCGGTCTCTGAGCTTTATCAACGGACCGAATCATAGTCTCAGATATTGACGGGGTGGGTCTCCCCGGAGCTGTATCAACGAACCAAATCCGCTACTGTCTCCGCCGAGTCAGTTTCAGTATCTGCGCTCTCTGGGTCCGCCGAGGCCCCCCCCAAACAAAAGCCGGACTTTCTTTTATCTTTGCCTCCGGACCATGTCTGTCAGACGGAGACGGACGGAGAACTGAAAGAAAGGGGGAAGAAAGATAAAACACTGACGGGGAAGGAACAGACTCACAAGAAGAGAAAGAAACTGCCAGGACACAGGACCTTAGGGAGAGGCTCTTTCTAGTACGAGTTCTTAATACTCTCGTTTCGGGTATTCCGGCCCCCCGGTGCCGGCGATTTGGCAACTCAAGCAACAATATCGGGTCGAATAGAAGTGTAGGTCCCTATGGTACCAGTAAAAATCACCGCAGTAACGGAAAATCTACAAAAACCCTTACCGATTTCGCCAATTGCCTGGGGGGGGCGGATACCGCCGCGGCGTCGAATCGGCGAAAGCTATGGGCGCATTTAGTTATCGAAATCATTTCGGAGACGATGAAAAAACCATTTAATTCCAGAGCTTTCTTGGCGCTTGCAGGCGCCGGCGCGGGAGGGAGTACCTTGCGGTATGAAGATGATCGATCAACATTTCGTCGATGTTGGCGCCGTAACAACCTGGCGTAGGCTCAAAAACGAGGGCACGGTGTGAGTTCGTCTCGTCGTAGCAAGTGCTACAAGCAACTGGACTCTGACGAGGGTGATTGCGGTGGCCTCAGCGCTCCCGCAGCGCCGTGGGCCTCGTGGTCCCCCCCCAGTAGGATATTTCAATGGATTCAACAGCCACGGATCCAGGCTGTTGGTATATATCGCCCGCCAATCATTGGTAATGCTTTTAATCTGTTATCTTTCTGGCATTTCTATAAAATTGGTACTAATTCAGTCTATGGAAGAAATGCGAACCTTAACCATTGTAAAACAGAAACCTTGTATTAATCAATTGATACTGTGGTTCAGTGGGAGGACTTTACGTATATTGTCCTTTCAGCGTAAAATCATAGCTATTATTATTATTCATAGCGATCCCTCTCTGTTCCATATTTTTGCTAGAATCCCCAAGCACATGACTATTTGGCTTAGTCGTTTTTTAATTGTTTGGGTGCTAGTTTCGAGACCTTAGGTTTTGGTTTACCGGATCACGAAAGAAGGATTTCTCTTTCTACGTTCATTACTGTATCCTCGCCCGGGTACACCCGGAATTGTGGGTCTGGTGGAAGGCCCCCCGGGTACGAAGGAGAGACAAAGTCTAGACCCGCGGCCGGGTTCGAATCCTAACAGTTCCTATTACGCGGGATGGGGCATTAACCGGCGACCCAAAGGCCACGATACTATAGGCGGCACGGAGTGCGCGACCGCCCACGAAGTGCGTAGCACCTCTTTTTATAGTCGTTCCGCCGGGCCAAAGGGTCAAACCTCCTCCGGGCCTATACCCATTGGGTTAGAGGCCCGGGGGGGGGCTTTGTCTGAATAAACGAAAAAGAGATTAGCGATACCAGGCTCGCGAGCAAATGATAGAGCTGCTCGTCAACTCTTCTCGTTGATTTGCAGGAATAACAAGGTGCGTGCGGCTGCTACGCCGGGCTCCTCCCCTCTTTAAGAGGGTCGTAGAAACTATTTCGTGGAAGTTCGAAGCGGCTAGCTCGCGATGTGTGTAATCTCCCGTTATTGAAGTTGGGAATCATAATCAGCGTGCCAAATGCCGTAATGGAAAGATCTCAGACATATATATGTACGTCGTTGGAAAATTTCGGGCTGACGATGCGGTTCGCAGCAAAAATATAGATTTTTTGTTCACAGCTAATAAAATAAAAGGGGAAAATTTCACCACGATACTTTTTTATGTTTTTGTGGTCCTCGCTCTAGTGTCAGGCGCTATGGTGATACGTGCCAAAAATCCAGTTCATTCTGTTTTATTTTTAATCCCAGTTTTTCGCAATACCTCTGGTTTACTCGTTTTGTTAGGTCCTGATTTCTTTGCTATGATTTTCCTAGTGGTTTATGTAGGGGCTATTGCCGTTTTATTCTTGTTTGTCGTTATGATGTTACATATAAGGATAGAAGAAATTCACGAGAATGTATTGCGCTATTTACCTGTAGGTGGTATTATTGGACTTATTTTTTTGTTGGAAATCTTTCTAATGGTAGATAATGATTACATCCCAATATTACCAACGAAATCGGGTGCGACCTACCTAACATATACAGTTTATGCTGGAAAGATACATAGTTGGACTAATTTGGAGACATTAGGCAATTTACTTTATACAACCTATTTTTTCTTGTTTCTGGTTTCTAGTCTAATTTTATTAGTAGCACTTATTGGGGCAATAGTACTTACGATGCATAAAACGACTAGGGTCAAACGTCAGGATGTTTTCATCCAAAATGCTATAGATTTTCGGAATACTATCAGAAAAGTTCGTTGAAAATGCTGTCAATTCGTTTTTTGGTAAAACATAATGGTATCGATTAGAATTTCAAATGAGGTTGTCTGGAACTCGGGTCTATCTTTCTCTTTATCCTCGAGTAAAGCCCGTAGGGCTTCTCCTTTCAAGACTTGGGCTTGAAATCCATCAGGCCACGAAGCGGCTTGATGGTTTCGCCTTGCTAAGGATCGTAAAAAATGAAATTAATCATATGGCTTGGAGTCCGCTAAAACAATTTGCAATTATTAAATCGATTCATATAGGGAACTTGCATTTTCTATCTACCAATTCATCTTTGTTTATGCGACTAACTATCAGTCTAGTATCGCTTCGGCGTTCATTTCGTCACTATGAGCCTCGAGCGTACCAAATGCTTGGAAATCCGAGGCCTGCCCTGCGGCGGCGGGACCTATACCAAAACTGGATAAGTTTGGGATCTCCCAATAAATTACCCCTTGCACATGCGCCCGGTTAAGAAACAACCCGGCAGATCGCGCTTGGTGTAAACGCCGCCAGTGTAGCCCCTCACCAATAAGTTATTTATTGTTCAATTCTCGCTATTTGTGTATAAATCGGTTAACCTGAAGCCTTTAGCCAACCCACTTACAGTTGGCACTAGCTACTCCAGGTCCCGCCGCAGGGGGCGATACTTTGCTCGTGTATAAACCCGAAGCGGGAGCAAGATATTATTGCAAGAAGTATAGATCTGCTAAGCACGTAGCCAGTAAATCTTTGAATAATTCTGGAAATAGTTATGACAGCTGAACTAACTAATCCCCTCACAAGGGCTACGGCTCTTTACTTTCAGAACCTGCTGATGAGTAGTTGTGGAGAGCCCTACCTATGGGCTCTGGGGAGAAAACTGCGCAGCAACAACAACCAGGCCTACGGCCCTGCTGTATTTCAAACGGCAGATCGAGTGCCCGCCCATGACCATCATCGGGTGGTATGGATAACTGACCGGGTTATTGCAGTGTATACGACCTTGGCGGTGTCGAGCACCGGGCGGGATACAAAGAAAGGCGGCCCGTGGGGCGGGGAATGAAAGAAATAGAAATTGGCTTTATGGAGAGAGGCGCTACGTGCTCGGGAAGAGTTCAAAATATCTTTTTTGACACTCGACCAACAGAAACTTCTAGGAATGGCTGATAAAGAAGCACTACGTGCCTCCGTTTACGTGGGTAGCCTCGGCTTATGCAACATTGAGGGCTTGAAGTGGGTTATCCCCCAGTCCCGAATTTTTAATAAATTCGAAGTCCTAATTCGTCGGGGAACGCCATTAAGATAACCGGGGACCGCGACTGAATTGACTCCTCCTATTTCGAAGTTTCGAATAGATAAATATATAGATATATCTATAACAAAGGCCCGGAGTTTTTCCGCGAGCCACCCGTCAGACAAAAAAAGGGCAAATAAATATAAGTAAAAATCTCTAGTTCCCATTCTCCCTCCCCCCCCCGCTACGGCATTCTGGAATATGTCAATGATGTGTCAAATCCTATAGACCGCAAAAAGTTCTACTCGGATTTATTCAATTTCTTCAACAAAACACGCGTAGTGCAATCCGCTGGGGTTCTATACGAACCTGAATTGGTTCGCGACTCTTTTATCGTTTCCGGGCCGTCGGGCCCGGCGGCCCTTCCACCTTCATCCAGTTGAAAGAGGCGCGGACTATGACGCTTGTATAAAGAAAGGCTCCAGAATTTATTTTTGTTTTCCCATGATTCGTTCCTTCGCTGCTTATTCTCTAGTAGCTCAGCGGTTAGAGCAAATGGCTGTTAACTATTGGGTCGTTGGTTCGAATCCAACCTAGAGAGACCGAATCACCGGGAAGGAGTGAGACCAAATAAATGTTATGTAGGATGTTCGACACCTTATCAATTAGAGTATTTCACGCAATTTTTTTTATTTCCCCATTGCGTTGACCCACTCGAAACCGGCCGTATTGAAATCCGATTATCCGACTCGGCGGGGATCGCCAGGCCGCCGGTCAACGACCTTTGCCGAACCTCTTTTGGCGGAGGCCAAACACATAACCTATGGTCCATTGAGCACGGGGTATAGGTGGCACCACCTAGTGCGCAGGGAGCATATTCGGGTATCGTGCGCGGTAAAGCCATTTCTGGCCGGGGGACCTGGGACAAAGAAGTGTGCCCTTTGGCCCTAAGAGGTTTGATTCGGCGATTCGCCATCGCTAGTTCGGTTCGGTCGTTTTTCGGCCGATTACGTTTCGCCTCCTTCGGACCGACCCTACGGGCCTGTGTTTTACGTAATGTGATGTCGTATGGGGCCACGGGCCTTGTGCCTTTTCTTTACCCGATACACTGCTCTAAATATACGGAGAAGAAAAAACTGCATAATCTTTTGGTTATAAAATGCATAATCTTTTGGTTTAAAAAGCTGCTGAATCGGAAGATGATGCAGCGTATGCGACGAAGGCGGGGTTTTTAAAGTTGATGGAGAACAAGGTCCGGAGGAGGGTTTTAGGCATTTTGATGGAAAATAAGAACCTTTGGTCCTTATTGATTGCGGAACCCAGATAAGTGCGCCAGCCTCGGTGCATCGTGGACTTGTACTTTTTCTCGCGCAGGACCCATACCGGTTATCGGTCGTCCAGGCGCGCATATCAGGCGTCGGAAGGGACATACGCCTCCGTCCTCGCCGCCCCGAGGCGCTGTCTGAGCTTCTTACTCGGGCAGATTGGCCCGGTACGGTTCGTAAGAGACGACGGCCCCCCGGCCGGCCCCTGTCTGACGGTCCAACCTCTCAGGGGGCCTGTCAGCCGCCAGTCCCCGGCCCTTCGGACGGACCCACAAAGTTTCTCGTGTTCCTTGGTCAGTTGTTCCTTCCCGCTCCTCTGTTGTCTATTTAGCACTCTCCGCCGCGGTTGTATGTGAGCCTTTCGTCATCCATCTTACAAGGCGGCCAGGGATATCCATTGCGGCAGCTTTCTGGCCTAGGCGCCAAGTAGGAAAATCAACCTTTGATAGATTATGGAATGGCAAAAGTTATCCAAGCAGATATCCCGTGTGATGGGGCTTACGTCCGCTTGGCCCCTAGTGTCAGGTCGATTAATATAAGATTAAGTTTCTCTGCCGCCCACTTGCACGCATCTCTCAGGCCGTATTATGTGCTTCTCCCTTTGGTCGACCGACTTTTTGCCCTTCCTTTAATCGTTTCTCTATTCGTGGCTGACGGGTACCTAGTATTTAGCCTCATATATTGATATATTTTTATGAACAGAGCAATCCTTTTTCCCGTTCTGTCGCCCCCCCCCGAGTGTTTGAGAAGTGGGGGGGCCGAAAGGCGCGCAGTGGCGCCCTTTTCTCTCGGCAAGCGGGGAGCCACCGATAATTTTCGGAGAGCGAGTATATTCGCTTCGTTCCACCACCGCGATTTAAAAGATTGGAACATTACATATATATATATATATATATACGTGGCAATTCATATAGAATAGTTGCTTACGGGCTAAATAGATATATATATATTTCTTTATTTTATTTATTTATTTATCTATCTCTCTATATGGTCCAGGAACTTCGATCCCCTTATACGTAAGATGAAATTATTATTACTAGACAAGATATTAAGGATAGTAATAATTATTGGGTTCAGAATGGGAACTGATACTACTAAATACTGAGAATTTTCGAATGACTAATTCGGTTTTCCAAGTCGGGAAACTCGACTTCAACTTTTCATAAATAGAACTAAGAAGGGACCTTGACATCCTAGTAAATAATCCGGTTGGAAACCTTTGTAATTACGATGGGATATACTCATTCCTACTACATGATCCGATAGAGGGAACCTGGGATACGAGCGCTATGTCCATACTCGAAGCCGAGATAATAAGCTCCCTCGGATTCTCATGACTCCAACACTCCGCGAACTGAACACGAATGCCTTTGAGCCAACAAGCCTAGTTGATTGTATGTAGAATTGCTTGTCCCTATATCTGACGTCGAAGTTTCTCAAGGGGACATGGCAGTTACGAAGCAGATAATAGAAGAAGGTGATCGTCTCATGAATAGGATCAAGGGTCTACCTTCCTTCCTCGTCGCCTATTTATCGCTTATGTCGCCGGGTCATACCACCATAATCCCGTACCCGGGACCTCTTGCCACGGAGCTAAGTGATTTGCTCCGGGCTATCGAGTCCTTCGAAGCGTAACGTATAATACAATTTACCGAGCTTACTTGCGCGGCGGCCCCTGACATAGCTGCTCAGCGAAGGCCCCGGCCTCCGAAGAGCCGGTAGACGGCGGGGAAGAGGGCATATGTTGGGAAGTCTACTTGCTTCGGAGTCTCAAAAGTCGGATTACCGAAAAAATAACAAACAACTATTAGGAGCCCTTTTATTACAAACCGGATCATTTCCCTAAGCAGGGCCGGGGGCCGGCTCCGTTAATTCCGTCAAGCGCGCTGTTAGGGAAAAGAAGGGGCGTTGGTAGTGGGTTCCGACGCCGGATCATAGATGTGGATCTGCCGTCGTGCTACCTTGGTAATGAATCCGTCCAACGGAGAGAAGGTGACAACCGTGGAACAACGCCATGCTCCAGCAGGGGCTCCTGGATTCGGAAAGGGAGTCTGTTGGACTTACTATGAATGAATTCAAGGGCCCCAAACAAAGCCGACCGGGGACCGTCAGTCGGACAGGAAAGAGAACAGAAATTGACGAAGGAAGAAGAAAAGGATGCCGCGAGCTGAAATGGCTGAGAAGGAAGGCACATAGTACTTCAATCTACAGGCCCGAACACGCTCCCCGCGCACTACGTGCCTATGGGTCCTCCGCCGGACGGAGGAGGAGGAGGTGCGTAAGCACTTTCAGACAGGATACTTCTCTACGGAAGAAAGACCTGATGGATGAAGGGCACGAGACAACTATAGGGAGAGGTGCTACGCACGGCCCAAAGGGCCGAAGGTTTCGGATTTTACTTTTTCATCGAAGGGTGGGTCCCTTATCGCCTCTCATTACCATATTTCTCTATGAGGATCCATCGGATTCAGCCTTTATCCATGAGGGTTCCTCCCCCCTATTGATAATGGAATTACATAGTTAATGGCATAACTGGAAAATTCATCGTATATTCCGATGAATGATACTTTAATACTGCGATTACAACGGTACTTGAAAATGCAATTACATAATAAATCCATAATGAATCGCATTTTTAAGCAAATCAATGAGGCGGACAATGACCGACTCGGACTCTTACTTGAGCGCACCTATAGAGGCTGAGGAACTAATACACGTCCGTGAGGCCAAAAATCTATTCTTTTTCCTCAGCCCTTCCCATTATTAATGCTGATCAATCAAATTATAAGCATTAATATAATATTCTTTGGGCGAGCCAAGCAAGGTGTAGCGCAATCTGGTAGCGCGTCTGCCTTGGGCGCAGAAAGTTACAGGTTCAAATCCTGTCACCTTGAATCAAAATCGGAGTCAACTAAAAAGATGAAAATAAATCGACCGTTATCACCTCACCTTACCATCTATAAGCCACAGCTTACTTCGACGTTTTCTATTTTCCATAGAATATCCGGGGCGTTCTTGGCCACTATGGTTTTGTTCAGTACTTTATTTTTCAAAATAGGTGATCTCAGCCTCACGTTTTATCATTTTTACCAGTATTTCTTCTTTCTCACTTTCCATCTGAATTGGGTCATTATAAGCTTAGTCAATTTCACTTTATTAGCGTTGTGCTATCATATGAGTAATGGAGTTCGTCATTTATTGTGGGATTCGGGTCTTTTCCTAGAATTATCCAAAGTGTATACTTCCGGAATTATTATGTTATTCTGTGCAGCTTTCTTAGCTTCATTGAATATTATCCGACAGCACTGGTCAAATGGCCAAATACCTTATTGAATCAGACAAAGAAAAAGGAAATATTCTTTCTGAAAGAATCACTATCAGCACTGGCCGGAATGGCCAACTACCACACTAGCCGGCTCATTCTCGTTACCTATTCTCAGTATTCCGTTTTATATTCCGAAACTTATGCTATCCCAAGAACGGTCTCAATCTTAACCACCATTATAACTCTCTTGATATACTTCGGACTTGGAGTTAGTCACAAGCTGCAAACCCATAATTTCGTATAATATATCCGTCAAACAAATTCTACAGTGTTCCAGTTTATTTTGTTCAAAATTCTATGCTTCGAGCGAACGTTTTGTCCTTCTGGGGTTTTAGAATTTTCGACCTTTTCTCAACTTATTTCTGCTATTTTCATATTTTCCTCCAGTAATGAACTCGTAAGTGTTTTAGCAAAAATAGTAACCGTGTTTATAATAATCTACTATCGATTAAGACGCGATTTTTTGGTGTTCCAAATCACCATAAATTCACAAAAAATAATAACGTGGGATTTTATATTGAGTCAGCTCTGAGGTGCTATTGAGCAACAGTCGGCCGGCTACAAGGATAATATTGAAGAGTTTATCGGGTCTTTTTTTGTAAATAAACTATCGACCAAATCCTCTTAAATCAGTGATCTTCCCGTTCTTTACAAGGCCTTATTATGCTCCAGTTGCGAGAGAAGCACCCGGTGATGGTGGATCCGCCGACGCTGGGGCCGTCGGGAAATCCGCGGCGGGACAATGAGCAACTGATTGGGTCTATTAAAATTCTGGGGCGCCTATTGCTGTCATTGTAGCCGGGGTTTTTCGGTTATAAAATATATGTCAATGAGCGTGGAAACGCTCGAAAGGACCAAGCCCTGGAGCAGAAAGATGAAGAGCTCGCCTAAAATGATAAAAAGTATGAGCTGAATAAAGAAAAGTATGAGCTGGATCAGCGAAAGTTCGAGTACGGAAAGTTGAAAAAAAGGGAGGCGGCCATGTAAGTAAGATCTTAACGCCCCTGAAAAGACTCCATAGGATCCACAATCGGTATTTATTCAAAAGCATGGAGGGCTTTCATTCAGCCAGGGGAGCTCGTAACAAAAGCCTTTTTGAGCCCAATATCTTCGATTTGTTCTTTTTCACTTTCCCAAGAGCAACGCTACGCACCTGGCTTTGTTGTTTCAGCCAAAACTAATCCTATTTTAGCTATTACCCTGTCTATTACTATGTTCCCATACGCAGGAATACCCCCATTAGCTGGATTTCGTAGCAAATTCTATTTGTTTTTTGCCGCTCTAGGCTGCGGGGCCTACTTACTAGCCCTAATAGGAGTAGTTACTAGCGTTATCAGTTGTTTTTATTATATACGCTTTGTGAAAATAATGTATTTTGATACACCCGAAACATGGATTTTATATAAACCCATGGATCGTGAAAAATCGTTACTACTAGCAATCACTGTCTTTTTTATTACTTTTTTCTTTCTATATCCCTCTCCTTTGTTTCTAGTTACTCATCAAATGGCACTTTGCCTATGTTTATGAGCTTAATGATTTCTCGGGGGGACGCAGCACAAAAAAAAATCTTCGCGGCTGATTATCTATCATATATAGAGAAATCCCCCCTCAAGGCTTTAGCCCCCCACAGGCCCATAGTGCATAAAAGGTTTTCTGATTTCGTGGCCCCCCCCGGCTTGGTCTTGCATCCAAGAGGCCACCCTTTTGCTCGATTCTGCTCGATTTGGTTGAAATCCCGATGCTGCGACTCAGTATTTATTGAATAATCGTGAGGCTAGGTCAACTAAGGTACTTGAACGACCACGATATGGCCCAATTCCTATTGGAAAACAAATCGTGGTTATTTATGCAGCTGTCAAAGGTTACTTAGACCAAATACCCGTCGTTCTCATAACGCACTATGAGCAAGAGCTATTGAAATCTATCGACCCAGGTATACTTTCTGCTACTGTACAACGAAAAAACATCACTGAGCAAATTAGTAGTCAACTGGCTACCTCTCGCCATAGATGTACGCGGAGCTTCTTAGCGATTCATCGATCATAAAAAAAGAAGAGGGGCAAAGCAGCTATTTGCTTCACCCCTCTCCCCTCCGGGTATCGGGTAGCCATGGCTTATGAAAAAGGTAGAGCATGGGCAATTTGTCGTTGGGAGTTTGTAAAGTCTCTCATTTTTTAGTTATAATCGTAACCGCGCTCCCTACGCAACGACGCTTCCTCTCCGGAATTTGGGATGGGGGAAACAAGCGCTTAGCGCCTCGGGTTTCCGCATTCGTTGCTAAATCAGGAGAAAAGGGATTCGAACCCTTAACCTTTGGTTTTGGAGACCATTGTTCTACCATTGGAACTATTCTCCTTCAAAAAAAGTGGTTCTTGGTTCATGGAATTTGCACCTATTTTTGTCCATTTAGTAATCAGTTTGCTACTCTCTTTGATCTTAATTGGTGTTTCTTTTCTATTCGCTTCTTCTTCCAGTTTGGCTTACCCAGAGAAATTGTCAGCTTACGAATGTGGTTCTGAGGGCGGCCGTTAGGTTACCTACAGTCATAAACGTGTGTGGCCGAACTTCACACGAGGGGTATATGGCTCACTGGAAGCTGGTAACGGCGGAGGGACCGAAGCATGCCATAAAAGCATCACTGAGGGCCGGAGGCACGATGGGGGAGAGGGCCAACCAAAGCGATACACTCGACCAAAGGGTCCGAAGGATACTTATTTGGCAGGGTGAATGGGCCGGAAATGGCTCGATGATTTCAGCACGCAAAAACCCGTCGGCGGGCCCAAAGGGCACGAGACTTGCCGTGCGAGGTGCTACGCACTTTGTTGGGCTAAAGAGTTCGGCGGGTCGAAGGCGCTTTGGCCTCACGGACCACCTCGCTTTCTGCCCGAGACCGTGATGCGAGCCTCCCGGCACTAACGAGATGAGGTGCTGCTACGGCGAATCGGAGTCGTTTTCGGGAAAGCATACCCTGCCTGCTGGAGCTAACTCCGTGCTGCCTTGCGCACGCGGGAACGCACGCGAAGGGACGCAGCAGTCATGCCCCCTGCCTGCAGATGATCAGAATCGGCCAGGCCACGGGTCGGAGTGGAAATATGGGGGCGGATCACCCAACACATTGGGGACAGACGACTAAACGACATCTCGAAGTGCTACAGCCTGTAGGCGATACCGGCGAGGTCCAGCCAGATGAGCGCCGGCCAAGGCGGGTTGGAAGTCAGAAGGCCCGCAGTACCCGGCTAAACCTCCGCTTCGGGAAAGGGAAGGCACTGGAAACACCAGTAATCGGGAAGGGGCCTAGGTATCTGCTTGGTCCAAGCGGATTTAACTCTACACAGCTTATCAAAGCAACTCTGACGGATCTCAGATTGGCTATGACCGACACGGTACGGTATGCGGTTTGCTCCCTGTCAGCCCCTTGGATCTCTAGCTATGAGAAAAAGCGAACAGGCGGACAAAGCGGCGGCTTGAAAGTCCTCTAGCTTCTCCAGCGAGCTATGGGGTACGGCGCAGCACAAAATAGTTTTAATTCACTTGGTCCACCTGCCCTGGCTCCCCCGGCGAAACTTCCCAAGGATGCTCGAACTCTGCAAGGCGATAAGTATAAACTCTGGAATCGCTGGGAAAACGGAGCAACCCGAAGAGCAGATCATTGGTTTTCGAGAACCGGAAATAAATCTATAAATATATATATATATATATATATATATATATATATATGCTGCGCCCGTAGTGAAAGAGGGCCCAAAGTAAGTAGAGTTAGTGAGCCGTGTAATGGGCAACTATTTCGCACGGTTCGGAGGGCACTTCAGTAGGCCCTACATGGGCTGAAGTCCTGACCCCTATTCCTTTTGATGATGCCAGAAGTCGTTTCGATATACGATTTTATCTCGTTTCTATTTTATTTATCATATCCGATCCGGAAGTCACCTTTTTATTTCCCTGGGCAGTTTCTCTTAACAAGATTGGTTCGTTTGGATTCTGGTCTATGATGGTATTTTCACTTATTTCGACGATTGGATTTGTATATGAATGGAAAAAGGGCGCTTTAGATCGGGAGTAACTCTTCATTCGCGAAAGCGAATGGAGTGGAAAGAAAAAATATAGGCCCGTAGGGCTGAAGCTCTCATCGCTCTCTTTCTCCCTCTCCGGACACTTTTTTGGTCCAAGGGACACGAAACTTGCCGGGTATCGTGTCCTTTGGACCAAAAAGAATTTTGGCTTGCCCCCGACCCGCTCGGCGGTTCAATTAATCCTCCGGATTGTAAGTATATAAAGCGCTTCGCGGGACTCTATGTCCCGCACAGTGAATGCTCTCTCCCGTAGTACTATGTGCCTAAAATAAGAGATCTTTCTTTCTCGCTATGGGAAAACCACGAACACCATCGCGGAAGCAAATCACTCGTTGTGTCTGCTCAATAGTTGATTATTGGACACATTGGGGTAATTAGCTCAGTTGGTAGAGTGCCTCGTTTACACCGAGAGCGTCAGCGGTTCAAGTCCGTTATTACCCAAGGGTTTTCTATTATCTTAATTATGAATCGGATCTAGCGTCTGAATACATGTAATAATTCGATTGATGTTGGTCACGAGAATATGAAAAAGGGGGGGGACAAAGTGGATTCTATGGTATCGGTAACCTGAGCTATAGAGATTACGGTAGATGGGATAAACGGACCATACGGGATAATGAAAGAATCCTATTACTCAAATTTGAGTAACGTGAACGGGGAGAGATCTCATTAATAGATGGATCACGTGAGGAGTGGAGTAGGGGTCGGGACAGCCGGGGAAGGGACCAAATGAAAGGATTACAAGAAAGATGGAACCGTAAATGAATGTGATCCAATTGTGAAAATCACTCTGCCGCGAACGTGACGATATGACAGATAGATTGATATCTATAAAAATAAAATGAGCCGCCGGGGGCTAGTTCCCTCCCGGGCGGGGACCGAAATGCGCAATGGTGACGAATTATCACGAATGTGGCGTAGATATTAGGAAATAATAATAATAACAGTTGTTTCATATTATTACTATTATTGTGACTATTAATAATGGATAAGGCTTATCCATACAATATGCCCTTATTGGAACTAAGAATAGGGCCCGGCGGCTTCCCAAACGGTGCCGTCTATCAAAATATTTCGGCCCACAAGCCGTCCCCGCCGCCGGTCGAGCCCGAGCCGGTCGGGCCCCCATAGATCGGGAATGATTTTCTCCCACCCGGGTACCGAGTGAAAGGATAATAGAAAGAAAATATATATCGACCATCCCGCCCCTGTTAGTAATGGAGACGCTACACTTCTCAAGTACTAGGTCCCTACTCCCTTCCTCGCACCACGTCTACGAAATAACGGCGGCCGACGCATCCCGGAAAGCGAAGGTATCATTTCCCGTCCGTTGTCCGTCGTGGCTAATTGTCTACGATGCTTAGCCGTCCACGACGCTTAGCTCTTCGCCCGTTTCCCTATCTATAGCTACAGTTCGGTCCTTCTCTTCTTTTTATATCTCTCTCAATAGAAATTGCTATTTCATATAATATTACCGTACCGTAATACTTCATATACGATGCATCATTCTTTATTTCTTTCAATAAAAATTGTTATTCCATAAAAAAAAATGCGTTTAAGAATTTTTAAACTGCATGGAAATTTGTTTAAAAAGATCCGATTCTACTAATGGTTTCAAATTGACTGAATTAGTAGTATCCATCAATAAAGCCCAAAATTCTGCAGGCACGGGTAATGGAAACGAAGTGTAATGTCTTTCACGAAATAATTCAGAATATCACTACCCGAGCGAGTAATTATACCAATTCCCGAAATGAACTATAGACAGATGGCTATAGTTCGAGAGGATTTGTTGCTATAGGTGTAACTTCGGACATCTCGCCTGCGTTACTGGTAGAGGCAACGGATTTATCTCTATTTCTTTCTTGTGAAAATACTGATATCGTATCTTCATGGCGTTCGACTTTTTTTTTGACGCCCATAACTCCTTTTTAGAGTATTAATTACCCTGGGACGGTTTAGTTCTCTGTAATCTGTAACGGGAGGGCTGCGGCGGCCCCCAATTTGATATCAACATCATCTTTTAAAAGCGACTGCATTCGGGCATTATCCCGCGGAAACTTAAGCTGTTTATCCCTATTCCCTTTATAGTTATGAATTTTCCCTATTCATCATTGGCTTTATAATTAGCTAAATAAGCGAGACCCGGACGACCAACATACCGGCCACAAGTCTGCCCCCCCCTTCCACGATCGTATCAACAGAAGGAATTTTAGATTTTCAAGCTGCTTCAACCGCGCATTGCCCCGTGTTTCGTTTAGGTATAAACCTAAAGCTGTGTTGAAAATCCGATTTATCATCTATAGAACCTGCTACGGTGCTGTTCGATGAAGTACCAATCCGAACCACCTATCACGGAGGATTGATTCCCACTCGAAGTGATGGTCAGGGCCATAAAACTCCAGTTGATCGTCGTTTACCACATGATGACGCAAGCGTATATAATAAATGGTGGCAGACACGCAAGTATGGGATATGAAATTGGCCACGTGGGTTGAAAAATAAGCTCATTATTGAATGCGAAATAAGGAACGAGATGAAACAGCCACTCCAGTAATCCTTCCTATCACGCTTCTATGAACGAACGGGGCCCGAATGAGACAAACAGTTAGAACAGATCCGAATGGAACGAATCAAATAGAACGGCAAATTTGGTTTTTTCGAATAGATATATAATTATATAGACAGTTGAAGGACCAAGTAAAACATGTAGGAACATCAAACAATTAAATTTGTGGAACCAGAAAGGCAAAAATATAAAAAGATAAAAGTTCGTAGTAAGTCCCGTCATATTAATTCCATTCCTTTTTCAAGACGGTGAAGGGGGGACGACCCACCCCGTCATCGCCAGTCAGAAAATATAGCATCGAGATGCTCCCATGATCCCAGACAAATGAGAAGACGGGTCTGAAGCGTAAACGCCTAGTCAAGGCTTTTCAAGGCATGTCGGTATCGGAAGATGAATTCGAACCCCCGTGTACGGATGGTACGGATGGGGATCCCGCCACTGTTCCACCCTACTAAACTATATTTTCTAAAAAGCGATTCCGAGAACCCCTCCCCTGGGTGCAGTAAAAATGGTCAGTCGAACACGACTCGCGCCCAAAAGACCGTGGGAAAAGCCATCGGCACTATGTATGTGCGCCGCGATCCGAGTGGGCGGCGGCCCGTAGTGCGTAGGGGTTAAAAGATGGGCCACCAACCACGTGACTGCTGAACTCATCTTCTCGTTTGATCAATGGCCTTCTTACGAACCGTAGGTGCGAGCTTTCCTTGCATATGCCTCTCCAATTCGACTTTGCGTGCTAGCGCTGACGAGACCTTAGTCCCAATTTCGTTTATAATCTGCCGTTTTTCGGAAATATTCAAGTTTACATTTCGCGTTCGATTTCGTATCCGAACTCCGCAATAAATTGGCTTGTTGAAGGGACCTAATCGATAAGTACATCGAGTTGTTGTTATCGGCAGGGAAACCCTACAAAGAGAAGAAGGGGGTGTTCCCTTTTGCTCCGCAGTAAAGTATTTGGGATGCAGAAAAGTCTTTCGAACTTGAGGGGGGGCCCACCCTACTTCTATGGTCACCCTAACCAGTATGAATAGGATCTTAACCTTTCAAAGCTATAGAAGCCCCTAGTCCAGACCTACATATTTTTACTGGTTTAGGTCAAATCAAAAATATTTTTGATTTGACCATGAAAAAAAAGGATAATATTCTAATACCTATATTTGCGGGCGCGGGGTGCCCTCCAATGACGTGGTGCTGGGCACACTCCCCTAAGACACCCACCATTGGCCCGGCATCTTGGGGGGTTTGGAACCAACCACTAGGACGCTGGGCTCTTGACCCATTACAGGGTTCGCGCCAGATGCTTGTTTTTTCCGGTAAGCCTCCCACCCAGGCCCCTGTGTCTTTGGATCTACTAGGGCGCCGGCGCTTGACCCTTCTTTTCTTCCATAAGTTCCCCACATACCTCGATAATATTTGGTTGTAGTATTCGATTCCAATGCAGCTTTATCGAAAGCTGCCGAAATTTCATGTCTGGGTTTTTCCCTAGCCAATAAATAGGCAATCTCTACCTCTAATTCAGCGATATAATTGCCGTTGGGCGAACGCTGTGTCCGTGAACTTCCGTTTATCGAAATCATTTTTACATAATGGGAAGTCTACAGCGTAACTAATAGTCTTCGGGCGAAATTCGGAAAGGGTTGGGGTGTCAGGTAATGGTGCATCATTATCCTTTTCTCGTTCGGTGCGTTAATTGGATCCGTAACCTTGCGCGGCAGGAACTCCTTTAGGCTCAGCAGAACCTTTCTTATTTGGGCCACGAGGCTGGACTCTCTATGTCATCTAGCTCACGATAACCCGTTTGAAATTTCCTTGTGCCAGCCATATGACAAATGTAGTAAACGAAGCTCGGTATAAGTCCCGGAGTCATACGCAAACAACCCTTGGCTCTACTTCCTTTTTTTCGGCACAAGTAAGTTGCATCTCTCGCTTCATGTTTCGCTTCATGTTTCGATGGACGGCGTAGGAAGCTACGAAAGAGCCTGTATTGAAACGGCTTCGGCCTCCTCCACGGTTTTACAGAACTATGGAGCTGGAGCCGGTTCGAAGGAAGCCGCCATGTTAATTACGATGAAGTTGCGTTCTGGCATGTTGAGGCCTGTCCCAACAACGCCAGCCGCGATATGCCACGGGTCGCCGGGCCTCACTCACCTTACCACCGAGAGTCATTTCATTACTACTCCCGATAGGTCCCAACCTGACAAATGGGTTTTTGCGAGTTACATACATAATTGTCAAACATGCGGGCTGATGGGAACCCCATGGCGCGGCGGCTCCGGGAGCATGTTCTTATAACGCTATCCTAGAAAGCCTTATCCATTATATTGAACCAGTTGGAGAGGGTCAGGATAACCTGGTAATCCAACACTTTATTTTATTTTCCTTCTATAAAAAATTTGTGTTTTTGCTGCCCCGCCGAAACACACTTTTATCCGAGTTATAAGGTGGATCGGCCACACGTTCGAACATGTAAAACCGCAGAAGTTAATGGAACTGCGCCGCGTGCAACGCGTGGCGCCTCCTCGTCGCAGTCGGGTTGCCTTCCGCCAGCCTTCTTCAAGAGCGATAATTTGCGTATTCGTTGAGTTCCATTATTCGTTGAGTTTCATTATCTTACCACGCGCTTCGTCGAAAGGTCTGTGGAACACGACACAGGGCCTGTAACCGGGACCAAGAATATTTGCTATTTAATATGTCGCGGGTAAATTCGGCATTTGGATTCGGGAATCATCTTGACTTGGCTGATTCAATATACGTTCGAAAATTTTGTCCGGACTCACAGGCATTGTACGGGGTTTGCACCGGGGAGCCAAGTAGTGCTTGGCTTTGATTAACTAAAATTTGCTTGACATATGATGTTGAGCTGAGCTCGACTTTGTTATCTTCAAGCTTCAATTTGTATGTGCACTTCGGATACCCCGCGTGCAGCGTTTGAACAGGGTTTTGGTAGTGATAGATGAAGAAGACCTCACCCTCGGTTTTCCGAAACCGGGGGGGGGAAATCACATCAGCGAGTGAGCGCGCTTGTTTGATGCCCTCCTGCATGCTCCAGTAGCAATCCCTCGCCACGCGCACGATCCGATTAGTTGATGTACTTCATCGACGTATATGAAAATGCTCTCGCCGTATTTCGAGAAAACAGCCGCAAAAGCTTGACTTGAGGCGCATGCCCGCCGCAGAGCGGCGGCGGCGTTGGAAGCAGCCACGAATGTCGGCAAAACTGCCGCCGAGGCCCACATGCAGTGGTTCTACGAGCATTCGGGATTTGCTGCCGGTGGGCCGCCGCATCGGAAATTCCTACGGCCGCTCCCGATAAACAAGATTTTGATGACCGGGGTTCGGCCCTTCATAGTCTGTTCATGTAGGTTAATCGTTTTTAATAATTACGGTTTCTTACTAATGTTTATAATGCAAAAATTCATTGAATTTCTGCTTGCTTACTTCGTTCCTTATTCGCCCGGTGCCTACCACTTAGTAGTACGAGATATATTAATGGCTTAAGCATCCGTTAGTACCATAGATAATTAGGAGATGGCTTTGGGCCAAACAAACTGGGTCCGAAGGAGACTTCTTCGGCTTCACAGGGGGTTTTTATCCTTCACTCGCTTAGTTATTGCCAGGTCATGCCGGTTAATGCCTTCATTACCTTATTCGCTCGAATCACGAATAGGCATGTATGAATATACGGCCACTATTGGAATAAGCACTGTTTGTTTATCCCCCCTCTCCCACCCTAGGTATCGGGTGAAGGGGCTACGATAAAGAAAGCCTGGACCTTATGGTTGCTTTTTATTACCAATTTTCCAGTCTCTCGAATTCAACGGAGTTGCAGTTAACTCGGGATCTGGTTCTGGCATTTCTCCTTTCGTTACTCGTACGGGGCGGCGGCGAGTCCCTACCACGTTCTGTCCGGTGCGTATACCTTCCCGCTTTTCCGCTCAAATGCACCTAATGAAAGGTGTATTTCACTCGAGAAGACACTTGCTCCAATTGATTCTAAAATTTACAAGTTTTCTTCTGTTATGCGGCTCGGATCTTCCTCACGCAATTCGAACCAATCCCAATTTACTTTAAAGGGCCCTTCACGCTTCGTTATAATACAAACCTCCGCAGAGGCGACAACTCTGGGTGGCAGAAAAAAGCTTTCACTATTTATTCCGCTTTCCAATTTCCTTTCACCCGATGCAGATGAACCGACTCCGGCGGAGGAGGCCCTTTTGTCAGTGCAGAATCCGTATCAGTATAATAAATAGCAGGACTCTGTTCGAATAAACTGATACATATGAATCCGTGCGTGAGCGGTGACCGCCGCATAAATTTGAACTGTAACTCTCAAAACCATTTTTTTTTTTACAAGACCCGCCTCTACCACAGCTGCATGTCTCGTGACATCCGTAGACGGATCGCCTATCACCTCCATTTCATCAAGATAGGTTATTAAAAAACGTTCTATATCCAATTCGTGGAAACTGAAAATGCGGTAACAGTAATATTTACCATTTTCCGTGAAACCCTGTCAGTTTTGTTCCCTTTCCCGTCGGTTTTTTCCCTTTCTGCGTCTGACGGCCCCCCCCGGCCCTGTCGTCAGACAGTCGCGAGCCCTTTTTTTGTCTGACAGGGCCCCTGGCCCTGTCAGACAGTCCCCGGTCCCCGCCGCCGTCCCTCAAACTCCACCGCACACTGTACAATTCCTCTGAGATGTACAATTATATGTATTATACCCGAAATCATCGACAACCAAAAAATATAATGTCTCTTTTTTGTAACAAATCATCGTAGATAAGTATTTCTGGGGAAATAGCTTAGTGGTTTATAGCGCTGGTCTGTCAAGCCAGAAGTCGCGGGTTCAAATCCCGTTTTTCCCGGTGAAACTGGAATCCGATTATAAAAAAAACCAGTTCATATATATATTTTTTATTTTTCGAAAAAAACCAGCTTACATAAGCTTCTTTTTGAGCCCCGGCATACTGGCGAAGCTCTTACACTCCGCACCCCCCGTGCATATGCCGAAGCCTGGGTAAGCAAAAATATTTTTATGTTTTTCTTTGGAGGTATGGCTGAGTGGTTGAAAGCATTGGTTTGCTAAATCAGTGCGACAAGAAACTGTGCAATGTAATGTGGTTCAATTCCACAGGACGTAACCCCCGTCCTACCCAACCTGGACATGCGTCGGGAGTAATCTCGAGGTGTGAAGCTCTAGGGACAATGTAATGATGCTTGGGATTCCGTACTGAGCTAATGCTAGGGTGAAGAGACCGGCGGGTCTTCGCGTGCGGAAATCGTCGAGAAGCCGGCCGGAAGACCCGTGAAGCCAAAGAAGCACGTAGTGCCTATAAAAAAGTATCCTTCGGACCCTTTGGCGGCGGGCCCTCAATAGATGAACAGTTCGAACGAACTAATACAAAGACCTCGTAACAAACAATTCAAGGCGGAACCGAAAGATCTCCTGGATGAAATTAGGTGAAAAATTGGAATGGTAGGCATCCCGAGCAGGAAGCCAGCCGTGGAAGGGGGTGGTATCTCCGATTTCGATATCATCGTGGGTTCAGATTTCCATCGGGGTTTTTCCAGGTTCTTCCTGTTGAGAGAAATGGTACATTGCGCAGAACTTGGTAAACCCGCATCGCTCCTTTCAGGAGGCTCTGTGGTAATGCGGAGTAACGCAATGCGGGTAGGGGACAGCTCAGAAAGCAAAGACCCGTCTGTAATTGATGGGAGAGGATCTTGTGATCTACACCGAAAGGTGGCGGACTTGAGCATGGGTGACTTGTACCATATCTTTCTCGAGACTCTGATAAAAGGGATATAAAATTCATTTTTTTTCTTGCCACAAGGGCCAGGGGCTTAGAGCTGTGGATTCACCCGTAACACTTAACTTGCCGCAAGGGTTTTATACATGGAACAACTTCTAGTAGCCAATGATGCAAGCATGACTCTTGCAGGGTTACATTTCGGACAGGTTGCTTGAGCCGTATGCAGGGAAACTCGCACGTACGGTTCTTAGGGGGGGAAAGCTTGAGAGGGCCCACCTATCCCAACAAATACAACGATATTGTATCATGGGTTCAAATCCCATTTCCTCCGTAGGGGACGTAGCTCAATTGGTAGAGCGTATGTTTTGCAAGCATGAAGCTGTCGGTTCAAATCCGATCGTCTCCATATGAGTAATCTACCGGAAGAAAAATAGAATAAATGCTTGTAAGAATGCAACTTTATAAAAAGAGATCTCGGCTTCGCACCTCAATGGCTTCGGGGCGGGGGGGCGCCAGCAGGCATGTGCTGGGATATAATCGTTGAAACTGAAGATGGAGAACGAGGTCAAAAGTTTTTATCCGAGCCCGGCGGGACTGTCTGACGGGACCTTAAAAAGAGGCACGTAGTGCGGAGACCTTTCAATCTACAAGCCGCCTCCCTAGGGTCTTCGTCCCCATCCTCTCACGTTGGGTTTTGTCCCCGCGGGGCCTTCCATTGCTCCCCGCGCGCTACGTGCCTTTAGCCTTTCAGGTTCGGGTCGAGCACTACGTGTCTATCGGTGTCGTCCGGACCCACGAGGTTCAGCGCGGGCCAGAGTTATAGTTGAATAGGACGCCGAAATAGCGAAGTCGTAAGGTAAGGTCGCCCGGCGTGCTTACGAACGAAAAAAGAGGCCCAGGATGCCTCGGGAGGGGCTACATCAGGTGAGCGGCTCGCAGGGTCCGTATAGATAAATGATTGAAGGAGAGCACCTTAGACAACAAGAGAATCCGTTATATCCCGACCGACGCGGGCGCAACTTCTAGCGCACCTTCGATTTACGGAGAGTAGTACGGCCGTTTAAGTTTGCTTCTCTGGCAGTTAGTTGATTCTATACAATTCTTAGAACGGCTTATGGTTGGGAGACAGATTTTGTCACGGAACAGAAAGCTTTTATGCGTTTCGCTTATCCCACCGTAGATATTTATGCTATGGTTTGAATGGTGAACGAAAACAATTAATAACAAATACGAATTATTAGATATGGCTAGCACCAAACAAATCAAGAATGTGATTTTGAATTTTGGACCTCAACACCCTGCTGCTCATGGTGTTTTACGATCAGTATTGGAAATGGATGGAGAAGTGGTGGAACACGCGGAACCGCATATTGGATGGATTACTGAGGCACGGGGAAATTATAAAACCAACGTATCTTCGAGCTTCACCTTCTTCTGATCGGTTAGATTATGTTTCTATAATGGCCCAGGAACATGCTTATTCTTTAGCTGTAGAGAGACTTTGTAATTGTGAGGTATCTTCACTAGCTCAGTATATATATACGAGTGTTATTTCGTGGACGGAATAACTCGGATGATCTCATACATACGTGCGCCGTAGCAATGTGTGTGTTTCTAGCGATAGGCCGATTAATGATGCCTAGTAGCATCATCACATTATCCTGGAGAGCCCGAGGGGGCATGTGGGGAAGAAGGGAAACGGACCGGCGTGAAACTGATAGCTTATCATGTTATCCGAGCTATAGCTCCATCGATCTTAGTAGTTCCTTTGGAGTGATCCGGCTCGGACTGGTCAACTTGACAAACACACGTGGTTGTGATTGAGGCCAGAAGATTATGTCGCCGGCATTGCGACAAGCCACCGCTTCTGATTCGAGGGTTCGTAGAAAGAGTGGGACATGCCGGCCGGAGCCAGCTCCCGGTCTACCAGCTGCTGCCGGCGTAAACCAACCGCAAGGACGCTTTCGACAAGGCAACAAGCTTTCAACTGCGACGATCGGGGGGGCACGAGGGAGGAACGTCTATTGGACACTCACCACAGAAGGACCGCGAAGGTATCCAGAATGACCCCAGCTGATGACACGATAAGCTGGGTGGGACCCCTGGCCATCATTCCATGGGAGCTTATTCACCACTCAAGGCAGGATCGAATAACACCCAGGCGCGTAGCAAAGTAAGCCTCCGGGCTTACCTATGCACGGATAACCCGACACAGTCTCGGCCTACGGACTGTACGCGGTTAGTACCCGGCCGGGGACCTCGAGCACCAAACTACAGGGCCCAAACTCTATCGCTCTGATTCCGGCTTACAAACTATTAAAAAGAGACTACATGAACTACCTATATCTTACAAAATTGCTACTCACGTTTCAAACGGACGGAAGGAACTTATATACCAGCTACAGAATCTGCCCGGCACGAACTTACACATAACAACCTATGGCAAACCGAAATCGAAGCAGGGCCGGGGTCGACTCCAGGACTGCGGACTCCGATACGCGCCTGGATGGCATGAGAAAATTTGGAAAAAACCATTGCCAGACTCGAGACGCGTAGCGGAGTCCAATTCAAAAAACCTCTTGTAGAATTCTCAAACCAAATGGAGAGGCCTTCCGGGTATACAATTTCCACGCGTTGTACAAGAACGGGCAGTTATCGGACCCGACGCCCCCGGCTTCGGCTTACGCACCTCCAGTCATGGTTCCCGTCCCAGCCGCCGGTCCGGGCACTGCATTGAGAAAGATAAGAACGAAGGCCCGGGGGGCTCGGCAATCGAAGGAGGGACTTTGGCAGTATCAACCACTACAGACTAGCTCCGTTCCTCGATGCGAAACTTCGAGACCCATTACAACTTTAATGGGAACCGGTTGGGGCAGGGTATGAGCTTGGAAAGGAGCCCCCCGTCTGGGTCGAAAGCTTGGCCCGCCCAGACGGGGGCCTCCCTTCCAGAGCCCGAGGATCAGATAGCCGGATGCGGGGAAATCTTGCACGTCCGGTTCGGAGGAAGGCCATTGATACCTGTCGAAAGGCCCGCAGCTGAATAATTGGGGTTAGTGGTCCATCCCTTACCATTTACTTGCTTTAACTACTTATGCTACGAATGTGGAAGCACTAACTTCATTCCTTTGGGCTTTTGAAGACCGATAAAAAACTTTTAGGATTCTATGAAAGAGTCTCGGGAGCCGAGACGCATGCCAGTTACATACGACCGGGTGAAGTTGCGCGCTGCCCTCGGGTTTAAGTGAAGATATTTCCCTATTTATACAATAATTCGCTTATCGTATTGGCGGAGTATAAGACGTGTTAACCAACAACCGTATCTGGAAACAACGATTAGTGGATATTGGTATTGTCACTGCACAGCGAGCTGCGGCGGATTGGGGATTCAGCGGTGTAATGTTAAGAGGCTCCGTAGTATGCTGGGATTTGCGAAAATAAAATCGGCACCTTACGATCGATTTTACGAACGATTGAATTTTGACGTACCAGTGTGGGTACCAGAAGAGATTGCTATGATCCTTATTGGATTCGTATTGGAGGGGACAAAGTATTCGAATCATTACGCAATGTCTCAATCAAATGATCGTAAACTACGTCCCAGCGGGATATAAAATGAAACAATCCATGGAATCTTTGATTCGACGTTCTAAACTCGAGACAGAAGGCCATACCAGCTTCTTCTACCTATACAGCAGTAGAAGCGCCTAAAGGAGATTATTCTGGTGCGTTGCTAGTCGGTGAGATGGAAGAACCAATCGTCCTTATCGTTGTAAAATAAGAGCACCATTGCTCATTTACAAGAACTTTATTTTACGTTCAAACATCAAACGCAACCTGTTCACGGGATAAGACGATGAGTCGTACCTGTGCGCTCTACTCAGCGTACATCCGCACCGGGATGACAGAGTGATCGAACTGAGTTTTTTATGAAAGTGGAAGTCCGGAGAACGGGGTAACAGCGTACCCGCCCGCGTTTGGAGTGGCATCCAAGGGTGTGAGGGGTGGCCATGAAAGGGAAGAAGACCCGGGGAATCGAGCAAGGGCGTGACCATAACAACCTCCTTGGTTATTCTCCGGGTGAATACACCAGTGCGGACGGGTATTTAACCTTCTCCGGAGGCTAATTAATGAACCGCAGCATCTAAAGCGTCGTCATGGACAAGGGGGGGCTGTATTGTTTCCTACTCCCATGTATAAGAGACCCTCGCATCCGGAACATCAAATATGGGCCTGAGGGAAAGTAATATTGTGGTGGTGTCCTTTCTCGCTATTTCGACGCGCCTCCGGCGTCTAGAGGGAGCTTTGCGGCCCAATCCGAAGGGATAAATGGAAAATCGGAACTGGGTAACCCCGAACACCTCTGAGGTTGGACGGGCCAACCGGGAGGTGGGCAGGAATAGGATGGGACAGAGAGCTAAAAAAAAATCTTTTTTACCGGCGACTTCCGTATCCGTCAGTACCTTGTGGGAGCCTCACATTGTGGGCGTAAGGGCTAGTAAAAAAAGGATGAAAAACTATTCAATGAGGCCCGAGGGGGGGGCACTGTCACGACCAAAATACGACGGAAAAGCGCACATCTCAGGGAACTGGCTCGATCGGATGCGGGGAGCCGGAGGACGGGAAACTGTCACCTACGGTTCTGAATTGGCGGCCAGGGCCCCTGATCGACCATAACATGCTAGCAAATGTTGTCACCATCCCAGGTACCCAAGATATTGTGTTTGGAGAGGCAGATAGATAAGACTACTAATTGCACAGGTAGGACCAAAAAAATCTATATTGTTTTCCAGAAACTTATCCCTATCATTTCCCGCCCTTTTTTTGTCCGACAGTGCCCCCCCCCTGGCCTCCTGTTTCGAATATAGAAATATATAGATATATCTATATATTTTGCTTGATTGTGAGATTATCACCGATATGATGCGAATGAAGGCGGCAGGAATAAATAAATAAATAAATAAATAAATAAATAAATAAATAAATAAATAAATAAATAAATATATATGTATTTTAAAATCTTCGAACCTGCCCTACAAGTCTCCACAATGCTTCCCTTCGGCAGCCTTATGAATTGCCAAAAAGCAAGCACAGGAGAGCTCCAAAAAACATGGCCGGTTATCTATCAATAAATAGATGAACCTGAAAAACGGCCTGTAGGGGATAGAAAGATAAAAAAAAATATATATATATTTTTTTTGCCCCCGCGCCGTTGCGAAAGTTCGGCAACGTCAGTAAAATATTTTTTTTGACACTTGTTCGAAGGACACTAGACTCGGGTACGTCCTTCTTCCTATAGTCTCGTGCCCTTTGGTCCAACGGGTTCGGCCCCCCCCCAGCAGGGGGGGCGGGCTCGACCCGCCCCCTTCAGGTCCTTTTTTCGTAAAGCCGTTCCCTGTCTGAACGTGTTTACGCACCTTCGGACCCAGGCACGTAGTGCGCGGGGAGCGTGTTCTGGCCGGTATGGTGCGCGGTAGAGACATTTACGGCCTTCGGCGCTTATTTCGTGAAGCTAGAGAAGTCTACTCCGGATCCTATAGAGCCAAATACCTCGGGGCCTTCGGACCTAAGAACACTCCTTTGGCTCGTATAAGGAAGGGCCAACGGTTTCGGACTGCGCGGAGCAAAAAAAAGGATATTACTCAATATTTTTTTTTCTTTCCGCGTGCTTCCGGGCTGCGCCCGAACCAAAAAATATTTATTTTAGCGAAGCTCATAACGCTGATGAATAATCTCTGATGATTCATCGATGTAGCTTGCGGAGAGGTATATACATAGCGACTTGCTAAATGCGCGCAATTGACAACTTTGAGGCTTTTCTCCTCTGGAGCTCCGCACTTCGTTTGCTTTGCGAACGAGGGGCAGCGGAGCATAATATAAATTTTTCGGGCTCCGCCCCCCCCCGCGTAAAGCGTCAGCTTTCCATGGGGGGGGCGCATGGGAAAGCAAAAAAAAGATTTTTCTGCGTTCTCCCCTGGGCCCTACCCCAGCATAGAGAATGATGGGTAAGGGTGGAACGATGAAAGCGCTCGAGGCCCATGAAAACCATCAGGATTATGCCATTATTACGTAATGGCATAATGAAAAACTAAAAAACCACGTGGAATGACTGCCAAAATATGCATCGTTATTAAATCCTTTGAGAATCAAAGGTCGGGGCTTCTACTTAACACACGCAAGATTGGATTGCCTAAAAAACAAATTTTATATACGGTATTACGATCACCTCATATTGATAAAAAGTCTAGAGAACAATTTGAAACGAGAATACATAAACAATTGCTGGTCATAGAAACGGAAACGCATAAATTGCGTGAAAAGTTGAATTGGTTAAAACTACATGATCTACTTGGAGTTCAATTGGAAATTATCTTTTATTATCAGACCCGTTTGGATAAAGTTCGCAAACCCTAGTCAAATTGCTTTTAAGTAGGGGGGAAGTCTACATTTCTGGAGATACAAAATCACACCGCTTTGCCTAGGGGCGTAGCACTACGTATAATCGAATAGGGGCCAAAGGGCTACCAAATCTATGATGTTGTATTGCGTAACACGCGGCGAAACATGCCCGTAGGGCGGGGCACTGTCTGACCGATGCTTTTAGGGAAATGAAAGAACTGACAAAGAAAGGGAGACTGTCAGAAAGAAAGGGAGAAATAAACTGACAGGGCACGAGACGAAATGGCGATAAAGGAGGCGCGTAGCACGGGGCGGCGGCCTCCGGGAAGTGCTACGCGCCTCCTTTTTCCCTAGAGTCGTGTGCCTTTGGCGGCTGCCATAGGCACGGAGTGCGCGGGGAGGGTGTTCGGGGAAAGAGAGGTGCGTGGCACTCGACCAGAGAGATAGCGCTTTACGATTAAAAGGGGGGGGGCAGCTCTGCTCGTCAAGAAGAGAGCTGCACCCCCTTTTTAAAATCTGCTTTTGTTCGGTTCGTGTGCCAGCTTTAGAGAGACTTAATCCGAGATCATATGGAATAGTGGCCGCATAACTAAACATGATGCACACTTGGTGTACTTAGCTTTCGTATGAAATCGTAACACCTATGTAGTTGATTGGAAGGGGGTGCCTGTGGGCCCCCGCCGGCCAACCACAGGCTGAGGCCCTACTTCCGGACCTTCTGCCCTACGTGATATATTTTATGGCTAGTAGCGAAGCCATCAATCATCTACGATGATTGATGACACTGACAGTCGAAGAGAGGTGTACCTACGGTACATTCGGTTTTTCGGTGTTATTGATGCTTCAAACGAAATAAAAAAAGGCAAATACACTATGAGAAATAGTTGCTGGAAAGGAAAAGGTGCGCCAAGTTAGTAATGATGCGTCTCCGGCGACAAGCCGGCACGGAGTGTTCCGTGTAAAGCGTCCCACTATCCTCGCGGGGAAAGCCCAAAGGGTATTGTAGCATGTAGGTGAGAAGGGGAACACGGCGTGAAACCGATAACGCTAAGCCGTTCTCCGAGCTAGAGGTTCTATGGATCGTATCGGAGGTCTACTGGAGGTATTCCACTCAGTCTGGCTGTGGCCCCGGCCCAGCCATCATGTCGCCAGCGGGAAGCGCGACCTTCTTCCCAGCCACCGCCCCCTGCTTTTCGGGTTAGAAAACGGAGTGGAACACACTGGGAGACAGCTACCGTACAGATACGGGGAGACCAAAAAGCCTAATGAACCGGCCCGACACACTATAAACGGAACTTGGGATTGCCTAGGGTCACTTCCGATAACCTGGCTAGCTGGGAGAATACAAATATTTACCATCCTTTGTGTCAGAACCGAGGAAGGGAGGGCAACGGGGGACCCGTAGTAACGTAAATACCGCGAAGGGGGCCAGAGCAAAAAAGATCGGCGGAGATTACTTTGGTAAAGAAGAATCTTATTCCGTTCATCCTGACTGGGAGCTTACCCGAACAAGTACGGACAACAGTCCCATGTGGAAGGACTCCCGTTAACGGATACTCTTAACCAACTGGCTAAGTCAAAAGGATCGCTTGGAGAGCCGTATGCGGGGAGACTCGCACGTACGGTTCGGGGGAAGGCCTTCCAACCAGACGAGAGATCATGGGGGTTGGTGGCCCATCTCCTACCACTAAAACAATTAACTTTTCATTTAAAACGGAGTTCTGCTGGAAGAAATTCATCAGGGCGTATTACGGTTTTTCACCGAGGGGGTGGATCGAAGCGATTGCAGCGAAAAATTGATTTCAAACGAAGCACTTCGTCTATGGGCATTGTAGAAAGAATCGAATATGACCCAAATCGTTCGTCTTGGATTGCTTTAGTACGATGGATCGAAGGGGTTCTACGCCCCGGAAAGCACCCGGCTAGAGCAAATAGTCGAAAAGAAAAAAATATGTTCTTTTTCGGCCCACTATTCTCGTTCTCTTCGCTGCCTAGACAAGCTGGGGGAATTAAATACGAAAAAACGAGGCCCGGAGGCGGGCAGATACTGGAAAGTTCTTGGGTCTTAAGGCCACGAGACCTTGGGGCCGAAAAAGTGTCCTTAAGACCTTTGGGTCTTGGTTTACCCAGCGTAGCAGTAGCTGGGGCAAAGCCCGCTTTCTTTGCTTCCCGAGGCCCTTCCTCCCTAACGGGAAGAGAGTGCCTGTCGGCCCCAGGGGTAGAAAATACGTTCTCTCGGAGCGGGGGCCAAAGATGGGGAACGCATAGCGGGGCGACGAGAATAACAAGCCTAGTACTCCCTTGGTCCCAAGGGCCGAGGGCCGGAAATAGCTTGACGATTTCCGCACACGATACTAAGAAGAGGGACGGGGGGCCGGAAATGGCTGGTAGATTCCCGCACACGATATTGGGGAGAAGGACACGAGACCCAAGGGCCAGCCACGTAGTGCTCGACCCTTCCTTCTACAAGCCCGAACATGCTCCCCGCGCACTCCGTGCCGTCGGGCCCTCGGGTTCGGATCGAGTGCTACGCACCTCCGAGCCTTTCACTTATATATTAGCCAGTGAAAAATTGGAAGTAGGCAAGACGGTGATGAATTTTCATTGGTCCGAACCTTCGACCCCGTTAAACTACCATCAATCTTCCCAGAAAGCTAATGACCCTTCGGGCCTTGGGGTGGAGACCGAGCGAGATAGCCAAGCTTGGCTACACGGAGACTACGTTTCTAGTGAGAATAAATACATACTTGATTCATATTATCAAATGGTCGGAAATTGCATACCATTAGCCAAAATACCTATAGGCACGTGGGTACATAATATTGAAAGGAACCCAGGTCAAGGCGCAAAGTTTACTCGAGCCGCGGGAACCTTTGCTCAAATAATTAAGAAAGTTGAGAATACACCACAATGTATTGTGCGGTTACCTTCGGGTGCTGACAAACTAATAGATTCCCGATGCCGAGCTACTATTGGTATAGTTTCTAATCTTAATCATGGTAAACATAAGCTTAACAAAGCGGGACAAAGCCGGTGGTTAGGCAGACGCCCCATCGTTCGGGGTGTGGCTATGAATCCAGTTGATCATCCCCATGGAGGCGGTGAAGGACGCACTAAAGGAGGTAGACCTTCGGTATCACCTTGGGGCAAGCCCACCAAAGGTGGATTTAAAACAGTAGTAAGAAAACGCAGAAATTAGTTTATGACACGCTCTATATGGAAAGGTCCCTTTGTGGATACTTGCTTGTTCAAGCAAAAAAAGATTAGGTGGAGAATTTGGTCACGTAGATCTTGTATTTTGCCTCAATTTGTTGGTCGCTATGCACAAATTTATAACGGAAAAGGTTTTGTTGGTTTAAAGATTACTGAAGAAATGGTTGGTCACAAATTTGGAGAGTTTGCTTCCACACGGAAAACCTCCTCCTTGGGTAAGAGAGCTTTGCCCTCGAAAACCAAGATCAAACCAATCAAAAAGGTACGATAGTAAACTATGGCACAAAAAGTCAATCCGATTTCAGTCAGACTCAATCTGAATCGTAGTTCAGATTCCAGTTGGTTTAGTGATTATTACTACGGAAAATTGTTGTATCAAGATTTAAATTTTAGAGATTATTTTGGTTCAATACGTCCACCTACGGGAAACACGTTTGGCTTTCGTCTCGGTAGGTGTATTATTCACCATTCCCCTAAAAGGACATTTATTCATGTATCTTTTCTGGATCGACTTAGCCGATCAAGACATCAAGGCCTTGGGGCACTACCATCTGTCAAGTCGATCGGGCGTATTAACGACGATACAGTAAAACAGAGAAATGAAGTCGGGATTTGGCCCGGAAAACGCCGCTATGAATACCATGGTCGATCGCCATCAATACATAAGATTGACCAATTACTTCGAGTCAGCGATTGGATGGCCGACATACACTCTACTTTTCAAAGTATCTGGCCGAAAGACGAAAATGATGACGGAAGAGCCTCAGAAGAACGCTATGCGTTCTCTCGCTTCGCGCCTTCCATCCCGGTAGCTGTGCGTGCTGAAAAAAAAAAAGATATTTTTGGGTCCGAAGAAGACTTCTTTGGTTTTACCGGGCGTGCTTCCTTTGATTATTTCGTAATGCAATATTTCTTCAATCTGAAGAACCAAATTCAATTCGATCCTATGGTTAACAGAAGTCCCGTGGCACAAAGGCTAGCTAGAACATCCACGATTGGGGAAGCAATTCCGCCGGCCAAGCAAGGAACACAAAGCGGGGAGTCAATTCGTCAACCCAGGTCCACATTGTATTTCGATGCTATCATATTCTTAAGGTACGCCCGATTTAGGAAAGCTACATCTCTTTCCAGTCGTTATTATTATTTGAAAGAAATGCAATCTTTATTTCCTAATCAAACAAAAACTAATACCTTAATTCAGCCAGTCAAAATAGCTTCTGTTTATCGAAGTGCCTCTCTAATTGCTCAAGAAATATCTTGGGAACCAGAACAAAAAAAATCATTTCGACAAATATGTAGATCTATATTTAAACGAATCAAAAAATGCCCATATGTGAAGGGGATCCGTATTGGTTGTTCAGGTCGATTAAATGGTGCGGAAATAGCTAAAACTGAATGCAGAAAATACGGCGAAACATCTTTACATGTTTTTTCCGATCAAATCGATTATGCGAAAACACAAGCATCTACTCCTTATGGAATCTTAGGTGTCAAAGTGTGGGTTTCGTATTTTCTAACACAAAAAAAAGGGACAAGTTGTGCTATATCCAAAACGTACAAAATTTCGTAAATATCGAAAAGGCAGATGTGAAGGTTGCAAAGCAGACGGTACAGAACTTTGTTTCGGAAAATACGGCATTAGAAGTTGTGAAGCCGGCCGTATTTCGTATCAAGCGATTGAAGCAGCGCGTCGTGCTATAAGCAGAAAATTTCGAAGAAATTCTAAAATATGGGTAAGAGTTTTCGCAGATATTCCTATTACCAGTAAACCGGCAGAAGTGCGAATGGGGAAGGGCAAGGGAAATACTAAAGGTTGGATTGCTCGTGTGTTGAAAGGACAAATCTTATTTGAAATGGATTGCGTCAGTCTGTCAAATGCTCAACAAGCTGCTACATTAGCCGCGCATAAACTGGGGTTGTCGATAAAGTTTTTTAAGTGGTCATGAGAAGGAGAAGAAAATGAGGCAAAAAGTCAAAATTAGCTTGTAACCTTCGTTACGTTAGTCAGCTCTATTGGATAAGTCCGCCCTCGAGACAAAAGTGGCATTCCGCACGCTCCCTTTCTGGTCGAGTGCTATACACCTCTCTACCTGGTCGAGTCCCACGCACCTACAATCAAGATTTATTTTATGTTCTGATCAGCCCTATGTATATGCTCAATGGCGCTTCGCGCCTTTACTTATTTTATTACTGCGTTTCAGTGTTACCACCCTTGTGTCGGCCCGGATTATGTCAGACAGTCGCAGGCCCCCCTTGTCGGACAGTATCTTGGTTTTGTGGTGTCCGACGAAACAAAGTCCGGGTCCCTTTCTTGTACAGATTAATACGATTCGATATTGCGAGGTTCGACATCGACCCCGATAGTAGGAGTAGACCTTGGTATATTCACGGGGGTCGCTCATGTCTCGGAGCGGTGCCGCCGACCGCGAAACCCTTGGTAATTAGGGGGGAATCCGACAAATCGGGGGCACCGAGCGAGCAAAATTTATTGCGACTAGTAATGAGACGAAAGCAGGAGCTGCTGAGGCCGAAGCTACTCCGGCCATGTATGAATACGAAACAGAATGACTTGATGAAGCGGTTCTTCGCACAGCTCTAAGAACGGAAGGTAGCCCTTGAACCCTAGGAGACCAAGTATTTGGGGACAACCATCCTGCCGGCCTAACCCAAGGATTTGGAGGGGCCCCCCAACACAAGGGCTAGAAGCCGCCGTGAATCATTGGAGAAATAGGATGACACCTACTCCCTCCAGCAAGCCCAGCTCCCTCGAAATGGATCCCTTCCCTCCTTGAAGACCACTGTATTTTTTCGCACCCCACTAGTGGATTTATTTTGCTAACCCCACGAATTGGGTCAAAGGGATTATGAGAGCCGGCGTTCAACGCCCGAAATACCCCCCGAAACTAGGAACGTTTGCTCTTGTATCTTCTCGATCGGTACCTCCCGTACTCAAAGTATACTAAGATCTTGATACTCGTATTGTTATATGTACAGCTCGGCGTAGTTCTATACGTATTATCCTGCTTCAATCGTTGCGGAAGGTTACTTATTCCCAATCTCTCACAGTGGGTGGGAGACCACCTTATTCAAAGATCTCCCGCTCCCTCTAAGCGTTACCCGACGGCAAAAAAGAAATACATTTTGCAGGCAGATCCTTCTGAGCTAATCCGAGCTAATCATCCGTGACCCATCGCAAATAAATATGTGTATATTTTTCTATCGGGAGAAAATAAAAATGGAAAAAAAGATGATATATTTTAAATGAAAAACTCTTTGCAAAGAGACAACTTGTTTTCTCCCAATGAACCGTCAATAGTAACCCCATTTTGCTAATCCGGTGTTACTATCGAAAAGGAATATTACCTTTTACTATAAGTAGTCGCTTATTATTGGCAAGCATTGCTCACCTTCGGACCCATCGGTACGGAGTGCGCGGGAAGCGTGTTGGGGCCTGTAGATTGAAGCGCTTGTCGATTGAAGCGCTTATAGAGGCGCGTGGTGCTTGCTATCTCTCGTACCGCGCTCACCGGTCATTCCGGCTACAACGCGACTTCAGCCCGGATTGGCCGCGCAAATGGGTGGGCTTTGGCACTTTTCCATGGTTGGGAAACCGGCATAGCTGCTTATTTCGCTAGTCGCACGTTGCACAATCAATATTGTTACTGACTTAGTGACTGGGATAACAACGCCAAAAATATCTTTGAAATGTTATCGCCGGACTTTCAGGAAACGCCAGAAGACTTACAAAGGATTCGGACTCAGTCCCGCCAAGAGCCGTCGTTTACGCGCAGTCTTCAGGAAGGGATCAAGAAGGTGGTGGTCATTATGGGTGCTGTCAAACAAAAGTGCCTGCGATGTGAAGTAGGTCGAATCTCTAGCTAGGGTGCGTGGTCTTAACTTCGCACCATGACATCAAGTATTACTGTCTCCATATCCATCGGGGTGAGCTGATGACTGCTCGCCCTCCCCGATAAACAATTGGGCTGGTACATTGGTTTTCGATGCCCCTGATGCTTCCATTTCAATAAAAAAAGGCCAAATCGAATTATGTTCTCTCCAAATAGACTCGAGTTTCATTACGATCAGGTAATACGTCCAGATTTATTGCTAAAAATTAATTACGAAAATATAATGGAAGTTCCCAGATTGTGTAAAATAATAGTAGTTCCAAAGGCACCCTCGAGTTCCATAAAGAATGTTAAATTAGCCATGGAAATTGTTTGTGGTCAAAGATTCATACAGACACGAAGTAGAGGTTCGACAGGAAAGTCGTTTCAATTTAATAGATTAGTAGTAAATCAGGAGTCCAAGAGAGACACAGGATATGTCACTTACCCAGCACGAAGCACTCTACGAGGGCATATCATGTATAATTTTTTGGAAAAACTTGTTACAATAATATCTTTTTACGATTATCCGGTCAAAATACGTAAAAACTCCATTCAATTATCAATGGCAACGTCGTTGTTACGATTATTTCCCGAAATACAGGATCATTTCGAGATTTTCGAGCATATTCGAGGGTTTGATGTAACTATTGTCACTTCAGCCAACACACAAGATGAGACTGTAATTTCGTGGAGTGGCTTCTTGCAAAAAGAGGTTTAGTCATATGTCAAATCAAATTATACGGGATCACAAACGTAGATTGCTTGTGGCTAAATATGAATTGAAACGAATGTATTATAAAGCCATTTGTCAAGATAGAAATCTTCCTAATAAGATAGTGCGACCTGTTCACAGGTCAAGACGTTGAGTCACGCCTGTGCGCTCTATTCCGCATTCATCCGCACTCGGATGGCGGAGCGAGTGAACTGAGTTTCCATGAAGGTGAAAGTCCTTCTCCCTTGAGAACAGGGTAACAGCGTACCCACATGCGTTTGGAGTGGCATCCAAAGGTGTGAAGCCGGGTATAAAAGGGATGAAGAACCCGGAAATTTTAAAGCCTTTTCCGCAGTCTTCGCTCCCCCGCGGGGATAAGCGAGTTTCGCCCCCTGGGAAGTGGGGAACGAATAATCTCTAGCAGGGGCGTGACAAATACCCTTGGGTATTGTCCGGGTGAATACTACAGGGTGGTTATTCTACCCACGAAGGCTAATTACTGAACCGTAGCATCTGAAGCGTCGTAATAGGAAAGCGGGGTGGTATTGCTTCCTATTCTTTAGGAGACCCCCCGCCACGTCCGGAATATCAGACAGAGGCCCAGGGAAAGGTATTTTCTGCCCTTTCCCGTTCTTTTAGTGCGCCTCCGGCGTAGAGCGGGAGCCTTACGGCCCAATCCGAAAGGATGAATGGAATCTCGGAACTGTGTAATCCCGCGCACCTCTGAGCTCAAACTCAGGCGGGCTAACTTCATGGTGTGTGGGATTGGGATAGGGCAAAAAGCTAAAAAAAACTTTTTTTTGCCCGGTTGTCACGATCGGGATATGCTAAAGTGTCCATGCATCCCAAAGGATGAAAGAGCAGTCAACATATATGCTTCAAAATCGAGGATGAGAGACACAAGTCTCTTTAAGTTGTAATAATTTCTCAATCTGGGTGCAAGGAGCCGTATGATGGGAGACTATCACGTACGGTTTTGAATCAGGGGCGTCAGAGGAAATTCCACGTCCACTGTAACCGTTATGAATATTTTTTTAAGTTGTCTAGGTTGCCAAGAAATAGTTCCAAAACACGAGTAAGAAACCGGTGTATTTTCACAGGGCGCCCTCGTTCCGTATATAAGTTATTTCGCATTTCTCGTATAGTTTTTCGTGAATTAGCTTCTAAAGGTTCTTTAATAGGCATAAACAAATCGTGTTGGTAGCCGATAAAAGGTTAGCTCTTCGAGGAGTACCTATATATAGGTCTTCTTTCACTGCCTCCCAACCTGCCAAGTATACGAGGCGCTCATAAAATGAAATACGTTTTTTCCCCTGCTTATGATTCGAACATTTGGTTACTACACGCTAAACTTTCTCCAGGTAGAATCTAATAGCTGAATTAGGAATAGAGCAAAAAACAACAAATATTTTTCCGAACCCTGCGGCCCCCAAAGGCACGAGACTAGGAGTAGAGGTGCTACGCACAGCCCGGCGGCGGGCACGAGAAATAGGTGGGAGGAGTGCCCGAAGTCTTCTAAAAATGGCTTAGAAAGAAGGCGAGAGTGCCCGAAGGGCCCGCGACTGTCCGACCGACGAAAAACGCTTTTTTCGGGCACGAGACTATAGGGAGGGGTGAAACCACCAATTTAGATATATGTCTCTCAATAAAGAATAAATCAAACGCCCCGCGAGGCGCGAAGTGCTGTTCGAATCGAAAAAAAATATTTTTTTTATGCATACATTAAGTAATCTTTTATCTGGTATAAAAAATGCGCAAGAAGCTCAGAAGCGTGTTCCTTATTTTTCCCCCTTCAAAAAAATGAGCGAGAGAAAAAAACGCTTCGTCTGCTCCGCTTGTAAAATTACGCCTCGTGTTTTCGTTTCGCGTCTTTGTTGGGATTTTTGCAGAATTCTGTACGATGAGGGTTATATCCACGGATTCTCTCGGGAAGCAGACGGGAGCTTGAGAATAGTCTTGAAGTATCATTTTTCTGGAATAGGTGTAATAAAAAAAATGGAAACAATATCTAAACCAGGTTTTCGGATTTATTCATCAAAAAATCGTTTATCAAAAAAAAGGGAAGGACTTGGTATAACCATCTTATCCACTTCAAGGGGAAATTTGATATGTGATCGTGAAGCACAAAAAACCAATTTTGGTGGCGGTGAGATTCTCTGCCAAGTTTTTTAAAAAAATCAAGTAAAGTTTATGGAAGCCAAATTCTTTTGTTTTTTGGAAATAATTGGAGTTGGATATAAAGCCAGTACTAACGCACAAGGCTCTATTTTATATTTGAAATTAGGATTTAGTCATGAGATTCGACTTCAAGTTCCACCTTCAGTTCGCGTTTTTTGCTTAAAGCCTAATCTTATTTGTCGTACTGGAATGGATCATCAAAAAGTCACTCAATTTGCTGCCATTGTCAAAAGTTGTAAACCTCCCGAAGTTTATAAAGGGAGGGGTATACAATATCGGAACGAAATTATACATAAAAAACAAGGGAAAAAAAAATAAATCATGTCATATATTTTAGGAACCAATCTGAATTCCAATAAACAGGTGAAAATTGCCTTAACTCGAATCTTCGGAATTGGGCCCAAAAAGGCAATTCAAGTTTGTGATCGATTAGGCCTCAGCGATAACATTAAGGTTAATAAGTTAACTAAATATCAATTTGACCAAATTCTGGAAATAATAAGTCAAAATTATTTAGTCGATTCGGAATTGGAGAGAGTCATTCAGAGGGACATCAAACGATTAATTAGTATTGGTTGTTATCGCGGGTTTCGCCATAATGCAGGATTGCCCTTACGCGGCCAACGGACTCATACTAATGCTAAGACTTCTCGCAAATTTAGATACATTTCGATCAGAAGTTGAGAAAAGTTTTTTTCCAGTTCGTACAAAATATCTTTGTAATTAGTGAACGGATTGGATGGATCATAAAAAAACGAAATCGATGATATCGAGCAACACCAAAAACATTCAATAAACAATCATGCAAGAAAAGCAGGGTATTACTGATATGCAAAAAAAACACTGTATTACTTATATTCAATCAACTTTTGGTAATACGATTATTACTCTAACGGATCATGACGGAAATACAAAAACTTGGTCCTCCTCGGGTTCAGTGGGGTTTAAGGGATCTCGTCGCTCAACCAATTATGCTGCTCAAGCAACCGCAGAAAATGCCGCGCGAGCTGCCATTCAACTTGGATTTAAGTTTGTTGAAGTGAGAATCAAAGGATTGGGTTATGGAAAGGAATCTTCGCTACGTGGTTCAAAACTAGGAGGTCTTATTATTACCAAAATTCGCGATGTAACCCCAGCGCCACATAATGGATGCCGACCCCCCAAAAAACGTCGTGTTTAAATATCATCATAAAGTGCTATGTCATCATAAAATGGTAAATTGAGGTTCAAGAGTAGAAAAATTTTTTTTAGGGTCCGAGGGAGACTTCTTTGGGATACTTCTTTGGCTTCACGGGGCGGGGCTTAACCGGTCCCTCGTAAAGGCGAAGAAGGAGATCTACAAGCCATGTCTGGCCCTCGGCGGCCCTCGGACCCACAAAGTGCGTAGCACTTCTCTCTATAGTATCGCGCCCTTGGGCCGATAGGGTTCGGGCTTTAGCCGATACCGCAGTGTCTCCGGCCGGGCCGACGCCGGGGAAGGGCCGAAAACAAATAAAAATTTATATATATTTTTTTTCTTTCGTTCTATGCCCTATGGGGAGTCTGCGGCTTACGGCTGCACGGTTATCTCAGGCTCCCTAAAATGATAATGATAGAGCTTGGGTCGTTTTCGTTCCCGGACTGAACGAGTCTCGTCGACTTCAGGCCTATTCAACCATCTGGGATGGTTTCAAGTCGAAATACGGGAAGGCTGGGCGCAGCACAAAAAAATAATTTTGTTCTCCCCCTAGCAATTACTATGCCTCAGGGGCCTCATGAAACTGATTATGAGGGCACTGCTTGGTCCGAAGGCCCTTATAAGCAAGCGAATTAGGTGACAGAAGTACTGAAAAAGGAAAAAGAATAAAAATGAGCTTTAGTCAATTATTTCCCAAATATAATTCTAGTTTTAATCCATTACGTGGGAGTGCTATACAATGTTCGGTGATACGATTACAACAAAACAAGGTCTTGGTGGATACAGGACTGAAAACTCCAATAATTTGTTTCCAACATGAACTGAAAAAAGTGCCAATCACAAAGCAAGCAAGGTTTAATTTTGGAATTGAAGATGTAGAAGTGTTTGGTGAACCAAAGATGCTTCTGCCGAAACCATTAGAAATAAGATGTAAAGGAAAACTAGTTTGGATTGAACTCACCAAGATTTGGCGAAGTGACCAAAATTTGGTCAAAGGATTTATTTTGAATTCAGTGAAAGGAGGTTATGCTGTAGCAATCGCAGGGTATATAGCTCTTCTCCCCAAGAGTCTTCTCAAAAGTAGAAAAGTATTTTATAGTCAATGGAGAATATTCTCCATTTTGAACATGAAACCAGAAATCAGTAATATCGTGGTAAAAGAGATTGGTGATGGCAAAATAGATTATTTTTCGACGCCGAGATCGCATCAGGAACGAACGAAGCATTTAGGCGCGAAGCCGAAACACCGGCGAGACGTGGAAAGGAACACGAACGTCAGGAAAAAAAATCTTTTTTCCGAGAAAGTTCCTACGACCAAAAGGACCAAACAGAGCTTCAAGCATTTAGGTCCAAAGCCTCCTCTCACCTATACCGAGAAAAAACGTGAAACTACTAAACAATCCACCAAAAATAACGTATTTCGACTCAGAGACCAAGGCCGGGGCAAATAATTAGTTTCTGTTCGTGCGTTAACGCGGTTAAAAACTAGATGCGAAGAAGGGATGTCACGCAAATAATCCAGTGGTGCGACTACAAGCGATGTCTTATCGCCCCAAGCCTCAGGTAATGCGGGGGGGGGGGTATGCCCACATGTATACTCAGGACCTCAGTAATGAAAAGGGGAGGCTGCCTGCGGCCCTTTAGTTAATCACTGAAAAATTATTTTCTTTGCGTTCCCGGCCGGCTTCAAAATTTCCGGCCCATGACGGAGTACCTCCCCCAGGTTTCGGGCGGGTCCTTTGCGAAGCGAATAAAAGCTCTGCTTTTTTGTTCTGGCCTGATACAGGCATGATTCCTCCGTGTCCTTCGGACCCAGACTACGCGCATGGCCTCGGATGAGAAAATCATTCTCCTCCACCCAGAACGACTCAGAGCGCAAATAAAGTATATATTTTATTTGGCTGGGCGGAGCGCGATTCAATAAGTATTGGAATCGGTAAAAAAAAAAGTTAAAAAAAATGCCTCAACTAGATCAATTTACGTATTTGACACAATTCGTTTGGTTATGCGTGTTTTATATGACTTTTTATGTATTATTATATAATGATGGATTACCCAAAATAAGTCGGATTATCAAACTAAGGAAACGACTGGTATCGCAGGAAAAAGTAGGCGCGAAGCAGAGCAATGACCGTGTAGAACAGGATGTGGTTTTCAAAGAATGTTTTCAAGCCAGTGCAAACTATCTGTACCCAAGTGTATCCGGAGCATCTGAGTGGTGTAAGGGAATGGTCCAACTCGCAAATACTAATAAATTGCAACGAATGAATAAAGATTATGTATCTTCTTTGGGAGAGATTAGTGTATCACAAGTGATCAAAAAGAACGCACTTTCAACCTCGAGTCCTTCTACTTATCAAACAACTTTTCTAGCTTCACGTCAAACCACCGCTCTTAACAAAATCTATGTTTTACGCGGACAAAAGAGAACTCTGGCGAAGATAAAGAACGGACCAAGAAAAAAAAAAATTTCATGAGATGTAACGGGAAGGTAAAAAAAATGTTATGTAGAACTAACGCCCTACATCTTCGGCCCCAACTAGATCAATTTACGTATTTGACACAATTCATTCGGTTATGTTTGGTTCAGATTACTCCCCATTTCGTCTCATATTCAGTATTGGTTTTTACCAATACTGAATGGCCGCCGCCCCGTATCCTACTAGGAAAACGACTGGTACCGCAGGAAGAAGTAGGCGCGTAGCAGAGCAATGACTGTGTAGGGCAGAATGTTCTCACGAGTGAACCAAGTGGGTCCGGGAGTTGGATAGCTCTGGATTTAGTGTACCCGACTTCCATTCGCTTCTTTCCTATTCTTGGTTTTTTCATCTGAGTCTTAAAAGATCAAGTGGATTTTTGGTATATTCCGTGTGTATTTTGCTACACGTAATTTTTATTTATTTTTTACAGTTACAGGAAAAGTCTTTTTACTACGGCTCCCACACTCTGGCTCCAAGATTTTACAAGACCTATGATTTCGATGTATTTCCATGGATCAATTATTCAAGGAGTACGTTTTGATGGCCTCATAGGATTTAACTTGGAACAGCTGTTTGGTTCAGTTTTAAAAACTACGGAGGATTTCTTTCACCAGGTTCGAATTTATTGACCGATGCCCTGGAGGGCGAAGGCCTTCCACCCACATGGGGAGTATCCTTCTTCTCGTGCTCGAAGGGTACCTCCGGGCATTTGCTCTGCAAGAGCAAATAGCTGTTGAGCTACTGCCAAGACCTAACCATTATTCTAACAAATCAGATGTGCTGTTTGGGCATTTTCGTAGCACCAGCCGCCACTCCCATATCCTCACGCAAATAAACCTTATGTATGGGGTTATATACCCACTAGGCACTACATTTAATAGTAGCATCAAAAGGGCCGCCCGAGCGGGGGGTATCGGTGGCTGACCGCATCAAGTCTTGACCTATAGAAGCCATAAAGACCGTGCTGGGTACGACAGCCACGGCCGTGGGGAACTACCTAAAAGTCGAATTGGATAAATCGGAGGCTGCTAACGGGGCAGCTCATACCGCTAATGGCTCGGAATGGCATAAGCTTTAGATAAGCATTTGGAGCCAACGACGCGATTATCTTAATAATAATGTAACACACGCGGAACAGGAACTGAAGGATGCTATACGGCACGATGAGTCCCGGCGCCGCATAACAGCAGGGTCGGGCTCTACAGTGAAATACAGGGCCAACGAATTGCAATCTGAGGCTGCTGTACAGTCACATACCAAGGCCTTGGAAGATAATAAGAAAATTTTGGGCGATGGCTGGCAAACCTGCCACATGTACCTGCTCCCGAAGTTCCTTCAGGCGTCCCACAGCCTTCAACCGCACCGACCCCCCTCCGGCGCCGCCTCTACCACAACGTCTCGCCGCACCTGCTTCGGATACTTCATAACTCGCTATCACCTCGCATTTAGCTAAAAAGTACGGGGTTCGTGATTTATTATCAAACGAAAAACCGGCGGCTATGGGAGCAGCTTCATATTTAGCAAAAGGGAAAGATTGGTGCTGTCGGTTTCCGGAGAATCTCGCGTCTCTTTTTTAGGACTTGGGCCTATTGAACAATAAGCTTATAGTTCTATTGGACACGTAGGTTATCTGTTCATTGGTTTCCCATGCGGAACCATATAGATTTATTAATGACCATTAATGCTTTTGCCATAGTTTTAGTATCACGTCGAAACAGTTTCAAACGGGCTGTGGGGCAAGCACATACAATTGCTCAGACAATTTGGGCTATATCCGGGGCTTGAATGGTAAACAATACCAATTAATAAAAAAATAGGTCTACGATAGCAATCCCTGTCTCTTTTATTAGTTCTTCCTTTCCATAACCGTCTTCCTTGTTTTTAGTTACTCATCAAACGGCATTTCGCCTATGTTTATGAGCTTGATAATGGGGACGCATCACAAAAAAATATTTTGTTTTTTCGAAGTATAAATCATTTGGGTTAACACGGGCCGGGCGCTTGCGTTCAGCGGAGACATTTATTCCATTAGCAAAGCCGCGCTGGGTGGAGCCCTTGGCCGAGCGCCCCGAAAGAAACGAATTTCGCGGCTGGAAAAAAAAGGTGAAAGCGATGAAAACTCATAGAGAAACCTTGGGGCATTGGCTTCTTCAAAGAATTACTGCTGCTTTTTCAATCCCCACCATTCTTATAGCAAATGTATCCACTCTGATTCTGCTAAATATCTTGTTATTCTGGCATATTCATGTGGGAATCGAAGAGATTTTGGCAGATTATGTTCACCATGAAGTAACACGAAATTGGATTTTGATTCTCCTCAGAGTATTCTGTTTAATAATTATCAAATATGTTTTTGTGTTTTTTGTTTTTTGAAAGAATTAAGAACCATCGGTTCAGATGGCGCCTTAAACCAAAGGTAGGCGCCGAGTACGTTCCTGTATTACCGTAGGGGGGCGGGTCCGAGCGAGACATGGGACTAACGGCCCAAAGGCCATGAGACTCTTGTAGGTGGAGTAGGAACGACTACGTACTCTCCCCCCTCCTTCTAGTCTTCGTGCGCGTAAATGAGCCATTTCCGGCCCCATCGGCCCCTTGGGCTAACGGCGGCCCTTCGAGTACTCGACTATAGGGAGAGGAGGCCCCGGGACTGTCAGACGTGAAAGGGGAAAAAAGGGCTTTGGGAATTATTTATTTATCGGGTTGCACGTCCGGTGATTACTCCGGGCCCGGCGCTTTCCCCGGAAAATAGGAGAGAAATATATTTTCCTAGAGCACTTCAATCGAGTTGGCTTTCAAAACAGAGACTATTATTATGGATCTAGTAAAATATTTAACATTTTCTATGATTCTTTTTCTTTTAGGTATTTGGGGAATTTTCTTAAATAGAAAAAATATTCTTATTATGTCAATGCGTGCGCCGCGTAGAGTAGAGTGTGCTCGTACGAAACGTACCATGAATATGTTCATCATGTAAAGCATCCCGCTATCCTTCAGGGGAAATCCCAAGGGGTATTGTAGCATGCCGGGAAAAGGGGAGCGAAACCGAAAAAACCAATTTTTTTGCCCCGAGCTATTAGGTGCTATGGATTCGTTCCCAAGTTAGCTGGAGGGTGTAACCTCAGTCTGGCAGCGACGACCCGACGATCCTGAGACTATATGCCGCCAGCAGTACGAGCAGCCTTCTTACAGCCACCGCCTCTGGCATTGGGGTTAGTTGAAAGAGTGGGAACATACTGCGGGACGGCTACCACAAAATGTGGGTAATGACTCGAATCCTAAAGAACCTATTTTGACACACAAACACGAAACGTGGGAATGCCTAAGGTCGGTGACGGCTAATCTACTTAGGGGGTTAGGGGAGGGGCGGCCCCGTCGTGGAAAGGCATCGGGTGTTCCGTAGTAGCGATTATCGCGAAGGGATCAAGAGAGAGATCACTTACCGGGGACGACTGGCTCGTATGAGTTGTATCGCCCGCTGTGGGGAAGGCTCGCCCCGAACTAACCGGGACTCGGGGACGTAAGGGGAGAGATAACCCTGAAATCGTCAAGCCGAGGGGCTAGAGGCACGTAGTGCGCGGGGAGCGTGTTCGGATGTGCGCGGAAATTGTAAAGTCCTTCGGAACCTTCGGCGCTTCCTTCATAGAGCCAAAGAAGTCTCGGTCAGACCCGAGGAGGAGGGAGCGACCAGCGGCCCGGGGACTTTTCCTGTCATTCCCTGCCCGTGGAGCGGATACTTAACGGGTCTTCGTCGGTCCGAAGGACCTAGAGGTCGAAAATAGCTTGTAGATTCCCGCACCCTAACGGGAGGGAGAACTCAAGCCCACAGGCTGATGAATTTTCGAAAGGAAGAGTTGTGAAAGACACTTACTTGAAGAAGTCAATCCAGCTACCTCAGCGACTATCTAGTCATGGTCATTTACGTACGGAGGACTCCGTAAGATCATTGTGTGGGCCTCCGGGTCAGGAGACTCTTTTGGTTCCACAGGCCCTCTTCCCTATATAGTCGAGTGCCACGCATTTATCCTCGCTCCGTATGGCCCTTCTTTCGTAAAGGCAGAGAAGTTTGCGGAAATAACTTATTTCCGCGAACGAGTGCCATAGGGAGAGGTGCATAGCACTTTGTGGGGCCGAAGGACGCTGAACCTATCGGGTCGAGCACTATGTGCCTATCGGGTTTCGCCCCCCTCGTACCTGCTGGGAGAGGGCGCAACTACCGATAGAGGATTTGTTTTTTCATCTCGGAGAGCCGTATGCGGGGAAATCTTGCACGTACGGTTCGGAGGGGGGCCACCCAAGCATAAAAAAGATTTTCTTACCTTACGCAACCCCTTCCTCTAGTCTTCGCACTACGACGTGCTTCTCCCTATGGGTCCGGAGGTGCGTAAGCACTTACAGACGGGAGACTTACTTTCTCGGCTTCGCGAAAGAAGCGCCGAGAGCCGGAAATGGCTCGATGATTTCCGTGTACGAAGACTAGAAGGAGAGGGCGGCCAAGTGCCCGAAGGGCTGTAGGGTTCGGGTCTCGTGCCCCTTGGGCCCTTAAACTTAAAAGTTTCTGCCCGCAGGCTCGTAGTGCTCGACGAAAGGGAGAAGGTCTCTGCTATCGGGCGGGTGGCCCACCCCCTACCAATTGAGTTAATGTTACTTGCTGTCAATCTGAACTTTTTGGTATTTTCTGTTTATTTGGATGATATGATGGGTCAATTATTTGCTTCATTTGTTTCAACGGTGGCTGCTGCGGAATCCGCTATTGGGTTAGCCATTCTGGTTATCACTTTTCGAATTCGCGGTACTATTGCAGTGGAATTTAGGGCGACCGTTCGCGTCGCTTACAGTCATTGTTTAGCCATATGGAGAAGAATCGCTATTCCGTGCTCACCATATAGCAGCAAACCACGCGAGACCTTATTCCGCGTGCCGGGCATAGAGCTTACCTAAACCCCGTGTAAACGGGTGGGAACCGGAGCATGCTCTAGAAGCGTAGTTGAGGGGGGATAGAAGGGAAGGTTGAACCCTTAGACTACTAAGTCAGCTCGCTATCGTACGAGATGAGAACCAGCTGTGACAAATCGGAGTCTCTTTCGGTTAAACTGGACCCGCCGCGGTGAACCGTGCGAATGTGGTGACGCGCACGAATACGCGCTGTCAAGCTCTCAGTCTGTCGTTGATAAATTACGGTGAGACCAGAATGGTAACTTCCGGTCTGCAGACATTGCAGAGCCTCAAGGAGGGAGCAGATTACCCAAACTACTGGGGACAAGAGACTAAACGACATCTCGATGCGAAACGGCCTTGCACGAACAACCGGCCAAGAACTGTAGGCAACACCGGTGAGGTCCACTTCAGTCATCTGGACGGAGGTGGACGTCAGAGAGCCCGTAGTACTCGCCTACCCGAGGGGTGGGGAAATAAAAAAAGATTTTTTCTTTCCCTACTTGGCACAGGGGAAGGGGCTTAAGCGTCTGCTATATTTCAGCAGATCGGATTCAACCAAGTCCTCATCAAATAAGGCTCCCAGGGACCCCGCCGGACGGGTCGATACACGGAAAAAGAATATTTGGGCTGACGCGGATCTTTGGATTTTTGGATTTTGGGAAAAAAATACGCTACGCGCCTCGTTTCGTAAATGCACCATGTTCGGCGGGGTCTCAAGGACGAGGGGGGCTCATATAAGAGAATGCTTGGTTTTATTCCTTCCCACCCACTAGAATCTCACATGAGCGCTATAGTGAGAAAGCAAGTTACTTCATGTAACTCACGCCACTTGTAGGCCCACATAGGTCACTGAAAAAACAAGCCAAGACCTTGCGACAGAAGCAAATCCAAAGTAAGGTTGAATCGGAGAGCCGTATGATGGGCGACCATCTCGTACGGTTCGGAGAGGGCTCGAGTACCAATGCATTCAATATGTGTCTGGGAAAGAACAAATATATAGATATATATATATATATATATATATATTTATCCACTCTATTCAATTGCATGAAGGGTTAAACACGAAACATGTGCTTCGCCTCCAGTTCTCAAATACGAAGTATAGTTGGGAGAGGCAGGATTCGAACCTACGTAGAAAACCTTCAGCAGATTTACAGTCTGTCGCTTTTAACCACTCGGCCACTCTCCCTATGATAAGTAAGCTTCTATTTTCCGGCGGTGCAACGGGACTCTGACGAAAAATGGGTCAATCCACGCGTGTACCGTTGTTCCCATGGACTAATCGAACAAGTAAAAGGATGTACCGTTGATATATATTATTCATTGCACACTTTACGCATCCTACAGGATTTGAACCTGTGACCTTCAACTTAGAAGGTTGTTGCTCTATCCAACTGAGCTGAGAATGCGGCACATTACTAACCATTTCGCAGAAAAAAAGTGAATTCCAGAGAAGAAAGAAGCTTGCTTCTTTCTTCTCTCCCGCTTTATTCGCATCGCGAATGGAGGCCGAAAGAGAAGAAAGGGTCCGATGGAATGAAACTGGAATGAAACGAACAAAAAATCTTTTTTTTTGCTCTGCGTTTCCCTGGTTCCGATCAGGTTCAACACATGACGAAATATAATGAATTTTGTATTAAAAACTATTTTGGAGGAAGTTCGAATTCGTTTTTTTTGGATATTGATTTGCTCTAGTTTTACATGGTTTACGTGTTATTGGTTCCCAGAAGAGTTCATTTTTTTATCAGCTAAACCCTTTCCTAGTTCGCCTTATTCAGACCTATCTTTCATTTGTACACAATTAACGGAGGCCTTGAGCACATATGTTACTACGTCTCTAATATCATGCTTTTACTTTTTATTTCCTTTTTTAGGTTATCAAATTTGGTGTTTTTTGATGCCCAGTTGCTATGAAGAACAGCGACAAAAATACAAGAAATTGTTTTACTTAAGTGGTTTTTGCTTCTTTCCGTTTTTTATCGTGACTTTTGTTTGGGTAGTTCCCAACGTTTGGCACTTTTTATACGAATTAAATGCAACATCAACTAATTTACTTATAATAAAGTCACAACCTAAGATTTTTGACCATATTATGTTAACCGTTCGTATCTTATTTATTTCATCAATATGCTCTCAAGTACCTGTACTTGTGATTTGTTTGCTGGAATCGAGAGGAGTGAAAACCCTTATAAAAAATCGTCGTTTTTTTATGGTTTTTTCGCTTTTCGTAGCAGCTCTTTTTACACCTCCGGATATCTGGTGCCAAATTGTCGCTTGTCTACCTATTTATTTTATAATAGAGTTGACCATTTTTTACGCATCGATTATACGGGTTTATAAGAGGCAACTAGCCCCCTTTGACCAACACTAAGCCATGGCCAAATCTCGTTCGCTACTACGCGCCAAGCTTTAACCATTTCTTTTTCCGTCCAGCAAATTTGTTTTGTCTCCGGGTGGGGAAGCGCTGAGGCCCCACAGCGTCTGTTCGCGCTTCGCGCTCACCCTCCCCCCTAGATGGCTTATCGTTTAGACGTACCTGGCCAAGCGCATCGAGGCAATGCGAATCCATCGAGCAACAGAAAGACCCACGTGTTTTGCGTGCCTGCAGGGCGGGCCACCGGAAAAAAATTTCTCTTGCCCTTGCACTCGCGTATTCGGCTTCTTTGCTTGCGCCCCGCGCATGTAGTGCTTATGGGTCCTCTCCAATGGAGACTTCCTCTGTAGAGCCAAAAGAGTCTCCATTGGAGAGGACCCGAGATAAAAATTTTTTTGGTTTTCGACCCAACATCTTTCCCGGTTGGCAGGCCCTCTCGCGTTGGTCGAGCACTAGGGGCCCTTATATTGAAACCGGGGCTGGAGTAGTTCATAAAAGAACCAGAATATACCCAATGAATTTGATATGGATATTTCCAATTGCTTTTCGTGATGCTGCGGAACCTTGGCAATTAGGGTTTCAAGACCCCGCCACTCCTATGATGCAAGGAAGTGCGACATGATGACATTGAGAGCAATATGGGGGGAGGATTCTCCATCTGGCAACGGTTTCTGCCGGACCCTACTCAAGCATGCCTTGACTCGAGAGACTGGGTTTGAAGCCTTGGGGGTAGGGTTAGCTGATAGAGGCAGTGTAAGCGAATGTATATAAACCTCGTCAATCGTAAGGCTCGACGTGAACGGATTAGCCTCTTTCCTTTGGGCATATCGAAACCGCAAGTTCACCGGGGTAAAGTACAGTCGGAAAAATCAGCAAAGGTTAGGTGCTATTAATGTAACATGGTAAGCCCGGATTTATCCACTCCCTATGGAGGTGCACCCGTAAGGGCACATAACGAGATGTGGGTAGAGGAAGCCCCACGAAGCGAGAAGCAAAAAGGGTGGCTGACTTGGGGCGGCATTCAGCACAATGGGATCGAAGCAAGTCTGGGGGCAGCTCGGCACGAGCAGACTGACGAAGAAAAGAGTACGGAGAAACGAACAAAACAGTCGGGGTGTAGATGATTAAAATTGGGCAACAAGGGGGACTGGAACGGCCTACGCATCAATATTCCCGGCAACCCCGAGTGAGAAGCGCCGCTCGATACAATATACCGTAATGACCGGTGTGTAGTCTTTTTTCGGGGGGTCGCAATGGGAACGAGTGCGTCTGCACCGCATGAAAGTAGGTGGCTTCTACCCGTGACACAAAATTTGCAAATGAATCTAGAATGCCGCCCTCTCTCTTTGGTCGAGTGTTTGAAGGACACTCTTCCCCGAAATGGCTGAGAAAAGAGGGTCTTCGCACTACGTGCCTCTCCTTCTAGTCTTCGTGCACGGGAGCCAAGCCATTTCCGGTGCGTAGGCCTGTGGAGAAATTTCGAGAATGAAATGGAGCTGTATGAGGGTAAACTTTCACGTACAGTTCTTAGGGGGGGAAAGCCCGTAAGGGCCTACCTATCCAAACTAATTGACTTACATCATGATATTTTTTTCTTCTTAATCGTTATTTTGATTTTCGTATTATGGATGTTGGTTCGCGCTTTATGGCATTTTCACTATAAAAGAAATCCAATTCCAGAAAGGATTGTTCATGGAACTACTATAGAAATTATTTGGAGGGCGACCGTTAGGTCACCCATAGTTATGTCAATGGGGCTCAACACATGGGCTCTAAACCGCGCGAGCCTATTCTCCGCGCGCCGGGTATACGACTCATCCTTGCCACGTAAGTGGTGGGAGACCGAAGCATGTCGTAAAAGCGGGATTGAGGGGTCCTTGTCGTTCGCAGCTGGACCGTGGAAAGCCCAAGATCATCTTGCTAACCTGCCATCGCTATTCGAGATGAGGAGCTGCTTCGGCGAATCTAAGTTTCTTTCGGTCGAATTGAACCTGATGCTATCCGGGTCCAAACCGGTGACACGCACGAGCGCGCGCATTCAAGCTCTCAGCCTGACAATGGTCCAAAGTGTACAGGCCGGAGATAGTGCGGTGCCTACACCCCGCATGAGAGCAGATTACCTACATCACTGGGGACAGGGAACTAAAAGACATCTCGTGGCGACACGGCCTATCGGTGATACCGGTGAGATCCCAGCGTGGTCACACGTCTCGGGAAGTCAGAGGATCCATATGACCTGCCTACTGTTAACGCAGCCTCGTAAGAGGAAAGCGCTTTGCGAACACAAAGCAACGGGAAAGGGATCTAAGCATCTGCCATACCTTTGCAGATTTTACTCGATATCGTCTACGGACTCAGCCCCCTGGGATTCCGAGGTGGATGTGTCCGACTATGTGCGGAATGGGGCTGATGCCCTCGTGGACCTTTGGATCTCGTCTTTTCGAAGGCGTGACTGGATATACCATGATCTAAGCAATTACCTAAAGAGTATGGACATATGGAGCATAACCTATCAAAAACTGAGACCAAATCCAGGGTCAATGAGCCCTGGGACTGACGGCCTGACCATCGATGGCACGTCCTTTGATAAGCTTCAAGAGCTGAGAGATGCAGTCCTGGACAGCGGGAGCCCATACGAATGGGGAGGCGCAAAAATTATTTCCAAGCCGGGTAAGCGCGATAAAATAATATCATTTGGAATTCCCTGCTTCCGAGACCGTATTGTGCAGGGGGTGCTGAGAATGCTTCTAGAGCCTATCTATGAATCAGTATTCTCTCGTAGATCCCACGGCTGGCGATCGGGGCGTAGCGCGCACACGGCCCTACGAACCATACGCAGCGACTTCAAAGGAACTAATTGGATTGTACTAGGCAGCATTAAAAAATTCTTCGACACCGTGAACCATGGCGTACTCTGCCATATCATGAGACGTAAGATCCGAGACAAAAAACTGATAAAACTCATTAGTGGCGGATTGGAAGCGAAGATGCACATGCCCTATGGGAACATTGAGAAGTCGAACCTGCTAACCCCGGGAGGCAGAATATTGAGTCCAATACTGTCCAATATATATCTACACGGGTCCGACATATGGATGGAGGAGCGCATCCGGCAATACAACCTAGAAAGGAAAGATAATCGTAGCTGGGTGCTGCTTCGGAACCAGGGAAAGATGCGTAAGGCGCGCCCCCGCAGTGACCCATTCGACCCATTGTATCGAAGAATGGAGTACAGACGATACGGAGATGACTTCCTCATAGCTATCCGTGGCGCCCTGTCTGATGCTAAAGTCATTCGTCAGGAATGCGAAACCTTCCTGGGAGAGAAACTCAAATTGCTACTGAACATAGAAAAGACCCATATAAAACATATATCCGTGGGAATTCCTTTCTTGGGGCACCGTATCGGACGCCGAGTAGTACGCACGAAACAGAGATACCAGACCCAAGAGGGTTGGCGATGGGGGAGAAAAAAGGAAGTTATCCTTACCATGGACGCAGACATGAACCAGTTGAAGCTGCGATTGCAACAGCAGGCTTACCTTGCTGGGAATGGGGATCCTTCACCAAACTTCGGCTTGATGAGGTTACCTCGAAGCGAAGCAAACCGACGAATGAATTCAATTTTGCGCGGATACGCCAATTGGTATCGGTTTGCCGGAAACAAACGCCGGGCCATCGCCTATTTGGCTTACGTCCTGCGTTCCTCCCTGGCCAAGATGTTTGCAGCGAAATTTAAACTGCACTCCCTGAGAAAGGTATTCCAGATAGCAGGTAACGATTTAGGTGGGGTGCTCGAAACCCGATATCCAGTGGGTGGGAGTCACTGACTCACAAGTGGAAGCTTGGCAACGGTCTGTGAGTGGGAAAGGTACGCCTAGAGACATCCCGGGCTTTTGGGGAATCAGCCAACCGAACAGGGTCCGAAGTAGACTCCTGCGAAAAAGCGTTGATTGGCCCGAGCGATGGGAGATATATTAACAAGAGAGCGCGAAATTCCGGAAGTACGTGTACAGTTGTGTAGTTCCGACTGACCCAATGACGCGCTACTCGTGTGGCGTTTTGCTCAAGGAGTGGAAAGAATCCCATGTGGACGGTCCTCGGACAGTGTAAAAATCATGTGCGGGGGGGGCCCCGCCGACGGCCCCTCGCCCGAACACGCTCCCCGGGCAATCCCTATGGGTGGGTCCGAAAACTTTTTTGCTTTTACAGGGCCCGGCCGAAGAAGTGCGCGGAAATTGTGAAGCCGAAGAGGTTCTACGAGCTAAAGAAGTCTCCTCCCTCGGGCCCTTCCGGCCAAAAAAGCGCTACGCGAGTAGCGCCGCGCCTTCGTTCTAGGTGCCCACCGGGCAACTGGCAAACTGGGCCAGCCCCGCTATCTGAACCCGGAAAGTAATCCGAAGTAAGTCGAGTTAGTGAGCCGTAGCACGGTGACGTGCTCGTACGGTTCGGAGAGCACTTGAGTAATCTTATAATGAGGTGAAATATTTTACTCTATCTATTTTTCCAAGTATTATTCTGATGTTTATTGCAATACCTTCGTTCGCCCTTCTTTATTCAATGGACGAGGTAGTAGATCCAGCTATTACTATCAAAGCTATTGGACATCAATGGTATTGGACCTATGAGTATTCAGACTATAACAGTTCTGATGAACAGTCACTAACTTTTGACAGTTATATGATTCCAGAGGATGATTTAGAATTGGGTCAATTACGTTTATTAGAAGTGGACAATCGGATGGTTGTACCAGCAAAAACTCATCTACGTATGATTATTACTTCCGCCGATGTACTTCATAGTTGGGCTGTACCTTCCTTAGGTGTAAAATGTGATGCTGTACCTGGTCGTTTGAATCAGACTTCCATTTTTCTTAAACGAGAGGGTGTTTACTATGGTCAGTGCAGTGAACTTTGTGGAACCAATCATGCCTTTATGCCTATTGTCGTAGAGGCTGTTTCCTTGGATGATTATGTTTCTTGGGTATCCAATAAATTGGACTAGAAGGCAAACAAAATACCGATTGTGTGTGTCCTATTCCTTTCTAAGCAACTCTGTTCAAAAACTTACAAGCAACTTTTCGAATTTTCTATGAAGGTTGAACCTACTATTCCTTGGTTCTTCCCGAGTAACACTTGGGACTACCGAATTTACATACTCATGATTTGTTTCATTTTCACTTATAAAGACTTCATTATTAAAATGAGTGCTTCTTAACAAAATTTGTGGTTAATTCAACTTCTTATTGTTCCTTATGCTTTAGGTAGGTTCCTCGTCGTTTGGCTATTGCTAAGGTTGGCGAGCATGAAAAACTTTCTTTATACCGGAAAAGATTTTGTAATATCTTGTATAGGTAATTCCGGGGCAGAAGCCGTAGCGAGAGCTCTTATACCTATAGTGATTGCGGGAGTCGCTAAGGTGGTTGTAGCGCAGGCGACTCAGACAGAATTGAATTCTCACGCATGCAAATGATATACCGAAGCCTGTAACGACGCCGACCGGTGAACCCAACCCAATGGAAAAAAAATTAACTACCCCGCGAGTAGGCCTGGGACCTATAGCACGGAACGCAATTGAAGCTTCCATGATTTGTATTCCAAAAAATAGATGACTTAAAATATTATGTCACTATTGTAAAAAAGCTTCCGTCTTCTATTTCGCTTTTCCGTGCGTTCGATCCCCGTCGACTCGCTTGACTGTTTCATCTCTCAAAACCTACGGGGTGTAACTAATCATGCTTTTATGCCTATTGTCGTAGAAGCTTTTTATTCGAATGATTATGTTTCTTGGGTATCCAATGAATTAGACTAAAAAGCAAACAAAATACCAATTATGAGTGTCTCTCAAAAACATCCTTTTCATTTAGTAGATCCCAGCCCATGGCCTCTTTTGGGTTCACTCGGAGCCTTGGCAAGCACTATTGGTGGTGTTATGTACATGCACTCTTTCACGGGAGGCGGAACACTTCTCTGTTTAGGCTTGGGAATGATCTTATATACCATGGTGCGCCCGAAGATACATCGTACGACAAGAGGAGCTATCCACTCTTTTCTGTGCCGTTCAGGCTAGCTTATAAGCTGGGACACAGGCTCAACTTGCAGATGAGCCATAGTAACATGGCTTACTTGGAAGCAGCAAGTTTCAATCAGAGAACTGTGGGGCTGCCACCGCTAAGACGCTCTGAAAGAGCAGGAGGTAGGGCTAGGATAACTAACTTGATACGCAATGCCCGCGTCACATAGCTCCTCTTGTCTCAAGCAGAATATTACGGCAAGAGCACGGTAAGTAGGCCTCCTCGTAGGGGGCTGAAACAGTCCACAATACATGGTGTGTGTACAGTACCTGAAAGACCGTGGGGCACTCCGACAAGGAACTAGCTGAGAGATCAGCTAATTGCGCAGGGGCCTAAACCCTTCTGGATCATTGTCTCCCCAGGGACACAAAAATAAGTACTATGTTGAGTCGGGGAAATAACCCATCGGGTGATGGGGTTCGGAGGGCTCGTAATAGCTTCGGATTTGGCAGTTCAGCCTGGCAGTCAAGGAGCCTAGCTATCGATCGCACTGTTCTACCGTAGAGGTGTTGGATGTCGAGACATTGTCTCGTCCCAGCGGCGCGGCCAATCAGCCGCCCATAAAGTCGAATGGTCCGTCCGCGTTCGTATCTCCATTATTCGGAACAGAATCAAGCTTATCCTGGGAGTAATCCCGGCATTTAGTTATGAATCCATCTCAGGCTAGGAAATTTATGCTACAACGCCTTCGGATGGTCCCTCCCATAGAGATTTGAATCATAAGATTTAAAGTTCATAGTTATAAGTGGAGATCGGAGGTGAGAGCTGTTTGAGGTGAAAGCCCCTCGTACGGTTCGGAGGGCAGATGTGTTGAAAGACCCGACTGACCCCTACTTTGTATGGTGGCGCGATGTTGTACGTGAATCCACCTACGAAGGACATCATACATTTGTGGTCCAATTAGGACTTCGCTATGGTATGATTCTTTTCATCGTTTCTGAAGTGATGTTTTTTTTAGCTTTCTTTCGGGCTTTTTTCCATTCTTCTCTGGCACCTACGGTTGAGATCGGAGCTATCTGGCCCCCAAAAGGTATTTCTGTTTCAGATCCTTGGGGAATTCCTTTTCTAAATACCCTTATTCTACTTTCATCTGGAGCTGCCGTAACTTGGGCTCATCATGCTATACTCGCCGGTTTAGAACAACAAGCAGTTTACGCTTCAATAGCTACCGTTTTACTGGCTCTAGTCTTTACTGGGTTTCAAGTAATTGAATATATAGAGGCCCCCTTCACTATTTCCGATGGAATTTATGGTTCTACGTTTTTTTTAGCCACAGGGTTTCATGGTTGTGCGACCCGAAGGACATGAGACGATGCGTATAGCCCACCGGACTATATTGCCATCCCTGCCGACGGGATGCTCCTACCTCACCCTGCGCTCCTGGAAACGGAGAGGGCTCGAAGCGTGAGGGACAAAGTAAAAAGTTTATGATATAGCATACAACCCGCTAGGAGTGCCAAGGCTACTGATCAACGCAAGTGAACTGTGCAGGGACGTTTCGTAAAACCGCACCTACGACGAGTTTTCATTGAGTAGGGCCGGATGTGATTCGGGACACGGTGAATCGGTGCGTGCCCCGATCGGCAAATGATCACCGGAGTATAGCACGGGATCTGAAACCTTGCATTGGAGTCGAAATGTCAACAGGGTAAACCCAATGGGCTCCCCGGCGTCGGGAGGTTCGATCGTGAGATCGGATACCGTCCAATGGGCAGAAGACGATTCAAAAAGCCAATCGAAGTTGGCCAAATCTATTTTTTTCAACCCCGGCCTCTCCTTTCTCAGCCATTTAGGCTCCCGGCGGCCCCTACCCTATCGGGCGCCACACGGGGGTCGTAGGGCTGACTCTACCGGTCTAGAACAATCTACATTTCGCCTTTGGTGCTGACCTGAATCCTGGGTGACGAAGCACTGAAGAAGCCACTCACCACGCGAAATTCGGGTGAATAACTAAACTACGAGCAGTGCGCGTGTAAATATTGGCCAATCGCGCAGTTGCGGCATAAGCAACTCGCAGAGTTACAGAACACTTTAGTGATAGCATAATGCATCATGGGCGCAAAGCGCACCAACAGTCGTCAAGTCGCGGGCCCAGGTCAACCAGGGCCCGAACTAACTCTCCGTTGCTCGAGCCGCATGCGGGGAAACTCGCACGTGCGGTTCTTAGGGGGGGGAAGCTTGAAAGAGCCTACCTATCTCAATTTCATGTCATTATAGGTACTATTTTCTTAATAATATGTGGGATTCGTCAATATCTGGGTCATTTTACCCCGAAGCATCACTTTGGCTTCGAAGCAGCTGCTTTTTATTGGCATTTTGTCGATGTTGTATGGCCTTTTCTCCCTGTTTCTATATATTGGTGGGGCGGGAATTAGGGCGAAGCATATAGCTTCGCCCCCCCTCCTTATGTCGTGGGGAAAGCACGGGGCGAGGGATGGAGGTAATGAAACGGACCCGGGGGCCATGTTATGCAAAAAGCTCAACATCTCATAAGTTTGGCGCATATATAACAAGGTCATTTGTCTGTTTCAGCCCCAGCCATCACGAAGATTTTCCGCTCTAACTATTATGCTAAAAGTTCCCGGAGAAGGCCTCGGAAGACCCTAAGAAACGCTTTTTGTGGTGGACATACGGATGTTTTTTACCTTATTATGATTCCAATTCCTTGTATCCCTTTTCGGTGACAAAGAAAATGCCCGCCGATGGGAAGCCGAAATGGACCGATGATCGAGGACAGCACCGATGAGAAGAACGGATCTGGTAATATTTTCTGCCGCTGGCAATTTCCTCCTTTTTCTACCATTCGGGCTCTTAAAGTACCTTATTTTTCATTTCTCCCTGTACAGAACTAAAACACTTTACAAACGCTACGCGCCTTAATTTAAGAGGTTATGTATATTCTCGGAAAGCCCATTTTCGATACTTATTCGCTCACAATCGCTACGTGGGTACGCGATTCAATAACTTGCAGAACATGCCGAAAACGGCTGAATATGAGGAGGCGCGTCGCGGACTGATCTTTCAGCTACGCATACCGCAATCGGGACGCTTGCCCTAGGCGCCGCTACGCAGCTTATAAAGCACCAGGCGCGTAGCGGCCGTGATTTGCCGAGCCCTCCGATTTTGCAAATAATATCATATAGATATATGAATAAATAAAATATCGATATATTTATTTGTTGCAGACGAAGCATAATGAGCGTATATATGCGGCATGGTTTACAAAATTCTTCAATATTAATACTGTTGTACCCTTATTTCACAATCTATGCGTCCCATTGACCAATACATTCAGTATTTCTAATCTAATCGGGGGCGAGGAAAAAAAAAGCGTTAACCCAGTAATTGGCGAGTGTGAAGTGCTTCATTAATCATCCATGGACCCGGAGGAGCCCTTGCTGTATTACTGCATGCAATACGGTTTTAATTAAACGCCTCGACGCCCTCCTCTCGAGCTCGTCCACCAACTTTATCGCCATTTGCTGGAACGTGAGTCTATGTTTTTTTTGATAAGTTCGATTGTTTCTCTATACTCCGTCTGCAACTATTGCCTCTAAGCATTGATCGATATCCGCGCACTCATTATGTTTATTGGAGGAATATAAGAAGCCACTAGTTTGGGATTGAATAATGCGTTATGAAAGTAATAATGCCATTATGTATTTGCTTTGGGAGTAGGACGGACGAAGTGGCTAGAAATGTGTTTAATGTGGCGAAGGTCTCGCCGAGTGGAAACAGTTTCATTGATTTGTCTGTGAGTGACTACGTTAGTGTAAATGAGATGTTGTGGGCCAGGGAGGGCCGTGGGACAGTGGACTGTTCGTGTGGGCTCCCGCGATGCTGTTGAGCGAATTGAATTCTTGAGCGAGCCCCAGCACTTGGTTTGGGTCCAACCTGTAAATGGTTGGTAACCCGATACAAAGTATGAAATCCCTAGGTGCGGTTCCATAACAACTCTGCGGATCAATAGCCGTATGAGTGGGGGGGCTCTCCCGCCCCGACGGAAATGCTGAATCGTGAATAGTTCGACGTGGGAAGGAACAAAGAGAAATTTCAATCTGGCTTACGAGAATAAATGAAGTAATTTCTCTTTGTTTTCAGAATTGCATTCTGATTTTGACATTGCTCAACATAAATCTGGAACGGTGAAACGGTATTAATGAACATTTCCATGCATATAATTTGTATCGGGAACGAAAACACCCAAATTTATCGACCTTATGGCAAAATCAATCTTATTGGACCCTTGACTGTAAATCCACTTTTCCGAAGTAAGTGCCACCGAACTACCTACCAATGGTCATTGGAATCTCACTCTGGGTAATGCAATCTTCTATTGGAATTCCAATCACTTCATTCTGAACCCGGCGCACCAGATTCACAAAAGATGTATAGATTGAAACCAGTTTATTAGCGTCATCCGTAGAATATTCAACATACAAATCGCGCAGTTGCTCAAGCGCGTCTCGGGATTTTTTTTATCGATCCAAGTCAGATTTATTTATAGGTTCTATACTCACCGAATCGGCAAGATTCTATAATCGTTGACAAACCTCCCAAATCTTTTCTTGAAAGATCGTAATGTAACAAAGTGAAGCACCTGTTTCCGCTCCTGTTCAATCCGTTGGTTAATATACATAGATTGGCAATTGTTCCAGCCTATCGCAAATTCCGAATTTTTCGGTGAGTTGAACATACGGGGTAAACTTTTGAATCCTTTGGAATGGAATTCTCAGGAATTCGAAAACCTCTCAGACAAGAAAAAAAAAATTTCTAATCACATACATGGACGAGTTACGATTGATTGGCAGTCGGAGATTTTAGACGATGCGGCAGCGGCCCAACTAAAAAAAAAGAAGTGTGTCCAATCCAATGTTGATATTCAAATAGCCGCCGCGGCTACAATGGCACACGCCCGTCTTCCTATGTATCCCTGCATTAAGGGTGGAAACTGAAAGACACGGATTCCTTTTTTACTAGCAATCTTATCCTTGAGGATCCAGTTTCACCAGGATAATATCTATTGATAGGAATCTTTCGAGATTATAGCCATTTCATGGCTCCGTTTGCAAATAAAAAAAAAAATAAAATCAATATGAAATTGGACATAAGGGTCCGGCTAAAAATCTTGTTGACTGAGGTTGGTTCGAGCAAAGGAATAAAGACCCACGCCGGCCGCGTCATACGCACCATCGAAGAAAGGTTCAATACAAGCGGTTTGGAGCTGTACGCCGCTTCAATCTCAGGGGTAACGCAAGCTGCCCCCCCCCCATCGCGTGGATCTCAGGAACCCGTGAGTAAAACGTAATATAAAATGAATGTTTACTGGTTTTTAATTTTGCCGATTCTCGGGCTGTTGCCTGAGATGATCCACGTGTCTCCGGCTGGTATTTTCTCATCAGCCGTGTTTGTTGCGGTTCTGTTCCTAGTAAACCGCTTTGGTTGGTTAAAAACGGATTATGCTTCTTAACCTTCTGCAAGACTCGTTTTTTTTAATTATTATTTGTCCCATTGCCCCGAATGGAATGGTTACGAATGCCCGTAGGTATTTATAACGGATTTCACGAACAGCGATCCCGACCAAATAAGATCCCTACGAGCTTGGATTTTGGGGATTAATCCGATTAATCGCGCCCAAAAATGCTTCAATTGAACGAGGCCTGGGTGGGGCAACAGAGGAAGCTTGCCCCCTCTCATAACATGTATTGGTACAAAAAATACCATTACCACAACTCTCAGGGAGTTGCATACGAGCCCCCCCCGAACCCACCTGATCGATCGGTAAAGCTCTTATTTCGATTTCCGACAGTTTACCCTCTATCCACGTTCAAACAGGCAGGCGGGACGGCACCGGAAGAAGAGAATTTAAAGGAGGCTATGTCCGCGGAAATACTATGATAGGTAGCCGGTAACGCGCGCTTATTGGCGCTTCTTCCTCCACTGCTTTAGCCGAAGGATCTTCAACTACATAGCGGACCGGATAGTCGTCCCGGTTCCCCTGTCAACTCCTGGTGAAGGTTGTGCGGGGCCGGGGGATATGGAACTGGACACGGCAAAAATGTCTCCGGCGGCGGATATATACTGAAATTTATGGAGCGGCTGCGAACCTCTCTGGGACTGGTGCCCAGGGTGCTCTGCATTGGCCGTGGTCCCAGGACGAGCTGGTAGTAGGTATTGATGCTTGCGTGGGCGTTCAAATAAACGCAGCAGGATCCAGAGACGGTCATGACGTTGAACGTCGTAGAGCGCTGCTTTACCCGGCTCATGAGCGTTGGTGTCCCCGTCGAAATTTCCCATAAGGTGCAAAACTCATCACCTAGAATCATACTCCAAGCCCCGAAAACTAGCTTGGATGCTATTAAGCAGCAATCCGGGACACTAGGGAACTAGCCACCTGGCTGGTTATTAGAACTCGGTTACCGATTGATCCACGCCCGGGTCTCTTGTTTTATGGATATTATGATTGGGTCACATCTATGTAGAAGTTACTCAGTCTGTAGACCGAGTACAATCTCGGATCTCATTATCAACGGATGGAGCACGAAATCAGCGGTGCGAGCTGCCGCTCACTCCGCGTTGAGGGGGGGATAGGGATCAAAGTGAATGACTTCGAGTCTTTGCCCGATTTCCATGATGAGCTCGAAAAGGCTAAAGAAGTGGCGGAGTATCTCACCGTACTTTGATAAGGCTACCAAGGCCCTGCCTCTACAGTACCTTCAGTTTTACGAATTTTCTATCATAACCGAAGTCATCCTTCGGCTCAGGGGGCAGGTGCGCAGCACTTGACCAGAGGAACAGCGCTTGTGGGAAGAAGGGGTCGAGTTTACGAAGGACCGAGAGGTCGGAAATGGCTCGTAGATTTCCGCGCACTTCGCCGAAATGGCTGAGAAACGAGGGCGGCGGCACGTAGTGTTTCTTTCGTCGCGCCCTCTAACGGTAAAGCGCTCTCCCTCTGATCGAGTGCTACGCCCCCCCCCGTTCGTGAAGCGCTCCAATCGTAAATCCCCGGGGAGTGCGGCCAGTTATCTGTTGAATATTTCAGGACCTTCGTCTTACTCCTGGTGAGTTTATTATGTAATTTTACGGATAATCCAAGATGACCAATCTTTCGGTTATGCCATTACTACGTAATTTATTTCGGTCACGATAAATAAAAAAAAAAGCCAACAAATATGAAAATTTATCTAATTGGTCTTGTCGCTAAGATACTTGGAATTATAATACCCCTGTTATTGGGCGTCGCGTTCTTGGTACCAGCAGAACGAAAAGTCATGGCGTCTATGCAAAGGAGAAAAGGACCGAACGTAGTCGGCATTTTGGGACTGTTGCAACCTCTAGCAGATGGTTTGAAGCTCATGGTGAAAGAGCCAATTTTGCCTAGTAGCGCGAATATTTTTATTTTTCTAATGGCACCCGTTCTGACGTTCACACTGGCTTTGTGCGCTTGGGCTGTCATCCCTTTCGATTATGGTATGGTTTTTTCAGATCCAAATGTTGGGGTTTTGTATCTATTTGCGATATCTTCACTCGGAGTGTATGGAATTATTACGGCGGGCTGGGCAAGTAACTCCAAGTATGCTTTTTTGGGAGCATTACGATCTGCCGCTCAAATGGTTTCCTACGAAGTTTCCATAGGATTGCTTCTGATATCCGTCATACTATGCGCAGGTTCCCGCAATTTCAGCGAGATTGTTCTGGCGCAAACACGGATATGGTTCGTTTTTCCCTTGTTTCCTGTGTTTCTCATGTTTTTCATTTCTCGTTTAGCAGAAACTAATCGAGCTCCTTTTGATCTACCAGAGGCCGAGGCAGAACTCGTGGCGGGCTACAATGTGGAATATTCTGCTATGGGGTTTGCTCCTTTTTTTTTAGGGGAGTATGCTAATATGATCTTAATGAGCAGTCTCTGTACATTGCTTTTTCTAGGAGGTTGGCTGCCCATCCTGGATATTCCTATTTTCCGGGTAATTCCGGGCCCTATCTGGTTTAGTACAAAGGTTCTTTTCTTTCTGTTTGTATATATATGGGTCCGCGCAGCATTTCCACGATATCGTTATGATCAATTAATGAGACTTGGCTGGAAAGTATTCTTGCCTCTATCATTAGCATGGGTAGTCTTTGTATCTGGTGTTCTAGTAGCCTTCGAATGGCTCCCTTAAGAGGAGTGCTAAAACAAAAATATATATATTTGGGGCCGAAGGCGCAAAGCGCAGGAAACGCGGAGCGAAAAAAAAATCTATGGATTTTTTGCCTTCAGCTCTCTCCCGGCCCGGAGGGTAAGCCCGAAGGAGACTCTTTGTTAGTAGGCTCCTCAGAGATTTAATAGAGATTTAATGTGAGGCTGCGCAACTTTATGTACAAAGATATCTCACCATAAACGAGTGAAACAAAAATCTAGTGATAGAAAGTGATGCCTAAGTTCGCAATTCACCAATAGAACTAACTTCGGCCGACGAAGATAGAGTCCCTATTTGAAAAAGGGCTGCCCGGACAGCGCTTTGCGCTTTCTCGGACCTTTCAACAAAAAGCACGCTTGAGGGGCAAAAAAATAGATTTTTTTGCTATATTCTCTGCCCACTTCCTTCGCGTCCGCGAAGCGCTGAAAGGACCTGTTGTGGGGGGGGCGGATAAGAGCAGACTGCTACAACTTAAGCTACGATACGCTCTGCCCTCGTTGGACCTAGTTCGCGCCGTATGTCCCAAGATTATCGTAGAAGCTTTTTATTTGGATGATTATATCTTTTGGGTATTCGATGAATTGGACTAAGAAGCAAACAGGGAACCGCCACATATCCTTTCGAGATTAACTCGATTTAGCCCCTATTTCTTACTTCCCTTTATAGGTGCTACTCTCCTCCATCGTGTTACTATTGGACAAATAGCCTCAGTTGGTTTTTTATTTTCCTTTGTTATTACGCCCATGCCTGTCAGAAAATTAGAAGCCAGATTAAGTAATTCTATTCCTTCCTAATTAATTTGAATTGGGTAAATACTACTGCTGAGTTTTCTATACGCAATCCTACTTGGATTCTTCCAATTATTCGATGTTCGATTAGTGGTCTATATGCGCCTCTCACCATGGCTCGCACACTGTATGCGGGACGCGGCGGGTAGGAAAGTAGTCTTCTGCTGAAAGTAGCGAGTTGACTGAATCTGGGCGTAAACGCGCTCATTCTGAATCCGCTTTAGCTCCTGTCCGGGATGTACCACAACTCAACGGAGGGGGGGGCTGGCTCATAAATGGCTCCTGGCTCAAACCGGGGGGCTGACGATAACAGGGTACGTACGAGGCTCAAATAGTTGAAATGGGAATATTAGTTGGTCAGCTTTACTGGTATCTATAGAGCGACTAACCGACGTGTTTAATACGACCCTACACGGCGCCGCCTTCTCCTCGATTGTAATTTGGTTCGGACTGCCATGCACTGCGAGCCCGTACTCGGAATGGCCCTACTGCAGGAAGATCATTAGTCAGTCGCATGGACTGGTCTTACTCTAGGGAAGGGGGGGTTGGCAACTGGCAACACCAGCAAGCCCGAGACGCTTGGAAATGGCCCGAATTAATAGCGCTAATAGGCCATTACAAAACCATCATGACGAGAGGCTCTAATAAATAGCGTCCCGACGGAATATCTGGCAATGCTACGAAGACGGGCTAGACCGACTAATGATGCTACTGTCCCTACATGATTCCCTCTCCATATGAGGAAATCGGGAATTCCGTTCAATTTTTGTTGCAAAGAGCATCCAGAAACCATCGATATCATGACAGCCTCCTATATTTTCTTAGGTGAATTTTTGGTCACTTGTAATTTTTTACTTCTATTTGCTCTAAGTTCGCAAATTTTCGGATTGGTCTTTGTCGAAAGAATCCAGGTGATTGTGGCCAAATATAAAACACCCTGACTGCAACGGGCACTGGATTGGTGGGACTCGAAATAGGGAATCATTTGTTTGAAAAATGATCACAGTTCTACTCCTATATTATGGGTTATCCTTAATCCCAACCACCCAAAAATGGGGTTTAAGCACATATTTCATTGTGAGATAGCATGAATCTTTGAGGGACGCCATGAGAAGCAGGCCGTGTCAGCTCAATGGATCTCGTCAGCATCTCAGGCCGGATCGTTATTACGCTCCTGGAAGAAGACACGCTGGCCCGACGTGCTTTCCGAAGAACATAGGCAAGAACAGTGCATTCCGGGCCAAAATGAAAAACTTGAATATAGAAATAAAGAGTGTTTATCTCGTTTGGTTGCGCCCGTAACCAGCCTTTAATCGCATTAGTATATTATAAACAGCGTGAACGAGTCGTTCGAGGAAGCAAACTACGAGGCAAAAATACCAGAATTGAATTGAGTTTTCTATCGCGTAATGTGACTTCGATCCTAATTCTACTTATACCAAAGAAAAGATTTATGAACTAATAGCGGACGGATTACCATGATGGAAGGAGCTCTTGTTTTTTCTCTGGAACCACTTGGTTGATACCGCCAATTCCACATAAATCCTGGTTGATCAAAAATCTGGAAAAGAGGTTTCAGCAATTTCCTCAAATTGGTGGCGCTGCTGGCTCATGGCTCCCAGAATAGAAAGCGGATATATAGAAAAAAGCTTGTCGATTTACGAAGATCCTGCGAAAACATCAGGACTTTTGGATAGGATATTTTTTGGGGTGTCATCGATCGGAGATATTCCCAAGAAACTAGGGCCGGAGTGGGGCTCTGAGACTCAAAAAACATGGCTCACTAATTGGAAATTGCTCATAGTTATGGAAATATTTCTAAAATATTAGTAATTTTGTAGAGGGAAACTCACAGAAAAAAAAAACGGGATTGATTGGGGTGTTGGCTTTTTACCTAATTTAGTGAAGTAGACTATGCATTCTGCTGCTTCTCCCATGATTCTTACTACTCTGTTCGATTCTTTTGTAATGGACCCGTTGGGGCGTGAACCAGCCAAAGGTGACTAATGGGTAATATGTTGGGCTCGGGGCCAAGGGGGGGGGGCATTCGAAATGGCCGGGAAAGTCCTTCGGAAATACTGATTCGGCTGGGTTCTCTGGCCGACTCGACGAGTTACGCCCCGAAACCCTGCCGGCCTTCGGCTTCCGCCTTGGGCCTTAGGCCTGCTGTTTGTAGCCTTAGCCGGCCTGAGGCATGTAGCCAGCTGGAGGAGGCTGCCCCTGAATGAATCGTTAAGGGTTACAAGCCCTCCAGCATTTAAAGGACATTTTCAGTAATCTCGACAAAAGTTTATATTTCCATTTAAAATAGAAGCCAAAAGTTTACTATATGAATTTGTACTTTTTCATCCGGTTACTCATTCTGGTTATATCGCCCAAGCTAATCCCCTGGCCCATCCCTATTTCGTAGCCCGGTCACGGCAAGCATGGTTTTATGTTTAATAGATCACTGGGTAAACAGACACGGATTCCGCCTTTCTGTCCCCCCGCAGAACCAGATTCGTCCAATACTATTTATATTATTATTGCCTTCGGCTGTAGGAATGGTTACGGGACAACTATTACGGTAGATTTATACTTGTTTCTCCGATAGCATATGCCATGATAGATAGCATATGCCATTACGTCTCTATTTGGTGAACCCGGGGAACGAAATGGAGTTATTTATATATATAGCATCAGTTTACTATATACGACTCAGGTATAAAATTATGAATGATAATCAACTCCAATTTTATATAGCTTATAAGGATTCTTGGGGCGCAGGCGGGTTGAACGATGCCAACCGCACCCTTTAAAATCGTTCGGATTTGAATGGCAACCGGATACCCAAACGTAACATGGGGAGAAACTGTGGGCTAGCAAACGCAGCGCCCAAACATGCCCCGGAAACATTGCCAGCCACTACGGGTACGGGCGGACTAGCCACAGTTGTGGCTATAGGGACGGCGGTTGGCGGCATTGCAACCACTAAGACGATCGCGGACGCGAACGGATAAATTCGGAAGTCAAAAATGGTGGCGCTGGAGGAAAACAGAATTTGGCGAATATGGCGCGGCATTGGAGCTTAAAATGAACCCGCCCAAGCACACGGCGGGGACAAGTTATCATAATTTGCTTGAGAATACACGGGCAGAGTTGGATATTGCACGCGCCGCACGTAACGGCGCTAGGGCAAACTGGCAGAGCTTCATCGTATCGCACTTGCAGACACCCGTATCGAGTAAACATTCAAGTCAAGAGCTTTTACTGCCTGCTGAAAAAGCTATTGACGCCGGAGTGACCTTCGGGCCAGGCGCGACAGTGTAGATATCCGTTTCCCTACCCCGGCCGCCGGTACTCATGTCCCCCCGAATCCTTTACAGCTATACAATGAACCGCTGCATTTATTTTCCAAGCTCCTGTCGGCTTCGGATTTTTATACATAGAAAGGGATAATAAAAACGAATCGACCGCGGCTCCGCGCTAACGATCCAATTTATGTGAGGCTTGGCGGAGGAGGAATCCGATATATACATATAAAAGGTAAATTTATCGAATTTGGGAATGCGGCATTGGAAAGAAAAAATAGGTAACAGTAACTACGCCAAGAATCACCAAGCTTCGTTTCAGCAAGGTTTGGAGCGAGAATCCGAATCTTTCTCGTCCGGATGCCGGATATAGCAGCCCATGGATTTAGCACTTCGCTTTATGTGAAAGAAAAAATGATGACCTCTATTGCCACCCGGCCCCAAATCCTTACTAATCAAACGCTGCGTCGTTTCGGGCAAGAAATTAAGTAATGACCTAGTAGACAACCGCGAACAAATAATGACAGAAGTTATTTCCAATCAGATTTAAAAAGAGCCAAGCTATCCTAGACCGCCATAAAATTGCTTACGATAGATATAGTACCCGAAATCTCCCCGCTAACATGAAGGAAGCATTGCTAAATGACTAAATTTCGCTAATATGGCTAAATCCCGAGGATTTGTAGATAAATATATGTAATTAATACTCCAGAAGCCTCATCGCTAATGACACCTTCGCTAAATGACGCATATTTACCTAATATGACCAAACCCGTTGGGGATCTGTAGTATGATACGGAGAGGAATACCCCTTAATTAATATGTAATTAAAGGGTCGGGAAAGGAATATATAATAAGAATCTATATGGGATATGGAAGAATTCCATATAATTGGGAAGAGTTAATCAATTGAATTGGAATAAATAGAATGGATTGATAAATAAAATAAATTCAAATATATATATACATATTATATATTTGTGTATAACAGAGAAAATGCATAAATCAAATAGATTCTATTATTTATAGGAGAGACTATTAAATTCATGTTTATTCTTTCTTCGCCCATCTCCCGAAAGAAAATGAGCTACTATTTTTCTTATTCGAGAGAGACGATGAGCTGCAATAGATATCTAGATATATCTATATATATATCTATATATCTATATATATCTATATGTACTAGATATATCTATATATATCTATATATTTATATATATCTATATGTACTAGATATATCTATATATATCTATATATCTATATATATATATATATAGATATATAATTTATGGGTCAGGGGAGGAGATAGCCTTGACCTCCAACCTCCGAAGATACTAAGGACCTGGATCTTCCCTGGGTTACCACGTTCTTGAGATCTGTTACATAGGCCCCTAGTTTTCCCTTGGGAACGTCCAGAGACTTTCATCGTGGAAGTGGCATAGGAACTCCGGGCGGGGATCATGGCACTTCTACTAGAACCTTAGGTACGCTTTCGCTAGGAGCTCGAACTGGACTGAAGATAGGAAGCATAGATCGAGGGGGCACAAGGGAACTATTTTTTCGGTCACGCGGTACGTACCGCCTGTAGGTCCCGTAAACATCTCGTCTTTATGGGGTTTGTAAACGGTGTCCGCTACATTCCGAAGATCAAGAATTATATCTGGTTGTTGGGTGCAGGGCGGGGGACTTGGTTCTGTCGGCTACCACAAAACCGGGAAACTGTCCGACAAAACAAAGGGCACTTACGACCAACTCTGCCTCGGAATACCTTTCAGTAACCTGTGGCAACTCCTTCAACTTATTGATGGAAATGGCTAGACCTTTCCCATCAACTTCAAGAATTCCTCGAATCATAATAGCTTTATTCCCTCCTCGGAAAGGAGAGGATTAGATTGCAATATCTAAAGCTGGCTAATTAATTGTATAAATCTCCAAAACCTTTGTTGTGCTCGGGGAAATTCCTTATTCCTTATAGTCCCAAAGTAATCCTTGCGTTACGGCTTACATCACCGGGGTGGGGTCTTTCGTATAGGGGCCTGGGAGTGTCATCGTATAGCACGACGCTGAATCGACATCTACGAAGCGATACCCCTCCCTGAGCAACAATTCTGGGCCTGGGGGGGTTCTTAGGTACTTGTCCCTGATACACCGCTTTACCGAGTTGAAGGAGTCCTTATATAGTTAAGGGCAGCGCTGATTGCATCGATCGAATAATAGAACCGGGTAACAACAACGTTTTGCATTATCCAATGGACACTTGTAAAGGAGAAAAGATTTGTGAATTGGACCGCGTAGATTTTTGTATTGATTCCGACTACGATTCGAAGGTCTGGGGACTGTCCGACAAGAGAAGGTGAAATGCACATCATCGCCAAAGAATTCTTTTTATTTGCTTTATGGACTCCGTCGATGCTGGCTCAAGTTGGCGTTATAGAACGAAGAAAAAAAATATATATCTATTTTTTTTAACCTAAGGCCCCCGATGGGTCAATCCTGCCCATGATGTATGACGTCAATCATGAAGAACACAAAGTTTCCATGATCCGCGAAAAGGAAAAAGGCACGAAATTTATGGCAAGACGACTCTCGATTCTTAAACAACCTATATTTTCTACACTCAACAATCATTTGATAGATTATCCAACTCCGAGCAATATAAGTTATTGGTGGGGTTTTGGTTCGTTGGCTGGTCTTTGTTTGGTTATCCAAATACTTACAGGTGTTTTCTTAGCTATGCATTATACACCTCATGTGGATCTAGCTTTCTTAAGCGTGGAACACATCATGAGAGATGTGAAAGGAGGCTGGTTGCTTCGCTATATGCATGCTAATGGAGCCAGTATGTTTTTTATTGTCGTTTATCTTCATTTTTTTCGTGGTTTATATTATGGAAGTTATGCGAGTCCTAGAGAATTAGTTTGGTGCCTTGGAGTGGTAATTTCAGTGCGCCTAGGAAGTCTCGTTCAAAGATGCGAAGGTTGAAAGCGATCGCCCGGATAAGACTCCTAACCCGAGGCGGGACCAGACCGCAGGGAACTAAAGCATGGGGCCTATCCGTTGTTCCGCCGCATGGCAAAAAAAAGATTTTCTTTTCGTACGCAACAGGGTCAAGCCACAGCCCCCCCTCCCAACCACGGGGGTCCGGAAGGCGAGAGGGTCGATAAAATATTCTCGCGCGAACAACCCTCCGGAGGTAACTGTAACTAACGGGAAAAGTCGTACATGGTCCTAAACGGCGAGCAAACGAACAAACGTGAAACCTAGGGATCACCCAAAAAGACTCTATAGGGACCCTGCTTAGGGAGAAGCGGGAACCGAGTCCAGGAGCACAAAGCTTTGGCCAAAAATGTATGGGTGACAGATCAGCCATAAATGTACTCCGAGAGAGACACCGGGCAATTAATGTCGAACATACGACGAAGCCCTGACGAGTGAAATAATGCTCGGAGGAAAGGGCTGTAGATGATAAAATGCTATGCCGGAAACACGCGGAAAGGCTCTCTGATAGTAACTGACCACCCCCCTTCCCCCATGTAGTGAGGGGTGAGCGCTCGCCGCGCCTGGAGAGCACGGCGGAATCGGATAAAGCAAAGTAGGAGTAGAGGCTGGTAGCAAACCCCGAAGTTGGCTGCGTTTGAGCAGAGGAATTGGCGATGGACTCCGGAAACTGAAGGGGCAATAAACAAAGGTACCTTGTGAGGTAGGGAAAGGAAAAAATATGTCTTGGAATTTTCCCTTCCCTACAACAGCTACAATCCCAACCCGGATGGCGTATAGCAGGTTACGTCCCGTCCGAAAAGGACGACGTACAGGGGACGTGCCACTGAAATCTGGGTTCCGAGGCGTATGTCCCGGACATGCTTAGTAACTCCATGATCCAAGGGAACGGCGGCCCCCTTGCCATCTGGGCCGGCCTACCCGGACAGGACCTGGAGGAGGCTAAAGCCCGCCCCACTGTATCAGACATGATGCTCCAGCCTAGATGCTTACGGGCGGCCGGCGGGTTCCCCCTGAAAAATCCAATCCGTACACCACGCTGGATGGCAATTTTGAAGCCGTCAAACAGAGCTTACTACGTCAAAAAGTCCAACCCTGTCAGACAGTCCCGGCGGGGGTCCTGAATGGGGGATGAATGTAATAGCTGGTAAGCCGCCGTTAAGCGGCCCTAATTTGGACTTAATTAATATACCCCGAATCAGGATTTTCAATTACGGCGGGATGCCCCGCCGGATGGGAGATATCGCTTATGCGGGCCGTGAAGGCCGGTAAAACCTGAATAAGTTATCATGGACGAGCCACATGCGGGAAAACTTGCACGTGTGGTTCTGACCGGGGGGGGGGAGGAACCCTATCGGTATTTATTAATGATTATAACAGCTTTTATAGGATACGTACTACCTTGGGGTCAAATGAGCTTTTGGGGGGCCACGGTAATTACAAGCTTAGCTAGCGCAATACCTGTCGTAGGGGACACTATAGTAACTTGGCTTTGGGGTGGCTTCTCCGTAGACAATGCGACCTTAAATCGTTTTTTCAGCCTTCATTACTTACTTCCTTTTATAATAGCAGGTGCTAGTATTCTTCATCTGGCTGCATTGCATCAATATGGTTCCAATAATCCATTGGGTATCAATTCCTCTGTAGATAAAATAGCTTTTTATCCCTATATTTACGTAAAAGATTTAGTAGGTTGGGTAGCTTTTGCAATCTTTTTTTCTATTTTCGTTTTTTATGCACCTAATGTATTGGGGCATCCTGACAACTATATAGGGCGACCGGTCTAGATCCCGCACGATAAAAAGCACAAGTCCATTTCTGTGCAAAGGCGTTGCACTCATCCTTGTTCGGCAACGAACACGGAGACCTTAGCATGTGCAAGAAGCTCTGTTGAGGGGGTTTCATTTACCTCCTACCCCGCCGGCCGGGGGTAACCCGAAAGTATGGAGCAAGCCGGCTCTCTTGTATTTAAGATGAGGTTCTGTACCGGCGAATCGGAGACTCTTTCGGTCCTTGTCAACCAGCAATTAACCATTGGCACCTGAGCTCTGCAAATGGTGAAGCGCATGAACGTACGTTGCTCGCTCCATGCCTATTGATGGTATATATCAACCAGGTCATAAATGGTTTGTCCTCTACTTACTCTCTCGTGCGGAAGGGTAGAGTTCAAGATGGAGCGGATTACCTATACTACTAGGGACAGGAGTCTAAACGACATCTTAAGCACAGGGCGTTCGAAAGCGAAGGTTTTCGGACGAGCCGTGTGGGAAACAACGGTGAGGTCCTAGGGCTTTTATCCCTAGGAAGTCAGAGGGCCCGTATTACCCGCCTACCTGAAAGGGACCTAGCAATAGGAAAGCGCTTGATAACAAGCAGCAGGAAAGGAGCCTATATACTTACTGAATGGTTACCGTTTGGCAAGTTTCACCTTGACGCAGTCTATCAGGCCGCCATCTTCCAAGGACCGTGTAATAGGCGCTCGAAGGAATATGCGTTGAATAGACCTTCCGGGTTTGAAGAAGCTCCGAAGAAAGTCAGGTCAGAGAGCCGTGTGATGGGCGACTATCTTGTACGGTTCGGAGAGCACTTAAGTAGCCCGGATCGGTTAACGGGGGTAAACCTGGGCCGTATAGGGTGGACTCTTGACTCTATCCCGCAAATCCCATGTCAACCCCGGCTCATATAGTGCCGGAGCGCGGTTCGGACCCAGCAATATCCGCTACCGACGGAAATCGGTGCCTTGAGGGCGTTAAGGCTAATCCCTACCGAAACTGGGGAGTGAGTGACCTCCTTCCCAGGGCAAGCTCTTTGGATGGGAAAATGCTCTCTGTGGTTCCTGATACAAGCCCAAGCCGCCTTCTTACTATAAGGGGCTGCCGCCTCCGCCCGGGCGGGCCGGCGGTCACGTCGTTTTGCCGGACTCACGCGAGTACTCCTAATTCCGGGGGAGGAAAGGGCCCCTCTGAGGAAGGACCAAACGAGACGGCGTCGCCAAGTTCGCAGACTGGTAAATGCTTAGGGAGGACCACACCGAGTGCTTCGGATCGGTTGGGACCGAAACAAGATTGGCCGGGGGGAACCCCGGAACCGATAAGCGAAGCCTTGAATAAAGCCTTAGGCCTTTATGAGGTACGGGCCCAAGATGAGGCGAACCCGATCCATGGACAGATGGGTGGAGCGATTAAGAATTCGAATCTTGACGTTCCTCTTAACCCCTTGGAGTTTTCACATCTGGCCCAACTTGTAGAGAAACAATTCATCGATGGCAAATATCGCCATCTGGTAAGGGAGATTATATCTAAACCGGAAGTGCTACTTACGGCCTATAACAACATCAAATCCAACCCGGGGAATATGCCCGCGGGTCCAGGGAGCAACACGCTCTTCTTTCGTCGAGTGGCTTCGCCCGGCGGCATGAGCCCGAAATGGTTTCATGAAACGGGCCGGAAACTTAGGGAGGGTACATACGAGTTTGAGCCAATTCTGAGGTCCGAACGACCGAATGAAGCTGAAAAGTTCCCCCCAACGATAGCGAACCCGAGGGACAAGATAATACAGGAGGCTTTCCGGATGGTACTGGAAATTATCTACGAACCAAGGTTCCAAGATATATCCCATGGCTTCCGAAAGAACAAGGGTACCCACTCAGCCCCGAGGGAGATCAAAATGCGGTGGAAGAACCCATCGTGGTGGCTCGAATTCGATATTCGGAAATGCTTCGACACTATCAACAAGAAAATACTAGTGTCAATATTAAGCGAAACCATTCGAGATAGTAGACTCGAAAGTACCTTGAACCAAATGTGGAACGCGAAGATTATGGATGTCGAATTGGGAGACCCGACGGGGGGGGTTCCCCAGGGGAGCGTTATATCTCCCATCCTGACCAATTTATACCTCGACAGACTTGACAGGGAGATCCTAAGGATCCGAAGGGAACTCGAAAAGGGCTACCCGAGGCATCGTCAAGCCAATCCCGTATATGAGCGACTGCTGCACATCCCGAAAAACTCGGTGATGAAGATGGGACCAGCAGCCGCCTCGCTTCAAGAGAGGAGAGGACGGCTCAAAATTGTCGGAAGAAAAGGTATACCGGCGGATCCCAAGGACCCTAAATTCGTGCGAGTCTACGCGTGCCGCTACGCCGACGACATTCCGATGGCAATTTCGGGGTCGAAAGCTTTGGCCCGCGAAGTCATGGAACGAGTCTCCCGGTTCCTCGAAGACGTTCTCCACCTGGAGATAAACCCAGAGAAAACCCGTCTGAGACACGTAGTGGGAGAGAAAGCAACCTTCTTAGGTATGAGTCTCTTGGGTCCAAAACCGAGTCAATTGCACGTGGGGTCGGACAAAGTGACTCGGGCCATGAAGAAATATCGGGGCCGCGTCCGAAAGGCCGCGTCGGAACTTTCGAATGGGTGGGAGAAAGGGCTTAAGAAGCTCGGAGAGAAGTTACTAGTGTGCGCCCCCAAGGAGGCCTCGAAGGAGGCTGGTAGAAACCTTACACTTATTAAACCCGACCAAGAAGTGCGGAAAATGCTGGAACAAATTTGTCGAGAAATTGTGAGTGAGGTACAAAGGCCATCGGGGATTCGTCGGGACGCCATGTTCCGGTGGGCACCTGAATCGAGTGAAGGGGACATCTTCACGAATATTATTGAGCGGGATGGACAGGGAGTGGTGAGAGAATTCGACGAATTCGTCGTATCGGTGCACGAGCTCTTATACCCGGAGTCCGAGGTTAAGCGGAAAGAAACGGGTCCAGGCCCCGAAAGGAACGCAAAGGATGTCCCCACGAACCAACGCCGAGCCTTCCGAATACAGATATACGCACCGCTTTCGCGGATACTAGACAAGTTAAGGGCCAGAGGAATAATTAACGCTGAGGGAAGACCAACCTCCGTACCTGTCCTCGCGACCCAAGACGATGTCACTATCACACAATGGTACGGAAGTGTGGCGCACGGGTTCTTAAGTTATTACCGATGTTGTGATAACTTCTACAAGATCAAAAGGGTGGTAGATTATCAGCTCAGATGGTCCTGCCTACACACTCTATCACACAAGATGAAAGCCAAGGGCGTGGGTAAAGTCATAAACAAATATACCCACGAGCTGCGGGTGGAAACGGCGAAGGGCCCAAGGGTATATTTCCCTACACCTACTGAACTGAGGGTTATGGGGAAACAATTCTTGGTAAGGAGCATCAAAGACCCGGAGAGAATCCTTTGTCTGATGGTCTTACGCACCACTAGGCACCCGGCAGATAGATGCTCGGTTATAGGTCGCCTGGAAAGTAAGATCGAAATGCACCATATCCGTGCGCTGAAACGCAGTGGAGCGGGCACCCTGTCGATAGTCAACTCTAGCAGCGACCGAATCAGTGGGCTAGAAGCTCTTCACGCGGCGCTTAACCGGAAACAAATTTCCCTATGCAGGGAGCACCACAAGGCGATGCATGCGGGGGATATCAGTCTGCAGGATATAGATGTATCTGTGGTTCTGAACCCGAAACCAAGAAGAGGGCAGGCCTGTGACTCTCGATGATTAAATTCTACAACGAAAAAGATTGGGGGTGGGAGCCGTATGAACGGTAACGTTCACGTACGGTTCTGTGAGAAGGGTTGGGAACGGAAATGGCCCCATTCCCTTACTCTCGATGGTATTTCTTACCAGTCTATGCGATTCTTCGAAGTATACCTAACAAATTAGGGGGTGTGGCCGCCATAGGACCAGTTTTTGTGTCATTATTGGCTCTACCTTTCATTAACACTTCATATGTACGTAGTTCAAGTTTTCGACCAATTCACCAAAAATTGTTTCGGTTGCTTGTAGCAGATCGCTTGCTTTCAGGTTGGATTGGATGTCAACCTGTGGAAGCACCATATGTTACTATTGGACAAATTGCTTCAGTGGGTTTTTTCTTCTATTTTGCTATAACGCCCATTCTTGGCAAATGTGAAGCCAGATCAATCAAAAATTTTAATGCTTGCGAGGCGCCTAGCGTCCCAGCAAGCTTTCTCACTTCTATTGGCTTGCTTCGGTGGTGAAATCCAAAGCTACCACCAGCCCTCCGGGCCTTACGCAATTCTCCCTTTTTTGGACCAATAATAATATACCTTTCCCAAAGGTTATTAGTTGCACCAAGTATATCGCACTTTGATGGGAGCTACCGAGGGAGACGATGAGATCCCCATGAAAGACCTAATGATGACAGCACTAGTAAACGTAGTACTAGTGACATCAGCATTAGTGACAGCAGTACTACTGCTGAATCCGGAGGCAACGATAAAAAAAGGATGCCTCGCTCATCTTCTGGCCTTCCTCTCTACAGAAAAACCGGCGGGGGCGATATGACCGGGAATAGAAGCATTACGGGACTTCGCCGTTCGTCGTCCCATTTAACTCCGGATCTGGAGCTGGTGACAAAAGGTTCAGGGCCTTTTGCGAACCGCCCGCCGTGTCTAATCCAAGCTTGGTTCCCGAGCATCGTTTGAACGTTTCCTTCCCTACTACATTGGGAAATAGCAATGATGTACTTTCGTAACTTCCCGGGTTTCTTAAATTATTGAAACTGTAGGGCTTCTATACGCTGTGTTATTCCGAAATTACCACTTTTCCGTAGGACCGACCCCCCGACCCGGTGGGCGACTGTGAGTTCAGGAATTCTCGCCCTCTGGGCCTTGTGGAGGGTGCCGAATGTAGAGTGGTAAATAAAATATTATGCCCGTTGTCCGGTGAGAATATAGAGTCTACACCAAGAATTTAACCCTCCAATTCTTATGACTCCTTTTTCGAGTCGAATTGTGTGCGGATAGGGCGCTAATTGATCAACAGCGGACGCTTATTGATCAATTACCCGACCCCGAGCCTAGTTTCAGGCGGTTGAGAAGCTCGTCATATGACGCGCAGCGAAATGCCTGAGGGGACTGGGGGGGGTAGCTAGCCCAACGAGCCAGTCCCCTAATTCGGCGGTTAGGCACGTAGTGCTCTCGCTTTGGTACGAAGGGTCCGAAGGATACTTTACTTCTTTCGAAAAATATATATATGAATGAAAAACAAATATATAACTATCTACCGGTTTTACGAAAAAAGAAAGATACGATTTATGGACAACCAATTGTTTTTCAAATCTCCAATAGCTACTTCACCGAAAAGGACACATGAATGTCGAACGGTATCTGAAGCACCTGAAAACTGCGCGAAGATGCCCAAGAGCATCCGATTCCGAGCATTCGGTGGAACCGGTGAACCATTTGTACGTTTGGATTTCCGAATGGGGCAGAGGACCTTTAGCTCCGAGAGGCAAAGGACAAGGGCCTTTCTAAGCTCCAGCTCCCCCCACCCCGGTGGAAGTTCGGCGGCTTGGACCGAGCGTCTTCGTGCCCTTTGGAAACACTGTCAAAAAGAGCAGTTCAAGGCAGAAGGCCTGTTTCGGCTCATGAAAGACATAGATCTGTGGATAGCGGCCTATAAGAAGCTGTCACCGGGCTCGAAGAACGGTGGTGAAAGACCGAAAGGCACCTTGATCAAAGCACTAGAAACACTGAGAGACTCTGTAATAAACGAGGGGAGCCCTACGGGCCGCCGCCAGAGTTGGCCCAAGGGGCACGAGACTCAAGGGACAGGGGGCGAAGCCCTGGGTCCGGAGGGTACGAAGGAGACTTCTTTGGCTCCACGAAAGAAGAGCCGAAGACCGGAAATGGATCGTATATTTCCGCACACTTCCTTGCCCCGTGTCCCTCGGACCCACAAAGTGTCTCGTGCCCTTTGGGTCGTAGATCCTTCAGACGCTTCTCTAGCTCCACGGCTTACCCAAAAGGACAAAGATATACTGGTACAGGAAGTGATTCGCAGCATCCTAGAGACGGTTTACGAACCGTACTTCCTTTCGTGTTCCCATGGATTTCGACCGGGCCGCTCCCAACATACCTGCTTGAAGCAGATACGCCGTGACTTTGTGGGTACCGTCTGGTTCGTAGAAGGTGAAACGCAATGCTTCAATGAAGTAGATAAGCAAGTGCTTATGGGCCTCATGCGGCGAAGAATTCGAGACAACAGATTCTTGAACCCGGTTCAAAAGGAGCTAGAAACGAGCCTAAAGGCGGCCGTAGGAGCCGAGGTCGCCATCACGGCCAAAGGGGGGGTTGGCCCCCCCCCCCTTCTATGCAACATAGTGCTGCATGAGCCAGACCTTTTTGTTATGCGATTGAAACGTATCGTTGACGGGGGGCAGCGTCGGGCAGTCAATCTGGAGTCCAAGGAATTGTGGCGTCAATCTGCGCTGGCTCTGATCGACCGCACTCCGGTACACATAGCCAGGGTGACCTCCCGGGGGGGGACCGCCGAAGGCACCCCCCCCGGTCTAGGCCACCCGCAGGGAACCCGGCAAATAAACTATGTGCGCTTCGCAGATGATTTTCCCATTGGAGTCATTGGTCCAAGAGCTCTAGCGGAAAGGATACGCAGCTTGGTCACACGATTTCTTGAAGTGCGGCTCAAGCTCAGCCTGGATAAGACCCGTGAATCCATTCAATCTCGCTCGAACACGCTACCCGCGCACTACGTGCCTATGGGTCCGAAGGAGACGTGGCCGCCGAGGGCCGGAAATAACTTTACAATTTCCGCACACGCGGCTACGGGAAAGAGTAAGAAACAAATTTTTTGCATAAGGGGCAGAGCAAAGAAGATTGCTTTCCCTGGATACCTTATTAGTCGCGATTCGACCTACCTTAGACGGGGGCGTAGGTACGGAATACGTAGATATGGTGGGCTTAGTTTACTCGTAGATATGCGGAAAGTTATAAACCGTCTGTCGGAGAAGGGATTTTGTGATAAATCGGGTCACCCAAAACCTAATTTTGCTTACTTTCAGTATCCCCAAACCTACTCGGTTGCCCGCATAGCTTCCATTCTACGCGGCCTTGCCAACTATTACCATCTTGCAAACTCCAAACGCCGATGTGTCACACGCTTGAGCTACATACTACGTACGTCATTGGCCAAAACATATGCGGCCAAATTCAAACTAGGCACAGCAGCTAAGGTTTTTGCCAAGGGTGGCAGGGACCTTTCAAAACCAATTAAGGCTAGGAAGGGCCTCAACAAGGTCTCCAGGGTGCCCAATCGGGGGGGGGCGGGGAGCGAACGGCACTTCTCGCCAGCCATTCCCTACACGCGATATGGGCAAATAAAGCTACCCGACACGAAACCGCTAACCAAAAACTGGCAACCGAGCCAATTCATTGCCCGCCAAAACTGGGGAAACGCTTAGAGGCATACGATTGTTTATAACCACGGGTGAACCTGAGTCGGAGAGCCAGGTGATGGCTAATTATCCCAGCACTTGATGATGATATCGTGAGAGTCACGGGGAGAGGCTCCGCAATTGAACTCTTTATTCCATGTATTTCGTTGTCCCTGAGAAAGAAGTAATTACGATGATAAAAAAAAATCAAATTTTTTAATCCCGCAGGATACAACATACTTCGTTGGCGAGACTTCTTTGGCTTCGCGAAAGAAGCGCCGAGGGCCAGGGTCCGTAAGAAGCTCTCTCCTACGCGCCGCCTTCGTTCAGTGAAAGCCAGTGATATGAAAAGGGGGCCGCTTTTAACCTATCAGGTTGAAGGCGCTTAAAAATCAATATATATCAATTTTTCAGATACATATATATATATATATATATAAATAGAAAAAATATATCTACCGGTTTTACGAAAAAAAAGAGACAATTTATGCATAACCAATTGTTTTTCAAATCTCCGATAGCCACTTTACCGAAATGGATACATAAATGTCAAACATCGAAACATGAAAATATATTATATACCAACCCGAACAGTCTATTTCAATTATTATATTTTCTGAAGTATCATACCAATACGCGTTTTAAAGTTTTGATTGATATTTGTGGCGTTGATCATCCCTCTCGAAAACGAAGATTCGAAGTAGTTTATAATTCACTTAGTATTGACTATAATACGCGCATACGTATATTAACAGGTGTGGATGAAATCACTCCAATTTGTTCGGTAGTCGGTATATTCCCATCGGCCGGCTGGTGGGAACGAGAAACTTGGGATATGTTTGGTGTGTATTTCTCCAATCATCCTGATTTACGACGTATATTAACAGATTATGGTTTTGAGGGTCATCCATTAAGAAAAGACTTTCCTTTAAGTGGATATGTGGAAGTACGGTATGATGATTCGGAGAAACGTGTGGTTTCTGAACCTATTGAGATGACTCAAGAATTTCGCTATTTTGATTTCGCAAGTCCTTGGGAACAAATGTCGCGCAGTAACGGATCAAATCGGAAGTAAGCCAGCACCAAAATATTTCATGTTGCTTAAAGCCCTCCTGAATGACTACGGAATCGCATGCTTGGCTCGGTAGGCATCCGCTTCGTCTCTTTCTCGCCAAACTAGGTTTTTACAAGCAAGTTGGAACAGCTCAGCTTCGCTGAGCTTTTGGGTCCGAAGGAGACTTACTTCTTTGGCTTCGCGAAAGAAGCGCCGAGGGCCGGAAATGGCTCGTAGATTTCCGACAGCGGTATATTTCTGCGCTTCGCGCCTTTTGCCATATGGGCCTGCGGCGGCCTGGAGCCTTTGCGTTTGATCGGCCGGCGCTGGGGCCCCCTGTCTCGATTTCTCATCTAAGATGATAGATTGGTAACAATCTTAAGGTTCAGATTGCGGAATTATGGATTAGTCGATGTTTCCATTCATTTATGAACAAATTGGCTGGAGCTGAACTCTCCACTTTATTAGAACAAAGAATTACCAACTATTACACCAAATTACAAGTGGACGAGATCGGTCGAGTGGTTTCAGTTGGAGATGGAATTGCACGTGTTTATGGATTGAACAAGATTCAAGCGGGGGAAATGGTTGAATTTGCCAGCGGTGTAAAAGGAATGGCTTTAAATCTAGAAAATGAAAATGTCGGAATTGTTATATTTGGTAGTGATACTGCCATCAAAGAAGGAGATATTGTAAAGCGCACTGGATCTATTGTGGATGTTCCGGTAGGAAAGGCCATGTTAGGTCGTGTGGTTGATGCGTTAGGAGTACCCATTGATGGAAAAGGTGCTTTAAGCGCTGTAGAACGAAGACGTGTAGAAGTGAAAGCCCCAGGGATTATTGCACGTAAATCCGTGCACGAACCAATGCAAACGGGATTGAAAGCAGTGGATAGCCCGGTTCCTATAGGTCGTGGTCAACGAGAACTTATAATAGGAGACAGACAAACTGGAAAGACCGCTATAGCTATTGATACCATACTGAACCAGAAACAAATCAACGCACAGGGCACCTCTGATAGTGAAAAATTGTATTGTGTGTATGTAGCGATTGGACAGAAACGTTCAACCGTGGCACAATTAGTTAAGATTCTTTCAGAAGCGGGTGCTTTAGAATATTCTATTATCGTAGCAGCCACTGCTTCGGATCCAGCTCCTCTGCAATTCCTGGCACCATATTCAGGTTGTGCTATGGGAGAATATTTCAGAGATAATGGAATGCACGCATCAATAATCTATGATGATCTGAGTAAGCAATCAGTGGCGTATCGCCAAATGTCATTATTATTACGTCGACCACCAGGTCGTGAGGCGTTCCCAGGAGATGTCTTCTATTTACATTCTCGTTCATTAGAAAGAGCCGCTAAAATGTCAGACCAGACTGGTGCGGGTAGCTTGACTGCACTACCTGTGATTGAAACACAAGCTGGAGACGTATCCGCTTATATTCCTACCAATGTGATTTCCATTACGGATGGACAAATCTTTTCGGAAACAGAACTCTTCTATCGTGGAAGTCGACCTGCTATTAACGTGGGATTATCTGTGAGTCGCGTTGGTTCCGCGGCTCAGTTAAAAGCCATGAAACAAGTATGCGGTAGCTTAAAACTAGAATTGGCACAATATCGTGAAGTAGCCGCTTCTGCTCAATTCGGTTCAGATCTTGATGCTGCGACTCAGTATTTATTAAATCGTGGGGCTAGATTAACTGAGATACTTAAACAACCACAATATAGCCCAATTCCTATTGAAAAACAAATCGTGGTTATTTATGCAGCTGTCAAAGGTTACTTAGACCAAATACCCGTCGTTCTCATAACGCACTATGAGCAAGAGCTATTGAAATCTATCGACCCAGGTATACTTTCCGCTATTATACAACAAAAAAACATCACTGAGCAAATTAGTAGTCAACTGGCTACCTCTCGCCATAGATGTACGCGGAGCTTCTTAGCGATTCATCGATCATAAAAAAAGAAGAGGGGCAAAGCAGCTATTTGCTTCACCCCTCTCCCCTCCGGGTATCGGGTAGCCATGGCTTATGAAAAAGGTAGAGCATGGGCAGGGGGGTGGCGGTTGCCTGCAGGGATTATAAGCTTGGCGTTAAGAAATGTCGATCCCCGTACGAGCGCGGCAAGCTCCTTCGGCGGATCCCTCCGAAGACACAACTACAGTTCGCTGTACTCGGTGGCCGCCGCGAGCGCGGAGATGGAGGTGGAAAACCCGGAATTATCCGGTGGATGCGCTGAGAAGCGGAACCCGGCCGACACGGGACCTAATACCTTCTGCATGGAAGATGTGCGGGCTAAAACGGGCGCGTACTTGGAGTCTACGGACTCCATATGACTAGCCAGGAACGTGATTCCTTGCTACAGAGTCAGTCTTTTTCGAATCTTCAGATTGATACACGTGCCTGCCGAGCCTGCTTTATTCAACTTGGCCGAGCCAGAGCCCGAGGATCGGATAGCCGCCCGCCGGATGCAGGGAAATCTTGCACGTCTGGTTCGGGGCCTTCGTATAGGTTAGAGAAATAAACTTCGGGCAGGGTAACACCTGTTTAGGCACATAGGCTCTTTCCCTTCATTCCGTCGGACAGGTCCCTGGTTTTGTGGTGGCCGCCCCCTGGGCCCCGGCTCTAACCCTGCAGTGAGACACAAAAGAAGCTATTGGAGCAGGTGCAAGGGCATCGGTGCGCGTAGCGCCCCTTGCACTTGCTCTTTTTGGGGGCAAGTGCTTCGATAGGAAATGCTAAGATTCGAACTTAGATTGGTTAAGGATTTGTTAGGAACCAATAAAGCCTTGCATGCAATGGCTTATAACTTCCGGGTTATATCAAAAACCCTATGATCATCGCCACGAAACAAGGAATTAAAAAATTTATTAGTGTTTCCTTTTTTTCTATGCCATGCTTTGGTCGGGGAGAGCTAAAAAAAAAAAGCTTTGGGTTTTGAAATCTCATCCTTCTCCTTACGTTGCGGGTCAAGCGTTTCATAGACCCGAGTCGATTCTCCATTAGGATCAGTCTGTACTTGATGTTGAATTTAATTTTATTTATTAATGCGTCAAATCGGCTAACCAACGTCGTCGGATCTAAGGCCAAGTCTGACGACAAGTCTAACAATTCGCCTGTACGCCAGGCAGATTGCATAAAGAATTTCCGTATTTCATTTATTCGAATTCGAGCTTTCCTCAGACTTTTCTTTTGCCCCTCACGTATTTATCCTCCACACTATCTGATTGAATCAGATCTACGGTATGGAAACTCCGCTCCTTGAGAATTAGTTTTAAGAAACCGAGAAGGCCGAAGCAATACAGCAATTCTGCGCGTTTCGAATTGTTCCTCCATTTCCGTGCGCCTCGCGAACCTACCCAAGTTCATAGAAATAACGTCTAGGGGGTCCTTAGCCCGTAGCCGCGCAAACTCGAAAATCACCTGCATCCGTATACCAAAAAGCTGATCGAGGTTGCCCTTAATATTAATAAATATTAACTTCCTTTCTGGCAAGTTTAGCCCCATTCTTATCTTATAATTTCCACAGAACTCACAATATAGAAGGGGTTTATTCAATCGGAGTTAAATCAACGTCGTTCTTCACACTTTGCAATTCCGGTACGGTGTCTAACCAATTATCGTTGCGGATTGGACCCATAGGTAACCGTCGTACGTATTCGAAAAAATTTATTGCATCATACTGAGACTCGTGAAAACCAAGTGTATAAAAGTTTTTGGGTTGTTGGTTGGGCCAGTACAATCCTCTCAAAAATCTTTATCGTACTGGGCAAACCAGTCCGAATTCGGAATTACAAGTTTCAAAATATCCATCCAATTTGCGCTCCTGTTGTCGTTGCACACGCGAAATAGTCAAAAAACCTTTGGTTATATATTTAGGACTCGTTATTCCAGAATCGGGTACGGCCGCAGAAGCAAATATACAGGTGTCCATTTGGCAGCTGTCAACGAATCAAAACATATCGAGTTGGAATTGAAAGAAACATTGTAATAACATCTTTTTTTTCAATCCGTTCCTCGTTTTCCGGAAACGGTTCTTCGTCCGGATATTCGATTTTTTCGTTTTTCAATATTGTCACGAAATTTATTAAAATTTCGAGCTGCTTTCTCTTCTACGCCGTACGGAAAGTAGCTAATTAGGCTAGGTCTAAAACTGGCTAATATATAAGTTATCCAATGTTGGACATCAATATGCAGCACATTGTTTAAAATTGTCCTCTTCCAAAAGCGGTCGGAAAAAACGAACTTCTGTATCATAAAGATGTCGACAAGAATCTATAGGTGAATGGACTTCTTCCGAAATAAATTTAGCCATTTTCGAGGTAACCCCCGTAACTTTATCTGGTCTCATGGGTGGAGTATTAAAATAATAATTCGTCGACGTTAGTTCGTACGACATTTGAAAACTCCCGGTGTCTGCCAATTCAATTCTTTAACACTTACCCTACCATTACAAAGTTACGAGTCATTTAAAGCTTCGGATTCAATCGATTCCTAAGATCGAGCAACAATTTTTTGACCGTAACGTTTAATACAAATTCGGTTCCAAGGAATAATTCTCACATTTTGTTGGAAGAGGGCCTCGTCTATGAATAACTATATTTTTTGGCTAAAGCACGTCATAAGTGATGTATGGGAAACAACTGAAGTTATAGAATAACCGGAAGTTGGAGTGTAGCTCCTCCGAATGAATTTGTGGCTTTTTACTCCGTCCGGAAGTAGCTAGCTGTATAGCGTTTCAGGAGACTTCATTCAGGGTCTCATGAAAACTGGGTCTAAGTTATACTATTTTATGGTCATCTCTAAGAATATGCTTTATGAGTACGTCGCGACTTTGTATTAATAGTTGTTCCGTCATAAAAGCTGAAATGGATATTTTGCCCGCTTTACAACTACCAAGAGAGCTTCGTAGGTTCTACCACGCCCCGGTGGAGCTGTAATTGATGCGACCTTGGCCCTTTCATAGTTAGTATTCAGAAAGGGTTGAATTATCCGCGGCAGGAAAACTATCTTTCTGTTCCTTTATGGGCGGCATTGTGCGATGGTTAGAAATAGTCGAAATTTCTGAATGGAACATGCGGCGGTACTTGTTCCGACAATAGGCATGTTTGCACTTTGATATAGGTGTAGAATGAGGTGGTTGTAACCCCAAATAAACTTGCCGTATTATCTCCGCGAAAGAGACAAGAGCCTATGAACTCTGTATCAGAGTCTTATTCCGGTATAAGTGCGAATTGAAACCGAGTGTTTAACCATTATTTCGCTATTCCCGATATTATAGCGACGGAGGCCCTTGATCCAATCCAGCGAGTTTTCTGTTATGTTTGTTTCTTCGGTGAAAATGAAAGAAAGGGGGAGGGGTAGACGCCAGCCTAACCCAGGAGGGCCTGGTGGCTCCTCGGTCAAGTCCCTAACTTTCAGGGCGGGCTCCGCCCTATAAGGACTAGGTCTGTATAGGGCGGAGCGGATCGGTGCTTAAGTAAGCTGCACAAATTGCTGAGACGTCTAAATGCTTTCCTTGATAGCTGGAAGTTCTTCAAAAGTATGAAATGCCGGAGGGCTTGGGACCATCCATTCAAGTGTCGTTGAATTCTGTTCAACAGCCCAAGGACTTGGAGCACACTTGTTTTCACTAGTTAGAGTAAGAAAAACCACTACAAAGAAACAAAAAATCCCTACTACAGAAACGTATGAGCCAAAACTACTAAAGGCATTCCATCCAGCGTAAGCATCTGGATAATCAGGAATGCGACGTGGCATACCCGCAAGCGGTTTTTTCCTTATTTATCAAATGTTAATGGATTGTGACTAAATATTTTTCTTTTGTAAACTTCTTCATCTGGAATTAGTCCTTCAGACGTTTCGGTGTGTTTAAATCCCAATGTTGAATCAGTTATTTTATTGGTATTAAGAACTGGTTCATAGAGATCGAAATAGTACTGTTCCCGAGCTAAATAATCCTTTTTTTCATTCAGTAATAGTACCTGTTGAACCACCCACATGACTCAATAATAACTAAAATTGTCATGACCATATTTCCAACTGGAATTATAAATATATCTGTTATCGGATAATTTGGAAGGGTGATAGTATTCAGCAAGTCTATCGCTTAATTTATAACCACTACCTACATATTGTTTCCCATTAACTAAATTATGCCAAAGATAGATTCCAGTTTCCGTTAGATAATCAGAAAGGATTTGATCTCCATTTAACCAAGCTTATCATATATTGAAAGTAAGTGGTTTTTTCCCTGGTAAATTATCAATAATTAATGGATAATTAATCGAGAATTTATGATCTAATTTGACTGTAATCAGTCCGTCAGAATTAACGATAGAACTATTTCCAGAGCCTTTTTTTAGTTTTGGCCCTTCCGAATTACCATTAGACCCGGCGGACTGATCGCCAGTTTCGAATCTTTTTTGGTTTAGTATCGGATAATTCTAGGGACTCTCGAATCCAATTTACGCTCGAGTTAAGGTTATCCCGAATAGTAGTATATCTTATTAGCAGCGAGTTACCATTTCAAGAGTCTACCACTAATTTTTCTTTTTCGCTTCAAAAGGCGAACCAGTCCAATGATAAATAAGGAATATCCTTGATATTTCTAACGAGGCCGGACTATATCTTCACCCTAATTGTCTGGGAGCATCACGTATAGTCTCTGAGGATCTTATTCGTCGGCGTTGAGATTAGACTTTGGTTTCCTGCTGATTGTCCAATCCCTGAGATGGTTACTGCTCGAAGTGAGTACCAAGGGCTCTGAGGAATTTCCAGCGTATAGTGATGTTTCACTCCAAATTTTACTTTGGAAGTGGGCCTAATATTGATGACCTAGGAAATGCATAGGGAAGAAAGTAAGATTCACACCAAAGAAAGTAATCCAAAAATGAATTTGACCTAAAGTCTCTGGGTATTGGAGACCAGTTATTTTACCTATCCAGTAATAGAATCCCGCAAATAAAGCAAAAACGGCTCCCATAGAAAGAACGTAATGGAAATGTGCAACCACATAATAAGTCAACCTTACCTAGATATTTTCATATCCACTTGGACTATATCATCGCTCCATCGATCCCACCATTGACCAACAGATGCGTTTGGCCTATAGTCTCTGAGAATCCTACTCCCCATAAAGCGTAAGGGCCGTAGGGCCGAAGGGTGGGTGGTCCGACAGCCTTCTTTGGCTTGCAAGGGCCCGCCCGAGGGGCCTCTCTCGCTGGTCTCGGATAAATAAAGCCCGGAAATCGTAAATTTCCGGAACGTCCTTCGCCTTTTTTTCGTCCGAAGTGCCCCGACCTGTCGGACAGTCTCACGCCCTACGGCCCTTTTTTTTGAGTTTGGTTTCCGGCGGATTGTCCATTTCAGTAGAGTTTAGATCTACGTCATACTTGGGATTATTACTGAGGCCCTGGGAAGGCCGCAGCTAAGACCCGGAAAACGTGAAGCGATAAACTTCACAGTATCTGCCCCTTTTCTGTCCGGTTATTTTCCCCTCCTCTGTTGGACAGTCCCCCGCCCCCCTACGCGCGAAACGTTACGGCCCTGTAAATCGTCAAGCCATTTCCGACCGTAGGAAGAAGGGCCGAGGACCAGAAATGGCTTGTAGATCTCCGATATTTGGCCAGCGCCACGCGCGTAGCGCATAAACTTAACGGTTTATCGACCGCAGGTATCTCTCCAAAAGGTTATAGGCCCGCTGTAGGCCGGCCAATAAGCCCGGCGGAGTAAAGGGCTTTACTATTTACGGGTTTACGTTTTCTGGGCGACTTCGGCGCCAGAGCGCAAAAAAATATATTTTTTTTGCTTGCTCCTTCTCTCGATCTTGATTCCCCTGAGAATGAAGTGAAAGGCCTCTAGTACTCAAGTCTTTGGGAATTTCCCGCATACAGCCAAATTTAGCCATGACACTTTTGCACGGGCTCAAGCCCCCTTTTTGTTTTCATAAAAAGCCGATATGAATTTATGAAATTGGAACAACTTCTCTCCACCCAAACTAATAATGTCATTACGACTAAAGAAGTCTATAACTCTTGCTAAAGAATTACGATTATGAGTCTCTATTAAATAGATAGGTTTCCCATTTTTAACAGCGATCAATCTAACTTGATTAGGTAGACTGAATTTGGTAGAGACACTCTCCAGAATATAATGATCGGAAGCTTGAGATATACCGAATGAATGTGAACCATTCGATCTAATACAGGAACAACCTTCAGCAGTTGTAAAACCTACGAACCAATTATCGAAATAAGATAGGTTAGTTAACTCTAATGGAGTCAACTTTCTAAATACAGATTCTAAGAAATGCTTCATAAACTGATACTCTTTTAAGGAAATTCTATTTAGAAAGCAGAATCGCGGAAATAAATAACGAGTATAAGCATCAGTAGTTACTAAAGGATAATCTGTTAATATACCTAAAACTACCTCTATCTCAGTTTTGTGATCTATTTGTAAAAGAACATATTTTTTTTTGATACATATCTGACCTATATTTGGAACTTGTGATAATTGCTTTAACATAAGATGGTTGCCTGCTGTATATTTCAATTTAATAAGAATCCTAAACTGTAATATTGTCTCTCTCCAATGATTAACTTGAATTGAGCCGTCACCGTCAATAAGACCTACAAAAAATTGTTTCATAGCTTCCGTATAATTGACAGTCCGCTTAGGGCAAGGTTCGGAGAAATCGATAATGGTGCATAATAGTTTATCATGTAGAGCAATATCTAGCCCAGAATTGGCCAATACTATTCCAGTAAGCCCCCCTACTGTGAACAGAAATATGGACCCTACAGCGAATAACATGGGTGTTTTGTATTGTATTGACCCCCCCCACATGGTTGCGATCCAACTAAAAATCTTTATTCCAGTAGGCACGGCTATAATCATGGTAGCCGCGGTGAAGTAAGCACGTGTATCAACGTCTGACCCTACAGTAAACATGTGATGAGCCCATACAATAAATCCAAGAACTCCAATACTGATCATGGCGTACACCATGCCTAGATAACCGAATACGGGTTTTCTTGAAAATGTAGAGACGATATGACTAATGATACCAAATCCTGGCAGAATTGGAATATAGACCTCAGGATGACCGAAGAACCAGAAAAGATGCTGGTATAAAATGGGATCCCCGCCACCGGCAGGATCGAAAAAGGTTGTATTAAAGTTTCTATCAGTTAATAACATGGTAATTGCACCTGCCAATACTGGAAGGGATAATAAAAGTAGGAAAGCTGTGACTAAAACAGACCACACAAATAGAGGTAATCTATGCATGGTCAATCCGGGGCCCCTCATATTGAAGATAGATAGGGTCAGTCGATGCTGCCCTCCGAACCATACGTGACAATTTCTCGTCATACGGCTCTACCTCAGAAAACTTAAATTGCTGAGTTTATTGTATCAAGTCTATCTCTATAATAGATGGGTTACTTTATTTATAAAGGGAGCTCGGGGCTTAACCGGGTTTACTAATAGGATGATATTATCTGAATCTCCTACCTATTGAGCTCCCCTGCATGATAAGCTTGGTGGTGAGCTCCACATAATCGAATCTGTCTTCGTTCGTACGCCTCTAACCATTCCCGGTAAGTTGCCTTATTTATTCCAATTTCGGCTCGAATGTCGCGAAGAGCCCTTACGTGAGGCATCTCCACGTTCCTACTTATCACCACAGATGACGCAAACCTGCCCTAACCCAGACTTGTAAAGTTTCCCAGCCCAAGAAACCTGGATAACCGGATCCGGAGTAGACATTGGACTCTCCATTTCGTAATGGTGCAGAACCTTATAGTTATTTGGTTCAGCCTGCTCTTGGTATTCGGGCACATAAAATGAGCTCCAAATTTATTGAACGCCTTTTTTCTAGTTCGGGGCTTCCATTCCAAAGCTAGGGTTAGAGCGGATGGGGTAACTAGGAACCATATCACTTTTTGCAGATCTCCTCTATTACCCGCAAAAAAGTAATAGTTAAGCAGTTCTCTAATCTTATGATTGTATAAAGCCGCCAGGATATCAGAGTGCGATAGTTCCACTAGTCCTCTCATCGCAGTTGGGTACATTATAGTCATATGGTTCTTTTTAGAATCCCCTTTAATTTGAACAGCAAGTCTTTTATGGGAGCATCGTTCGGGTCTGACCTTTCCGTGTGATATTGGAACCTTCGATCATGTAGAATGGCCTTTCCTTTCTGGGGTTCACATTCGGCCCCTATAAAGAAAGGGGGGGGGCCATTCGCTACTCAAATGTGTGATGAGAATCTTATCCACATTTAGCTCCAGACCGCACGCTTGTTCAAGGAAGGAAGCTCTTGATTGATCTCCGCTCTTATTTTATCGGCCCCGTTTCTGGTGCCGTAGATAAGTAGGAACTGCGAAATCGTCAGCGTATCTTATGTAACTTAATCGTCGGAAATTAGGATCAATCACATCGTATTTAGGATTTATCCCCATTTACATCAGCATAGCTTTTCGAACCGCTGGATTATTAGAATATTTTATTTTCCTACGGAAGAACCTGTAGGTTGTTCACGTCCATTAATCCCTTTCTCGAATCTGTTTTACATACTGAGCATGAATTGATCCGGTTCGTGTAAAACCATGTTACATAGGAATGGACTTAAAACACTACGAGTACCCGAATGGATGACCTTTTTCCAGCTCGATGTAAGCTGCTTTCAGGTTGGGTTTTCATAACCAGTTCTAGGGTCCGTTGACATTTATTTCGGCAAGGGCTCAGCCCTTTCATGACGGTGGAGTACGGTATCTCATTTAAGCCGTTAGATATATCTCCTTGAATAACCCATGAATGGTGACTGCCTATCAAATGGATGAAACGGAGGGCGGAGTGACATTATCTACCCGGTCTGAATCCGTGGGAGCTGTCTAGAAATTGTTCTTACCATATGGATGGCTCCCAAGCAAGACTAATTGGAGTGCTTCTTGCACTATCCTTTCTATCGGAGAGGCGATAACATCTCCCGTTGGTCGAGCATTACGTGCCTCTCCCTAAGGTCTGGTGCGTCAGTTTCGTTCTTTACTTCTGCGAGTTTTTCCCCCTTGTCTGACAGTACCGGGCGGCCTTCGTCGGACAGTATTTTGGTTTTGTGGTGTCCGAAAAAAAGTCCGGCGGGGCCTCGTCTGACATAGAAGGTCCGGCTTTGGGGCCCAGGGGCTTTTAGCGGGCTTAGGTATAAGTACTCTTTGGGCGGGTTAAATTTGGATCTATCTGACCCTTGCTCATACGTTCCGCGAGTCGTACAAACGAATTCCAGTCTAGCCCATCTAAGGTTCGACCATTTGCTCATCCTGGAGTCCTATTGCCAATCCTACCTTTGATACTCTCATAGCAATAAACCAGAAACATTGGATTCAGTATAATTCTTAGAAATCCATTATAGCGTCCCTGGTTAGCTTTACAATTGTTCACCACTTTCTTAGCATATGTACCGGCGTCGCTCCGACAACATGGGTAGGCTGACGAGAGGAGTTGCCCGAGACATTTGAAGAACTATGGATCGTGTTCTGACTAGTCGCCTTCGTGGCCTGGCTGGGTTGGCTCCCCTTCCCCTCACTACTACGGGACCTCTGAGCCCGCGCATCGTCTGTTGGACGAGCGGTTACTTCCCGTGGTTGCTCTATCTTCGTGTTTTCGCTCCTCTTCGGAGCACCTAGTGGTGTAAGGTCCTTGCGCACTTGCTTGATTGCTCAAGTCAGTTCCTATGCTGGAATTACTTGTGACTGTCCGACAGCCCCGACCGCTAACAGCATCAGTCAAAGCTTTCGCCCAGCTGGATCCCTGGGTTACTCCGCCACACACATACCGACGTATTCTGCTTGGGATATGTAGCCCCTTCTCAGGCAGTGAGTACGTATCAAGTTGGTTAACCTGACTCTGACCACCCCAGCTAAGAGACACCACCAAGAAGGGCAGTCCCCTTTGGCGTCCCCTTCGACCAACTGCTCGCAAACATGATGGATTATTAGCCCAAGATGCCGCATTGGCCTGCTGCACGTATTTCCCTATGGAAGTCAGACATACGCGTAGGAATATGGGTATTATTCCTAACCGAAAACGAGCCTCGCACGGCGCACTTGTTATAAAATTAATAGAACCTAAAATAGAGGAAACACCTGATAAATGAGGGCTAGAAATAGCTAAATCAACAGATCCTCCGGAATGACTGGTTATACCACTTAAGGGTGGATAGACCGTCCACCCCGAACCGCACATGGAAGCTCCTCCTCATGTAAGAGTCTAATCGGCGGCATTTAGCCAGTACAGATTTGGAAAGCTACAATCTTTTCGACTAGTAGTCATAGTAGCTTCCAAAGCTAGTCTTTTTTGGGTACCCGACGCGCTCTCGTGAAGTTTGCTTCTATGCAGAAAGCAAACGCGTGACCAATCACGGAAGTCGAGATATTTGGGGAAACCTCCTCGTGAAATAAGTCTCTAACAGGGTTATTGATTCCAGGTTAGTGCCAGAAACACGGAAAACCCGCTATCCCCCCTGCTCACGGGTTTCAAACTCCGGGATGGTGCAGCGCATTGCCCAAGTAATGGTCGTCATAACATGTTGCAACAACGAGGCGAGATCTGATACGCCTTTCGCACTTTGCGTGGGACAAAACCGTATATGCATGTGAATGCAACAGCTTTTTTTTCTTCACTGATGTCGTATTGAACAGCGAAGTGACCATCTCGAACATGCTCGAAAACCAACCATTAGACAAGATGGGGCGGCGTTGTTTATCGATCTCTAGGTCGCGGAGTACCCGTTCAATCATACGGTGAAGCGCTTCAATTTTTGGGGTGCGCCTCTTGCCGTTGATGCGAGTGACTATTCCGAATACTGCAAGCATATTGTGCACCCGATCTATTCGCCTAAATGGTTAACATCGTATAACACGGTACCTCCAATCCTTGCGCGAAGCTTTGGAACGAGAGGCGACTCATCTTCACAACGGAAGACAATCTTTACGTTGGGATACCGATCCCCACAGCCCCCCCTTTCGCTTTCAGTAGTTATTAGAGAACCATCCCATTAAACTAGCCAAATAAGCATCAAGCTTATCGCCTGGTGGCTGATATTTGGCCGAACTAGACTCTTTTGGAGTTTCTTGGACTATTTCTTTAAGCTGGAAGCTCGCTTCACGTATAGTCTCTGAGGGGGTTTTTTTGACTTCCCTGCTGATTGTCCGGAGGATTTCCAGCATATAGTGAAGTTTTTGGGGTGGGCTGCGGCTTTAGCAACCCACCTCTACTAAGGCTGAGCTCGGAAGAAGTAACAATGACGGTGGCAAAAGCCAAAATGGAATATTATTTAATCTAGGAAATGCCATATCCGGACTTCCTATAAGAATGGGAACGAACCAATTACCAAAACCACCTATCATCGCCGGCATAACCATAAAGAAGATCATTAAAAAAGCGTGAGCTGTTATTAACAGTAGGGGGTCAGTCGGGTCTTCTTACGACACAGCTGCCCCCAGAACCGTACGTGAGGCTTTCACCTCAAACGGCTCGCAACTCCGGTCTCCACTTATTGCTATGAACTTTCAATCTTACAATTGAACATCTCTCCATGGATCGTGTACAGAGACAGTGCTAACATTTCCGACTGAGATAACTGGCCGTTGTTATACGCACTGTGATGGTGAGAACATAGGGGGATCTGCTTTCGTTTCGAGGCGCCCTTCCACTCGGAATAAGAAGCGGAAGTGACGTATCGGATCCTGGCCTCAACGTCTTTGACATAACGGATATGATGCGTCCCCCCGACTTTCGTTGATCCGCAAAGAGCACATGCTCTAGAAAGAGCGGCTCGGGTCGACCTCCACCAGCTAATATCAATAATCTGCTCAGCCCGAGCAATCGGATCGGGATTGTATAGGTGTATGGCTTCGTACGCACCTGGTCGAAATAGACTCATACCCGTAGCGGGACAAGCAAGGTACTTACCAAAGCGGTGAAAGGTCTTATTAGCTGTCTCCAGTTTGTATTTTGAAGCGAGGGTCAGGGCACGGGACATATGCAACACATGTACAATCTGATTAAGACGACTGCGATTCGACGCGAACGAGTAGTAATTCAGGGTTCCCCGAACTTTCTGATTGTAGAATTCCAAAATGTCTGCATGAGCCCATGGGGTTAGATTACTCCTCGCCGTGGGTATATGTTTCCCTATTTCATTCCGTTTCACAAAACCTTTTTCTCTTAACTTGCAAAAAAGTTTCGTAATGGGGGCACAAACCCGAAGACGTTCTGTTGAACGCTGCTTAATCGTCTTCGTGCGCACATGGAGGATCCGATGACTACATCGGGTGCGTTTGCAGTATGCACCTAAGAAATGGAATCCCTTGTTTGCAAGGTGTGAGACCATGGTTTTACCCAAACTAAGCTCTAACCCGAGACTCCGGTGCAGAAAGTTCTGTAACGACGCTTGAATCGCGAAAGTTTCTAACCGAGTTCCGCTTACTGAAATGACAAAGTCATCGGCATATCGTACATATAAAATTCTTTGAAAGTAAGGGTCCAAGGGATCATCATCTTTCGACGAGATTAATCCGCGCTTAATCGGGAGAGATCTATCCTGTCTGTTCGCATTCATACGACGAGTTAATAGCTTGTACTCTGGGTTAAGTCCTCTACTTTTGCCCTTGTTAAATCGATCACGAAGTTTCATCACGAATTCGTCGAGGTAATGTAGTATGATGTTGCAGAGTAGCGGGCTCAGCACCGAGCCCCGCGAAAAAATGCCTTCGTCACCTATGACCCGACCGGAAGTAGGATCCTTGTAACCCGCACGGAGAGCCCTTTGGAGTAATTCTAGCGTACGATGACACTTTACCTTTTGTGAAATTCTGTGAAGGATCGCTTTATGAGGTGTCGAATCAAAAAACTTTTGAATGTTTCCCTTCACAACCCAGGGATAGTGACCTCCTTCTAAGCAGAGCCTCTTTAATGCTGTGTGACAGCTTCGGTGGGGACGAAATCCATGCGAGCAATCTAGAAAAATAGGTTCATAGATGGCCTCGAGCACAAGCTCTAAGGCCTTTTGTACGATCTGTTCCCCGTAGCACTTTCTTTGTGGGCCGCCGTTGATGCCTAAGGGACGCTTCTCCTTCCTGCCGGGCTTCGTAAGTCCCCGCGCGGGCGAGAACTCAAACAGGCCCTTCTTAAGTTTCTCACCTACTTGTACAAACCATTCTGGACCATCCAAAGTTTTCGCATCAGACCCGGTGGGGGTCCCTGGCGTACCTCGGATGGATTCATAACACAAGGCCAAAAATGTAGGGTCTGATATGACATGAATCAGCCCATTGTATCTATTGTCCGGGCCTAAATAAGCTTGAATCTGTTCCGAAACGGACATACGGACACGGTCGGACCAGTCAGCTCTGGGGGCTGAGCCGGCGGAGCCGTTGGAACGAGACGATGTTTCGTTATCCGAGACCTCCGGGATAGAACAGTACGACCGAGAGCTAGGCTCCTTGACTGCCGGGCTGGATTGCAAAAATCCGAAGCTATTACGGGCCCTCCGAACCCCACCTCGATTGGGGCGGCGGGTTATTTCCCCGGCTCTTACATAGTCCTTGTCATTCGTGTCCGGAAGACACTTCGATCCCTTCTTCGTAAAGCCGATAAAAATCTTAGATCCTGAAGGGTTAGGCCCTTGCGCAATTAGCTGATTACTCAGCTGGTATCTGTGTAGAGTGCCCCACATTCTTCCATGGACTGCGCACACACAATGTATTGTGCACAGTTCCGACCTCCGTAGAGGCTTACTCATCGTGCTCTTGCCATAATGTGCTGCTTGAGACAAGAGGTCTACTGTAATACGAGCATTGCGTGTCAAGTCAGTTATCCTGGCCGTACCTTCTGCTCTCTCGGGGCGTCCTAGCGGTGGCAGCCCTGCCGTTCCCCGATTTGGACTTCTTGCTGCTCCCGAGTAAGCCATATTACTATGGCGCCCCTGCAAGTTGAGCCTGTGCCCTAGCTTGTTAGCTAGCTTGGATGGCACAGAGAAGAGTGGATAGCTCTTCTTGTCGGACGATGTATATCCGGGCGCACCATTATAAAGTTGATGATTTCCACCAAGAATTTGATTGCCGGGTTGTGCTAATTCCATACGAATTGGTACTGAAAAGCATGTACCCATTACTCCAGCAATGGCACCGAAAATTAAATATAGAGTACCTATATCTGTCGAGTAAAGGATTAGCCCTTCTCGTGGAACCGTGCTTGATAGTCTTCCATCACACGGCTCTCCAAGAGCCTACTCTCGATTGGACGTATGCACCTGGAATTTTATGAGGGCTACTCCCGATCCAGTTCTCCAAACTACAATAACCTCTTGTGCAATTCATCGCGATATGATCCATACACGAAGGTATTTGCTTTATATTGATGGCAACCTCGAACAACGCTTACATTACCGTAACCTTGGTCACTACTGTTACCCCTAAAAGCATCCAGGTGCCTCTCGCGCACATGGTGCATTTACACCTTATCCTCGGAGCACGCCTCCACGGAGCACCGCAATCGGGAGGAGCGCCCGAACATGGCGTAAATACGGTCCAGAGTCCGCATATCAGAGCCACATTGGATGCCCCTCAAGAACATTCTTCTCATCCGTCGAATTTCGTTGGAGCTTAGAAAGCTTATTGTTTTTTTCCCCCCGTCATCCTTTATGACCATATCTCTCGATAATGCCCTGATGAGCTCCGTCGCCGATGCCTTATGCTTCCCGGCCATTGTGTGTATCAAGGACCAGCGTAAAAAATAATCCACGTAGTCTCGTACCTTGTAAAAATTGGCACAGCAACGATAGTAACTCAATAGGTCTCGGGCTACGGAGTTAAACCAAAGCACAATGTCTTCGTCGTTGAGTCGAATCGATCTAACCACACAACGAGGTTTATTATTCTCCGTAATAAGGCCCCGCGATTTGAGCTTTTTCCTTATCTCCCTTAATGGGGCGAAAATTTGCAGGGATAGCGCCTCGTATCTTCCCACGGGTCGAGCCTTTCCCCTCTCTTTATCAAAAGGGGTTCGGACTTTACACTCATCGCACCACTTGTCGAGTTTCCTCTCGAGGTTATCCATTGCTTCCCGCGCCTCATCCGGGGCAAAGTCTAGCCTGCTCGCTGAAGCCGAGTGGAAGTTTTTCTGGGAGTCCCGAATGTCGGTTACTAGATCCTTATCGGCTTGCATTTCTCTTAACAAGGCTTTAGCTAACTCCGCCATTTCCGGGGATTTAGGAAGGAGTTTTGTCGGTCCCGCAGAGTTCTGTTTCATCGACAATTTACCCAGCGCCCTAACCAAGGCATCGTGGATCAAGGAATCTTGGCGTTTGCGTTTTTGTACCCTTAGAGTAGAGATACGGTTCCTAACCCTCCGTCGCTTCTCCATGGCCTTGCTGAATCTCCTTCGAAGTTTCGAGGAGGGCACAACCTTTATCTCCATTCCCGGAAATTTAACGCTTTCGGCGCTTATATGGGATATATCACCTTCGGCGAGTTCCAGGTGGAGCTTCGAATTAACGAACTGCACAATCCTACTCTTGACCGTGACCACCAGTTTCTTGGGTCCGGCAATACCTAAGGGGAAATTGCCCGCATATCGAACGTAAAATGCGCGTGCGTAGTTGGGGTCCTTCCAATCAGTCGGGGACGGTCCCCCGGCCTTTCTCCAGACCGTCATGATTTCCGCCTGCGGCGGGGTCAGCGCTCTGAACGCCTTCGTTCCGAGCGTCCTCCTTGTAGCCGCCGTGGTTCTCTCGTCGACTCTTCGCTTGCGGCGGCTCCGTGAGAGTTCATTAGCCATCTTGGCCACTTCTTGGTCTAACTCGTGCAAGTAAATATTACAAAGTAGAGGGGCGAGGGACCAAGGGGGAGTCGACCAACGGGAGAGGACTGGTCCTTCTGGCCCGCCGCCAACAAGTCCCGCGCTGAACGGTTTATGCACGAGATCCATCCACCTCTGATCTTCTATATGCTTTTGTAAGATGAAGACCAGCTTGTGTCGATCCATGGAATCGAAGCACCTTTTTATGCCAAATTCAAGGAACCACGACGCTCCTGTCCATTTCAGGCAAATTTGTTCCAACCCCGAGTGACATCCTCTTCCGGGACGGAACCCGTGGGAGATGTCCAGGAATATGGGTTCGTATATATGTTCCATGACTATTTTCATGGCTTGCTGAACAATCTCGTCGCTCCCGACAGTTAAGGGTCTGAATTCCCTGGGCCTGTTAGGCGTGGGTGTCCCACGTGCGGCGGGTTTGAAACAAAACTGTTCGCTTCGAAGTAATTCGGCGGTTCTTTCGAACCACGCGCGATCTAGACTTTCCGGGGGCGGAGCCACTCGACGAAGGAAGAGGTTTTCTCTTTCCTGGCCCCCCCCCCCTTCCGGTATCATGTTACCTGTGTGGGACTTAATTTGTTCATAGGCCGCAATCAAGAAGTTCGGGTCCGTGCATATGGAGTAGATGTTTACAACTCTCCCGGATTTGTCGTTTCGTTCGAGAGTTTCGAGTTTCCGCCTCCAACCGCCACCGTCCATATGGACGGTTACAGCAGGGGGTTCATTACCCGACCGGTTCTCAGTTGAGTCACTATCCCGTCCGCCATTGGCATGGGGTTTACAACTCATCCCGGGGCGTGACCCAGCCCCACCCTCGCCGCCGTCATGCCTAAATCGCGCAGAATGGCTTGTCCTACCTAGCGCATTAGGTGAGCTTGTAGCATCACCGCAGTACGAGCGTTTCGTTCCGGTTCTCAGGGACGCTCCTTTTCCCCCACAAAGTAAGATATTCGGATGAGAACGGCGGCACTCGTAAGCCGTAGGCATGAAACCGCCTACGCTCCACAGAAACGGAGGGCGCATCATTAGTATTCGTTTCCCTGGACTCACCAGACCGTCTACCCCAACGCAGGACATCACTCTCCTACTAACTTTCGGCTGAGTTGCGTGAGGTTTAGCACCAGTCGTCCCGGCGCGGTTTGACCCAGCGATTCTAGCATGCATAGCGTCGCACTTGTGGTTCGTGGAAAACAGCCATCTTTGTGCAAAATTGTTCATTTCGGAACCCCATCTTTCAATAATACCATGCTTTGTTGAACTAGTTTTGACTGATGCTTCCGCAATTTGGAGAAGCGAAATTCGTCACAAACTGTTTCGCGAAAACAAGTTACTATCTTCTCCTGTAAACTGATACGGGAATGCTCCTGAATAGCTAACAGTGTTTTCAACTTTTGTTCTATTTGTTGGCATAACACAGATTTCACTGTCTGTTTGCACTTCGGCGCACAGCGCGTAACCATATCATTTATACATGATTCTCCAATCATTTGTGTACTTGAACGCAAGCTTATACTACGTAATTCATGCTGTTTCTTCAATTCGGACAACATAGCTTCTTGATAACCCATCCATTGCTGTAAATCGGAAAGGATAGCTTCGCTTCTCGCATCAAGAGTAGCTTTTATAGTTTCACCAAATGTTTTTCGACTAAATATAACGAAACACACAAAACTTAAAGCTACAATAACTTCTTCATTATATATTAGGATTTTTTTTGAACTCAAAACGCTGGAGCTTAAAATTGCAAATATTAATTCACGCATCCGTATTTTTCCCTTTTTTGATTGCAATAAGGATTTAATTATAATAAATCATGGGAAAAAATGTGTCACCACGAAACTCCAATGAAGGAGTTTAATGGAGAAATCATAACTTATCAATATATATCGTCCTACAGTTTTTTTGTGTACCTGACCCATTATCATTAGCGTGCCCGGAAACACAATCAAAACCTTGAGTTTATCGCACAGTTTTTTGGTTCCGTGGTGTCGTCCGACAAGACCCCTTGGGGTCCGAAGTTTTGTCGGACTGTTTCGTCGTTCCGTCGTGTCCGACGACAAAACCAAGTCCTGGGTACGGAGGTGCGTAAGCACTTTTGGACGAGAGACGGATTTACAGGGCCCGGCGAAGACTTCTTTGCCGCCGCCCCTACAGCCACTACGTGCTTCTTTGGCTTTACAGGGTCCGTTAGTTAGTTTACGATTTACATTCCGTATAGTGACACTGTCTCCCGGCGAAATATCATTATCATCTCCGAACAAGATCGAATCCGAAAAAGAATCTACAAGAATTGTCCAAAATATAGCCATTAATCCTATAAACAAATAAGAAGAGATAAACGCTAACCATATAAACAGTGAAGAAATAACACACTTGATTTTCGGTGAGCAATTATTATATAATGATACGTAAAAGGTAATATAATAAATACCATAATACGTGATACAAAAAATGATATAAAGCACGCATAACCGAACGAATTGTGTCAGATACGTAAAGTGATTTAGTTGAGTCCGAAGATGTAAGACGTTAGTTCTACCTAACATTTTTTTTCTACCTGCAAGAGAAATGTAAAAAGTTGGAATATAAGGTACTTCTATATAATTTTTGGAAATATGGACTAAAGCCCTGCCGGGCGGGAGAGGAGATCGGAAAAGTTATATCTAGAGCCGGACCTCGTGTTTCGTGGGTCGCTCCCTTCTCGCCCATTTTTTTGTTTTCTCACCCGTTTTTGGCGGGAGTCGGATTCGAACCCACAACATTCAGATTATGAGCCTGACGAGTTACCAATTACTCTATCCCGCGAACGGCCAACGAAAAAAGAGATATATTTTTGTTCATTGCCTTTTATTTATCTATGATGATTCATCATTATTTATCTACGATAATTCATCCAGATTTTCTATTAGGAATTAGACTAGATTCGAACCAGATTTGTCTAGGTTCAAAAGGAAAAAGGGGCGCGCCGCAGCCCGCGCTAGCCCACTGGGTTAAAATGACGGATACAATTTTGGTGTTCACCCAACTAAAGCGATTGGCTGGAGACAAAACCACGGTAGCTTCCCTACCCGCGCACAGGTCATGAATTAGGGGTGTTATGAAGGAGGCAGGTAGATTACCCACCCTAGGCAACAACGGGCCCGCCGGTAACATAATTAAAAAGTACACAGGCACTACGTGCTTCTGGAACATACTTCTTTTAGTTTCTGTCCGGAGCGATAATTTCATGGAATACGGGAAGCGATAAGGAAGCAGGAAAGTTTATAGAGGGGGTTGAGCTACGGGTTTTGAACCAACCGTAGCTCCACCTCGTTAGTAGGAGTCTGTGACCCCTAAACCAGCTTGCCGAGAAGACCTTACACAAAGATACATTGAGGAGTTGCTGTCCCCCCCCTCTCGAGATAGGAATGGACCAACGAGGGACTTCGATGATCCCAT